AGTTCACATCGACGGGGAGGTTTGGCACCTCGATGTCGGCTCATCGCATCCTGGGGCGGTAGCACGTCCCAAGGGTTGGGCTGTTCGCCCATGAAAGCGGTACGCGAGCTGGGTTCAGAACGTCGTGAGACAGTTCGGTCCATATCCGGTGTAGGCGTTAGAGTATTGAGAAGACTTCTCCTTAGTACGAGAGGACCGGGAGAGACGCACCGCTGGTGTACCAGTTATTGTGCCAACAGTAAACGCTGGGTAGCCAAGTGCGGACAGGATAACCGCTGAAAGCATCTAAGTGGGAAGCCTACTTCAAGATGAGTACTCTTACCATTTTATGGTTAAGATCACGGTAAGATTAACCGTTAGATAGGCGTCAAGTGTAAGTACAGTAATGTATTCAGCTGAGATGTACTAATAGATCGAAAGCTTAATAAAGTCAATTAAAATATGTAGTATAAATTATGTCTTGATACTTATAGCGTAGTGGAACCACTCCAATCCATCTCGAACTTGGTTGTTAAACGCTACAGCGGCAATGATACTTAAGAGAAAACTTTTTGGGAAAGTAGCTCAGTATCAAGACTACTATGAGCATTCAATAATTTCAATATGTATTTCTAATTACATTTTTACGTTATTTGAAATAATTTGTAGATTTTTTATAAATGTTTCTTGTTTGATTAAATAATTATTCAATGTATTAGAGTGAGTATATAATGGCTTAACAATAAAAGGTATATCTAAACATATCATATAGAATATTCAGTTTTAGAAATATAGTCTACAGTGTACTTAACATATCTTATTTTTTAGATCATTAAAATACCAAAAATTATATTTTATATGATAAAAATTCTAATTTTTGCTATTTACGAGAAAATTCCTCCATTACCTAGATGAGGATTTAATTAATTGTTTTTTTTAAAGCTTAGATATGAAAATATAATCAAGTGTATTTTTATTACCCTTGCAGTTACTAGCTGTTAGTTGCATAATTTAAATTACAAGGATGTGTTTTTTTTAGTACTTTATATTAATCTTATAACCTATAACTTAATGCCTTGTAACATATCTTGGCGTGTTGTTAAATATCTAATGATTTGATCATTTAATTTCATAGATTTTTCTATTATTTTTATAATTTCACCATTTCCTTCATAATTCATCTGTACATAAATTCCATCATAATAGTGATTTATATTATATTTTAAATTACGTCGACCACGATGTTGTATAAAGATGTTCTTTCCACCGCTTTGTTTAATTAGTAGCTTATATTCATTGACTAGAGATAAGTTCTTATCTTCGTTTACGTCAGGTTTTAAAATATATATAGTTTCATAGTTATTTAATGTCATAGTAAAGTATTGAAATTTATAATTGGTTGTCAATTTGTATTCTAACTGCTTGAGAAATCACAGGGATTTTTGCATACTTACCTTCAATTGATTTGATCACGCTATATACTATAGTTGATAAGACAAACCAAAATAATGTGTTGCATAACATTAATCCGTATAAGCTCATTCTGAATTCTATGGGTAAAGCTCTAAAGGTAGCACCTAATAAGGAATTAATTAAAAATAATAATATAGATTGTAATACATTAAATCTAATAAATGGACGATTAGGTACAGGGCTTTTTGTTCTTACAAATAAATAATATAATACAAAAAATATAATAAATGCTAGTGCAGGATTAGTTACATAAAAGATTACAATAGGCATTAGGGTCTTTTTGTATATACTCATTAAACTGAATGGATAATCGGGCAAAATTTGCTGTCCAAAATTTTGTAAACCTTCTAATAGTGGAAGCCAATAAGGTAATATAGATCCTAGTCTATCTACTATAGTAATATATTCTTTATTCTCTTTATTAAAAGATTTAACTATAAAATTATATGACTGATATATTGCTATACAAAGTAGTACAAAAATAAATGTAAATATAAAAGCAATTGTCCATACAGGTAATTGATTAAGCATGATAGATATTCTAAGTATTATATGTTAATAATGTAACTAAAAAATATGCAGTTTTTTGTTGTTAATCCTATATGTTGTTATCCAAAATATTGCAATATAATTTTTATAGATTTTACTATAGATTTATAATATTTTTCAAATTCTGTTAATATAAAATTTATAACTATTAATTATGACGATGGAATTGTTTTCTTTATTGAGATCATTTGATAAGCCTTTAAATATAGGAAATAAGTCTTTTAATTCTAGACTTATGTTAGGTACAGGTAAATTTAAAGATCTTCAGCAAACTCAAGCTAGTATAAATATGAGTTCAGCAGATATTGTTACTGTAGCTGTACGTAGAGCAAAGTATGCAAAATATATCGGTAAAAGTAATTTAATTGATGGCTTAAATTGGAAGAAATTATGGCTTTTGCCAAATACAGCTGGTTGTACAACAGCTGAGGAAGCAATTAAAATAGCTTATCTTGGTCGTGAAATGGCTAAAAGGATAGGTCAATTAGATAACAATTTCGTAAAGCTAGAGGTTATTTCAGATCCTAAATATTTGTTGCCAGATCCTTTAGGAACACTAAAAGCTGCAGAGTATCTAGTAAACAATGGTTTTACTGTTTTACCCTATATTAATTCAGACCCTATACTAGCTAAGCATTTAGAAGATATTGGTTGCTCAGCTATTATGCCTTTAGGTTCACCTATAGGCTCTGGCCAAGGTTTACAAAATATTCAAAATTTACAAATTATTATTGAGAATACTAAAGTACCTGTTATTATTGATGCAGGTATAGGTACTGCTAGTGAAGCAAGCAGAGCAATGGAGATAGGTGCATCTGCTGTTTTATTAAATACAGCCGTTGCGAAAGCTTCTTTTCCCTATTTAATGGCTAAAGCAATGAATTTAGGTGTATTGTCTGGACGCATTGCTTATTTAGCAGGGAGAATGAGTTTGCAAGATAAAGCTCTACCTAGTTCTCCCCTGCAAGATATGATCTATAGTTAATTATTTTTCTTATTATATTAACAATTATGCGTTATTTAATTTATAAGTTTATACTTGATATCTATACACTTTGTAAAGTAAACATATTAATATAGGAGCCTAGTAGAATGACAATTTTAATCATAGATAATTACGATAGTTTTACTCAAAATTTAGTCCAATATGTAGGACATTTAGGTTTTTCTATAAAAATTGCTAGGAATGATGAAATATCTGTAAAAGATATAGAGTTTATTAACCCTCGCTATATTATTCTGTCACCAGGTCCAGGCACACCACAGAAAGCAGGAAATTTATTAAATTTAATAGAAAACTATGCACATCGAGTACCCATATTAGGTGTATGCTTAGGTCATCAAGCCATAGGTCATATATTTGGTGGAAAAATAAAGCAGTTAGGTAAGCCTGTGCATGGAAAAGTAAGTAGAATTTGGCATAATAATAATGATTTATTTAAGCATTTACCTAATCCTTTTTATGCTGCTAGGTACCATAGTTTAATTGTTGATACTCATGATTTTCCGGATGATTTAGAAATAACTGCATGGACTGAAGAAGGTTTAGTTATGGCATGTAGACATAGAAAATATAAGTATTTACAGGGTGTACAATTTCATCCAGAAAGTGTATGGACACAAAATGGCCATCTTATAGTCCAAAATTTCTTATTTCATCAATTGTGATTGTTAGTGATGGAAACAATATATGACTTCTGAATTAATATAAAATCATTCTCAAATGCTAATGAACCTCTATTAGTAGAACCTGTCAAATGTAAATTATGTTTACCTATACTGACCCAAATTTGTGAATATGATATATAACTAGTAATAGTAGTTATCATTAAAATCAAAAATCCTGTATAAACAATAGGTATACCAGGATCTGTTTTAATTTGAATACCTGTGCTTGTCATTATCTCTTGTACCTGAATAAGACTGTTATTAATATAAAAAATTTGATTTTTATTAACTTCATCAATTAACTTACCATTACTATTATAAATATTAATATTATCTTGTAAATTGTAAATCACAAGGAATATAATTTCCTTATTCTTAATAGGTATTCTAGAGATCCATATGCTCTTACCATTTATTTCTCTTTTTTCAGTTGTTTGCTGTATATTATATTTCTGTCCTATATTTAAACGTAAGGCATTAATTTGCCAATCAGTTTGGTAAAAAGATATGTGATTGAAAATTAAAGGTTTATTGACTGAAATTTGTTTTTCGATAATTGTTCTACCTGTGTTATTTAATATTTTTATCTTTGAAAAAAATTGTTTAATAGATTTATCTTTATTATAATCAATCCAAAAATTATTAATCTTTCCTGTAATATTTATAGGTAATCTAGCCAATTGGCCAACTTTAATTATATTTTTAATATGGAAAATTTCTCCTTTAGGTATCATTTCTTGACCTGTAAAGCCATATAATAAGCCTATTAAAGATCCACAGATAGTTAAAATAATACTAATATGGACAAAAATAGGCGCAATTCTTCCAAACAATCCTTGATGACCATAAATCTTATTTTTTTGATGAAATAAAAAATAGTTCTTTTTATTAATAGAATAAATAATATTAGATATGTATTTGCGTCGGAATGTTTGTAAATTGATTGATTTTTCTAATTTGCTATTGGATTTTGAGAATTTCCAGTTTCTTGCATATTTTAAGCTAGGTAGTTGGCGCGAAAGAGTGCAGCCAGTTAAACTTAGAAAAAATAAAGATAGTAGTAGTAAAAACCACCAATTATCATAAAGATGATCTAGGCCACTTATAATAATGATTTTCCAGTTAAATTGTAGTACAGAGAAATTTTCATTTATACTTGGATAGGTATTCTTATAATATTCTAAAGTTTGATTTTGTTCTATAAATGTGCCTAACATGCTAAAAATAGATATACATAATAAAAGAAAAATAGAAAAATTTAAATTACTGAATTTCTTGGTTATAGCCCAGAAAAGACTTTTTAATTTATTTATTGTCATAAGAGTTAATTATAATTTTTAAGAAAAAAGTTGATTTAATAGTGAAAATGTACCAATACTAAGTGTTATAGATCCACCTAATGAAATACTTTTATTCCATAATCGATTGAGAGTAGTGAAATTTTGGTAATGGTTGATTAAATTAAGTAAGGCTATTATCGGCAAGATAAGACCTATTATATAAAATAATATATATATTAATCCCCACAAAAGATTAGATGTGAACGAAATCCAAAACAATATAGTTGTTAATATAGGTGTGCTACATGGTATAGAAGAAAATCCAATTACAGTACCCATAATAAAAAAATTTATTTGATTATTCTTCTTGAAAATAGTTTTATTATAATTTGTATTTATAATATTAAGATTCAAGATTTGCAATAGATATAGTCCTAAAAATATTATAATACTTGATGAGACTATTGGTAATGATTTAAATATCCATTTGTATTGATAATCTATAAAATAAATTAAGATTATCATGAATAAAAAACTACTTATTAAGCCAGTTGAAAATAAAAATAAGCTGAGATAATTGTTTTTTTGCGAGGATATATACGATATAGTTAGTGGTGCTATAGATATAAAACATGGATTTAAGCTTGTTATAGAGCCACCCACAATTAATAAAAATAAAGTTAATGCATTAAAGTAGTTTAGGTCTGTTGACAGAGTATATGAAAAATATTGTTCTATATAGAATAATTTTATTTGTATGTTATTTAATGAGTTCATTGGTTAATGAGTTTTTGTATTAATAAGTGAAGATACCAAAAATCTCCCCAGGAAGGATTTGAACCTACGACCAATCGGTTAACAGCCGACCGCTCTACCACTGAGCTACTGAGGATTAAACTAAGTATCAATATAACAAATTAAGACTAATATATCAACCTATTAATAATCTTTAATTAGTATCTTACAAGACCTTTTTGATATAATTTATTAATTGTGATATAGTTGTACTACCTTTAAAGCGGACGTGGTGGAATTGGTAGACACGTTAGATTTAGGTTCTAGTGAGTTTTTCTCGTGAGAGTTCAAGTCTCTCCGTCCGCATGTTTGAAAATTAAGACCAACGTTGAATAATTATTTTAATGGATCCATCAGGTAATCGTTCTTGACTTAATTCATTAAATCCTTCTTTTATACTTGTATAATGAATAGATTTTACTGCATATTGCTGCATCATATTATCAAAAAAACATTCAAATGATAATGGCTGTTCCCACATTTGCGGGTCTGCAATTAGATTATATTCGTGGCCATCCCAAATAAAGCCTAATAGATTTTCTTGATTATTTTCAGCAATTATATCTACAGTTTGAGTATTGCCATTTAAATCTTTAATGTATCGTTGTTCGCAGCTGTAATTATAACCTAATTCCCTCAGAGTAGCTTTAAGTATAGATAGATTATTGATCTTTGTTTTTATTCTATTAAAATGTGACATATAAATTGATGTAATAACTAAAAAGTTTTTATTATGACAAATAATATAATATTAAAACTATTTATGAATAAGTTTAATTATTTGTATCTTTTATTAAGTGTTATCGATTAATAAAAAAAGGTCAAGTGTAACTATTTTTTTTATTAATAAACTTAGTGAGCTTAGTAAAAAAAATATACTTATACTTTACAATTATTTAGTGTAGCTGTAATAATATTACTAACAAGAGTAAAAAACCTTGGGAAGTATCCTTAATCTATCCTAAAAAACAAAAATTATTATGACTGCTACTTTAGAAAGACGCGAAAGCGCAAGCCTGTGGGAACGTTTCTGTACTTGGATTACTAGTACTGAAAACCGCCTATATATCGGTTGGTTTGGTGTACTAATGATCCCAACACTATTAACAGCTACATCAGTATTCATCATTGCATTCGTTGCTGCACCACCAGTTGATATTGATGGAATCCGTGAACCAGTTGCAGGTTCTCTTCTATATGGAAACAATATTATTTCTGGTGCTGTAATTCCTAGCTCTGCAGCTATTGGAATCCACTTTTACCCTATTTGGGAAGCTGCATCTTTAGATGAATGGCTATATAATGGTGGTCCTTACCAATTAATTGTTCTACACTTTTTATTAGGTGTATGCTGTTATATTGGACGTGAATGGGAATTAAGCTACCGTCTAGGTATGCGTCCTTGGATTTCAGTTGCTTTCACAGCACCTGTTGCAGCAGCAGCAGCAGTATTCCTTGTATACCCAATAGGTCAAGGAAGCTTCTCTGATGGTATGCCTTTAGGTATTTCAGGTACATTCAACTTTATGCTTGTATTCCAAGCTGAGCACAACATTCTAATGCATCCTTTCCATCAATTAGGTGTAGCAGGTGTATTTGGTGGTTCTTTATTCAGTGCTATGCACGGTTCTCTAGTAACTTCTAGTTTGATTCGTGAAACAACTGAAAATGAATCAGCTAACAACGGTTATAAGTTTGGTCAAGAAGAAGAAACTTATAATATTGTAGCTGCTCACGGATATTTTGGTCGTTTGATCTTCCAATATGCAAGTTTCAATAACTCTCGTTCATTACATTTCTTCTTAGGTTTATGGCCTGTATTAGGTATCTGGCTTACAGCTATGTCTGTAAGTACAATGGCGTTTAACTTAAACGGATTCAACTTTAACCAATCTGTTGTTGATAGCCAAGGCCGTGTAATCAATACTTGGGCTGATATTTTAAACAGAGCTAACTTAGGTATGGAAGTAATGCATGAGCGTAATGCACATAACTTCCCATTAGATTTAGCTTCTAATGAATCATTACCAGTAGCTTTAATAGCTCCTTCAGTTAATGGTTAATTTTAAAACTAAATTATATTGCTTAGCCTTAGCATAAATTAAGCTAAAACCGTTGCATTATTTAAATAATGCAACGGTTTTTAAATTTATAGACAGGTTTCTTCAACTAATTGAGAATATAATATTAGCGGGGCAATATAGTTGGCTTTTAGTCTTAGTAAGCTTATTTTATTTATATGATCATAATATAGAAAAGATTTATGATTATATGGTTTATTTTTTTTGTCTGTACCGTGTGTAACTTTTTTGTTATACAAGGGGATTTTTCTGTTGAATTGTTTATTGAAGAACAAAGACTTAATATTTTTATGAATTAATAAATTTTTGTCCCATTGATTATATTCTTTTGATTTATGAACATTATGTAATAAGTAATTTTTTAGATATATATTTGCATAATTCTTGTAATTGCATAATTCTTGTAAACTTTGACCTCTACGTCTTCTTGTGAGCTCGACTAAACCTAGTTCTGATAACTGTACAATACGAGGTTTACTGTGATCACCTCTCAGAACTTTACTAAAATGTTCTAGTAATTGTAATCGGTCTTTTTGAGATTGCATATCAATAAAATCTACAATTATAACTCCATTAATATTCCTCATTCTTAGTTGATATGCAATTTCGATAGCAGCATAAAAATTAGTTCTTAAAATAGTCTCTTTAGAATTGTCTGTTTTATTAAATGATCCAGAATTCACATCTATAACTGTAAGTGCTTCATTGCTTTCTATAATAATATAGCCACCAGAACTTAAATGAACTTTGGATTGTAATGCATGAAAAATAGCTTCTTTGACATTAAATTGGTTAAGTATACATTCCTGTTTATCGTATAATTGTAATTTTGTTTGTACTATAGATAGTTTCCACTTGTTAAAAAAATAATTCAGTTGCTTTAAACCCAATACGGAGTCAATAATGATTTTTTGAACATTTCTGTCATGAAAATCTCTAATGACAGTCTTAACCAGATCTTTGTCTTTATAGATAAGTTTGGGTTGGTATGTATATATAACAGATTTTTCAATAAAATGCCATTGATTTTTTAAATTCTGAAGATCTTCAATAATAATATCTTCTGCAACTCCTATGGCTGTGGGTTTTATTAATAAACCCATTGTTACAGGTTTTAATAATAGAGCTAGTGAATAAAGATATAAACGTTCATTTTCATCATATATTTTATTTGATATCTGAATGCCATTGCCAAATGGCATCAATATCATATATTTGCCAAATAAATTTATATTTGTAGTTAATCTAGGCCCTTTATTTAATGTTGGTTCTTTTACAATCTGTACTAGTATTAATTGGTTAATAGATAATATATCTGTGATTCGATTTATATTACGTTGCCTTTTTAAGCATTTAAGATCATTAACATGTATAAAGCCACTTTTACCTGACTTACCCATCTTGATAAAAGCGGCGTTTATACTAGAAAAAATCTTTTGTACAGCACCTATGTATATATCATTTACCTGATATGTATTTTTAACAAGAATAATTTCTTGAATTTTATTGTTCTGTAAAATAGCTGCTATATTATTAAAATAAGATACAACAATTTTTTTTACCATTCTATAAATATAGCTAGGGATGAATAATATAAGATTCTATACGGATAATTCATTATATTTATGTATATGTCTATATAGGATATACACTTACTTTTTTATGTTTTTTGTTGAAAATTTCGAACTTGACTTTACCAGAAATTAATGAAAATAGAGTATCATCTTTACCTATTTTTACATTATTGCCAGCTTTCACATAAATTCCTCTCTGCCGTATAATTATAGTGCCAGCATTGACTTTTTCTCCGCCATATCTTTTCACACCTAATCTTTTTGATCGTGAATCACGTCCATTTTTTGTACTACCGCTACCTTTTTTGTGAGCCATGATATCCTTTGCCTTGTTATATTTAATCTATTTATTCATTATTAATAGAATGTATTAAGAGTCTAGTTAATATTTGTCTATGTCCTTGTTTAACTTTTTGGTTCTTTTTGGGCTTCATTTTAAATACAGTAATCTTGCGCCCTTTTAGATGCTTTAATATAGTAGCCTTTATACAGGTAGATTTTATACATGGTTGGCCAACTTCAATTTTATTTTTGTCGTGCTTTAATAAAATTCTATTGAATTGTATGATATCTCCAGGTTGACCACCAGTATAATTTACATCATAGAATTTACCGGGTTCTACCCATAGCTGCTTACCAGATGCTTCGATTATTGCATATAACATAAGAATTTAAAGTTAGTGAATAATAAAATTTTTTTTAATAAATTATATAACCTTGATATTAATTTATATTGAAATATAGCATACCATATTATATTTATACTTTGATAGCGTATATCTTGCTAGCTTCATTTTGAGTTCTAGTATGGTATTTGTGTTTGATTAATGCTATTTGTTTACCTGTTATATTATAATGCTTAAAATAATTTCCTTGTATTATTGTACCATCAGGTAGTAAAAAACAGTTATCTTGCTTTAACTGTCCATATAAAGGTCCTTTAAATAGATAAAATATCTCAGCTTTTTTAAGTCTAAATTGACCATACTTTTCTCTTGCGATTAAGTATAAAGTATATTCTTTATTTTTAATAAATATATATAGTTTATAATTGTACTCCTTTATAACTAATCCAGTCTGTAATTGATAAATATATATTTTGTACTTAAAATTCGTTTGAGAGTACTTTTTTGATAAATCTAAATAATTGTCTATACCTTCTGGGCTATATATTTCTATATTATCTTTTCGACCGATTAAATTTAGGCTTGATAGTAGTCCAATAAGTCCACTTATGCTATCTGTGTCTAATTTAGTAAAAATAATTTTGCTAATGTTATTTATTTTGAGATTCTTTTTTATTAAAGTATGTTGACAACCCTCTTGACAATTAAATAACCAGATCTCTTTTGATTGTATTAATTTGAGAGCAAAACTTTTATTGATTTTATGTAAATTAGGCAAATGATTATTTAAAACAATTTGATCCATAGACTAAAATATCTGTTAAGTTTTCATTAAATTAAACTAATTTTGTCTCTCTATTGAAATCAGTATATACAAAACTGTTTTGTTTATCGTTTAATAATGATTTAGCTAAAGAAACTGACTTTTTGGCAGCTATTCGAGCTTTTCGCTTCCAATTAGCTTTTCTAGATCTAGATTTTGATTTTGAAGTACGTTTTTTAGGTACAGCCATAATAGGTAACAACTTTCGTGATTATATGATTTATTTATTATTTAATTATAAAATGATTTACAGTACATTGAAAGACCTTATCTGTATTTATATATATTATAATTTTTAAACAAAAAGCAGAAAAAATACATATATTGTAGTTTTCCTACTTTAATAATAAATGTAATTCTATTACTAAACTTTTTTACATACTTTTGAATTGCTGTATAGCTATTCTTCCTATATTGTATAAAGCCCAAGAGCCAGCAGCTAAAACTGGAGTTAGTACAATTAGAAGTCTTATATCCATTATATCTCCTTAATAAATTGATACAGAACTAAATTATATTATAATCTGATTACATGAAATAACGTTATATCTGTTTATTTCTTTACTATATTATCTTAGTATACAAAATGATATTTACAGTATATATTAAATATTAATTGTTATGATATACAAATATAATTGAACTATATGAGAGATTTGCCCTTTACTTTAGATCAGTTAAGAATTTTAAAAGCTATTGTAAAAGAAGGAAGCTTTAAACGTGCAGCGGATAGTCTATATGTATCACAACCAGCTATTAGTTTACAGATACAGAATTTAGAGAAGCAATTAAATATACCTCTATTTGAGCGCACTAATAAAAAAGCTACCTTAACAGAAGCAGGTAATTTATTATTAAGGTATGGTAGTCGTATTTTAGCATTATGTGAAGAAACTTGTCGTGCTTTAGAAGATGTACAAAACTTACAAGGAGGTACTCTTGTTATAGGCGCTAGTCAAACTACAGGTACTTATTTAATGCCACGATTAATAGGATTATTTAGGCAAAGATATCCTCAGGTTAATGTTCAATTGCAGGTACATTCAACCCGTCTGATATCATGGAGTGTTGCAAATGGCCAGGTAGATTTGGCTGTTATAGGAGGAGAAGTTCCTAATGAACTTAAAGAAACTCTTCATGTCACTTCATATGCTGAAGATGAATTGGCACTTATTTTGCCAACTTCCCATGTATTTTCTAAAGTGTCAGATATTCAAAAAGAAGACTTGTATAGATTGCGTTTTATAGCTTTGGATACACAATCTACAATTCGTAAAGTAATAGATAAAGTCTTAAATCAGCATGATATAGATAGTAGTAGGTTTAAGATAGAAATGGAACTTAATTCTGTAGAAGCAATAAAAAATGCTGTTCAATCAGGTTTAGGTGCTGCTTTTGTTTCTGTCTCGGCTATTGCAAAGGAACTAGAATTGGGCATATTACATTGGGCTAGAATAGAAAATGTAACTATTAAAAGAATGTTATCGATAATTATCAATCCTAATCGCTATAAATCTAAAGCAGCAGAAACTTTTAGCCGTGAGATTTTGACTCTTTTTGTAACACCTCCCCAAGATAAGGTGTTTACAGAAAATTAGCTATATATTTATAGTGATAAAGTATTTATATTGTGTGTATCTAACTGTGATCTAAACTCGCCTGTCATAACAAATATTAATCTAAGCTTAAGCCACTGAATAAAGTCTTTGTCTAATGAAATAATAGCTGCATAAGAGATAGGTTGTTTTTGATTAAAAGTTATATTGTTTTTTATAAAGTCTGGATTACGAATAAGCCAAAAGTCTATGTCTTTGTTAATACTATTATAGTAATTGGTTCTTTCTCGAAGAATTTCTTCTACAGGTTCTTCATGTGTTAAAAAGTTTACGCTAGCAAGCGCAAAATAATAATTGTACATCGTTCTATTTGTCAAATAACTTATTTTTTTATTATAATATATATTATATGATAGTCAGTGATCAATATAATTGTTTTAATATTTTAGTATATTAATTATGTTTTATATAATTATGTATAAAATTTAGGTAAAGTTAAGATAGATTATAAGTTATAGTGAATATAGTATGACAAGATTATGGCCTACAAATTCAGGTACAGATTTAAATAATGAAGTAGCTTATTTATTTTTTAATATAAAAAATAAATTCTCAAATAATTTAGCAAATTATACAAGCTTTTCCCTTTATACAGATTTACTAAATATTCGTAGTAAACAAGTATTATTTGAATCTTTTTTAGATGAATTAGAAATATTGATTTTAGACATTGTTGAATTGAATCTTAGTCCTGAAAATCTTAAAGCTTTAAATTATAAGATAGTATGCGACCTAATTAAGAAATCTAAAAAGCGTTTTTTAGAATCTTTAGTAGATACTAAAAGTATATTAAAAAAATATACACCTTTAAATCTTTTTACGGAAGATAATTACCTAAGTTTAATAATTTCTGAGTATAAGATTATATTTCAAAAATTATTGATTTATATAGTTTTTGGTTCTTCAGCTATTCAAGATAATACCTTAGGTTTTACCTGTACTAGTACACCTAGTTCTTATGTTGCTATTCTGTTAGAAACATCATTAATACAGTTAAGCAATTTAGTTCTTTACTTAGTATTAGATAGTTGCACAAGTTTATTGCAAATATCAGCTTTTTTAAATGAATACAAGTTATGTAACCCTTGCTATCTTTCTATAAGATCACTAGCTTATTTTAAGAATGCTTTAACCTATCAAAATTTAATTTATTTATATATTGACTACCCTAAAAGTATTTATAATTCTCGCTATCGTGTGCTTTTAATAAGTTCACATGGTATTATTGCTAAATATATTTATAGTTCTAGATTTGAAGATATGATTAATTTATCAACAGGTCAGTTCTTTACTATTCTTTTTATTGAAATACAAGATTTAATAATACCAAAGTTGGAGGAGATTTTGTTAATCTTAGGTAAAATTATTTTATATATATTTATTAATTTATGCTCAAATTCCTTTATACTAATAATTAAAATTATTACTTCTCGATTATATACAAGAGAAGAATAAATACTATATATAGTATGTTATTTATTGTAATATTTATAGTACCTGAAAATCGATATAATAATTTTATTAAATATTTTATTTCATTATAATGACTGATATCATAGAAAAGAATCAAAGGATTTTAAATAAATTAGTAAATATTAAGTCTAGAGGTTTCAATTCTTTCAATGAGCAATTAAAACTCATCAATCAGATAATTGATGATGGCTCAGAAGATCTATTGGTAGATTTATTGATTAAAAAATGTATTTTTAATAAGGAATCACCTGATTATTTAGATGGCATTATTTTTGAAATTTTACGTAAATTAGATAACCAGTCTGTTTTAAATAAGTTAGATAGTTATTTTCAAGATGGTTTAATAGAGTTTCAATCTTCTTTAAGAATCGATTATCAGCCTTTACAAGATATGCTTATGCTTCAAAGTTTTAAAGAAGCTGATAAATTAACTCAATCATATTTGTGTAAACTTGCTGGTTTAAATGATTTTAGTGAACGTAATTGGCTTTATTTTACAGATATTTTTATGTTGCCATCAGAAGATTTATCTACCATTGATATGTTGTGGCGCTTATATTCTCGTGGTAAATTTGGCTTTTCTATTCAAAGGAAAATTTGGTTATCTAATGAAAATAATTGGGAAATATTCTGGAATAAAATTCAATGGAAAGATTCAGGAATACCACGAAGATATCCAGATGATTTTATCTGGAATATTAATGCACCAGAAGGGCATTTACCTTTGTTTAATCAACTCAGGGGTGTGCAGGTGTTATCAGCTTTATTTAATCATCCAGCGTGGGATATAGAATAATTATGTTTTTCTTTGATTAATTGAATCATATGTATAAAAGATTTAAATAAATACTCAGAGTCATGAGGTCCAGGACTTGCTTCTGGATGATATTGAACTGAAAAAATAGGTTTCTTTTTGTGCAGCAAACCCGCTACTGTATAATCATTTAAATTTAGATGTGTAATTTTTATATTATTTTGATAGTTCTCTTTTAATTCTACTGCGAAGCCATGATTTTGGCTTGTTATCTCCGAAATATACTTATTTCCTGTAGGATGGTTCAAACCTCTATGTCCAAACTTTAATTTGAATGTATTGAAACCTAGTGCTAAGCTAATAATTTGATGACCCATACAAATACCAAATAAGGGAATATTTGTATTATTAATAATTTGTTTTATTGTTTTAATAGCGTAATCAACTATAGAAGGATCACCAGGGCCATTAGAGAGTAAAATTCCATCTGGTTGATGATGGAGAATAAAATTATAGGTGCTATTTGCTGGTATAACAAATACTTTACATCCATATCTAATCAATCTAGATATAATATTACTTTTAACACCAAAATCTATAATTACAATTCTATAATTTAATGGCTGCCATGATAGAGTGTTTGTTATTTTATTTAAATAAGAAAAATACGTGATATAGCCATTATTTCTCCAAATTTTATATGCTTTACATGTTGTAACTTCTAGTATTTTATCTTGTTTTTCGATAGCTGTAGTATTTGTTATCTGTTTCTGTAGGAGTTTTATTTGAAATAATTCACTAGATATGCAGCCTTGCATTACTCCGTTATGTCTAATATTTTTAGTTAATTTTCTAGTATCTATGCCAAAAATGTGAGGTATGTTATTTTGTATTAAATAATGGCATAAACTAATATTGTTACGCCAATTATATGGATGCATGCAAATATTTTTAGCTATAATACCTTTGACTTGTATCTTAGATGATTCATAATCCTCAATATTAATTCCATAGTTACCAATTTCAGGGTATGTGAATATGATTATCTGACCTGAGTAACTAGTATCAGTCATAATCTCTTGATAACCTGTCATACCAGTATTGAATACAACTTCACCAGAGATTGTAAAATTATTACTTAAAGACCAGCCGTGATATTTTTGTCCGTTGTTAAGAAGAAGAGTTGATTGGTATAAATTTTGTATCATTATTAAATTCTTTTGAAGATATTAGAGAAATAATAAGTTATACTAATAAATAGTATATTCAACTATTTTGATACTAGAATATACTATTTATTAAGTGTGCATATACTTAAAAAAATAAGTTACCAACCATTTTCTGCTTGGTCTAAAACATAATTAGCTACATTTTCAATATCTTCATCAGCTAAACGGCCACCAAATGCAGGCATAGCATTTTTGCCGTTTTTGACTTGATTTGTAATAGCTAGTACGCTTTTCATTTCATTTTCTTCTAAAGCGTCTGTTTTTAGAGTTTTCTCAGCGATTAATACGTTATTACCTCCTACATGGCATGCAGAACAGTTAGCTACAAAAATTTGTTTACCGGATTCTAAGTCAGCTGCTAATACTTTTTTTGATAACAGTGTTAGGCTAGACAGTAATAAAAGTATGAATAATCTTCTCATATAAAATTTCCTTTTAAAAGTATAATGTAATTATATATATTATATGTATTTGTGTCAGCTTTTATAGAAAATTGAAGTATACTACAATTTCTAGTAATAAATTTTACCCCCTCCCCATTTTTCAGCTGCTATTTTAGGTTGCATAAGAATATGACCTGCTATTGCAAATAAATCTTCATCTGTTAAGTTACGCATCTTTGGAAAGATCTCGGCACTTTTAATGCTTGGATGAAGTTCTGCGATTGAAGTAGCACCATCATAACTAGTTGGATCTTTCATATAGCTTATTAAGCTTTGTATATTATTTCTAGCTGGTGTTGCCAAACTTAGTGATTCAAGTTCTAAACCTATATTAGGGTTGGTTTTTGTTATACCACCATTATGACATGATGCGCATGAATTATTAAATAAACGTTTTCCTCGTTTTACTTGTTCAGGTGTTAAAATAATAGTTTTGCCTGATTCTTCTAAAGGTACTGTTCTTGTTGTTTCGTCTAATTCTATTGCATAACTTGATTGTCCTTGAAATGTAATGAAAAGAAGTGATAATATTAGCGATAAATAAATATTTCTTTTTATCATAATTGTATCTATATTTTATATTTTGAAATAGGAAACTATTGATATATAATAATACAGAAATTGTGTCGGCACTAAGTAATTTATAAATTAATTGTTAAATATTGATATTTATCAATAAATATCCCGATTATGATTATTATTATATTGTCTATTTATAAATTATAAGTTGTATAATGAAAACTTTCTTTTATTTATATAATGATAATATTTGTCCAAGATTTTTTCTTAAATCTAGTCTAGATACAATCATATCAATAAAGCCATGTTTAAATAGATACTCAGAAGTTTGAAAATTTTTAGGTAAGTCTTCTTTAATTGTTTGTTCTATAACTCTTCTCCCTGCAAATGCAATTAAAGCTTTAGGCTCTGCTATTATTATGTCACCCAGCATAGCAAAACTTGCAGTTACGCCTCCAGTTGTAGGTGATGTTAATACTGTAAAATAAGGAAGATGTTTTTCTCTATGTTTATAGAGAGCAGAAGAAATTTTTGCCATTTGCATCAAACTCAGCATACCTTCTTGCATTCTTGCTCCACCTGAAGCGCAAAGAATAATAATAGGTAGATTGTTCTTAGTAGAATATTCTATTAATCTAGTCAGTTTTTCCCCAACTACTGAACCCATACTGCCTCCCATAAAGCGAAAGTCCATTATGCCGAGACCCAATTCGATTTGATTGATACTACCTATACCTGTTTGTACGGCATCAAATAGTCCTGTCTTAAATTTCATGTCCATTAATCTAGAACTATATAATTTTCGATCAGAAAACCCTAAAGGATCAGTAGAAGCTAGATTATAGTTTATAGGTTGCCAAGAATTGTAATCTAAAAGTTGTTTAATTCTTTCCTGGCTAGAAGTAGGAAAATGATGTGCGCATTTAGGACAAACTTTTGAATTTTTATTGAGAGTTTTATAGTACATTAATAGTCCACATGAGTCACATTTTATCCAAAGACCTTCAGGTACTTTTAGATTGATTTCATCAAAAGTCTGTTTAATAGAAATATTGCGTTTGGTATTTAACCATTCAGATAGTGACATATAGTATAAGTATATAATATGAAATTTGAATTTAAGGATTAACGGTTAATATTTTTTAACTGTCAACCCTTTTGTTATTGTAGTTGTCTAATCTCTTATAGTTTTATCTTTGCGACTCACGAATAGTAATGCTAATGTAATAGGAACAACAACAATTGTAGCCCCTAGTATTAAGCTATTTAAAAAACTTGATAATGATGAAGTCATTTATAGATATATCCTTTAAATAATTTGTCAGTAAAATTTTTGTTAACTAGATAAAAACATATAAGTTGCAATTAACTCTTTATCTAATTATATCTAATAACTATATTGTAATATAAAAATACTTTTTTTTCTTTTCTGTTAGTATTTCCATTGTATAGCAATTGTTCCCCAGGTTAATCCTGCTCCAAAGCCGGAAATAATTATCTTTTGTCCTCTCTGAATAATTTGTTTACCTACAGCTTCATCTAAAACTAATGGAATCGAAGCTGCAGAAGTATTACCATATTTATCCAAGTTTGATATGAATTTATTATTATTTATAATAAGCTTATTAGCAACAGCTTCTAATATTCTTTTATTGGCTTGGTGTAAAATTATCCAGTTGATCTCTTCAATAGGTATATCTAATTTGTAGAGGCATTTTTCTATGCTTTCTGGCACCTGTGAGACAGCAAATTTGTATACTTCTCTACCGTTCATAGTAATCTTGTTAAATGCACCTTGAGTTATTTTTAAAGAGTTAGATGTATTGTAATAGTCTTTATATGCAAGGCAAAGTTGATTATATTTTTGCCCATTAGTATTAAGTTGAAAACCTAAAATACCTTTATCATCTGGCAGGCAGCTTTGAAGAATTATAGCACCTGCGCCATCGCCAAATAAGATACATGTACTGCGATCAGACCAATCAGTCCATTTAGATAAAGCATCTGCACCTATTACAAGTATATTATTATATACACCGTTTTCTATAAATTGGGTTGCGGTAGTTAAGCTAACAATAAATCCTGAACATGCTGCTGTGATATCAAAAGCAGCAGCATTATAAGCTCCTATATTTGCTTGTATTTGACTTGCACTTCCAAATAAATCATTCGGACTTGAAGTAGCTAAAATAATTAAGTCAATCTCTAAAGGGTCCATCGATATCTTGTTTAAAGCTCTTATTGCCGCTAAAGTAGCTAAATCAGTGATAGAATTATTAATACCATTTAAGATTCTTCTTTCTTTAATGCCTGTACGGCTAACAATCCATTCATCAGATGTTTCAACTACTTTGCTAATCTCATGATTGTTTATACATAATTCGGGTACTGCGGAACCTGTAGCAATAATACTTGCTCCCTGCTTACTTAATAATGTCATATTTCAATACTTAATTGAATTATAAAAATTAAAATTATTCTCTCTTGTGCAGGAATAAATGTCTGTATCTAATAGAATTGAAATTGTTGATGAATAATTTATTAATTATAATAGGATTGAATTTATAGAATAATAAAACCCGGAAAATATACCTATGTAATTCAGTTTGATTGCTGCTACTTTCCAGTCCTGACAAATTTCAGCTGTTACATATGTAACTTTCCGAGTATGAATTAATTATACCATTAATATAGATAACGGATCAACTATTTGTTTATGAGTACTCTATATATATTTATGACATACCTTGAATTATGAAATCAAAATAAGGGCCAACTATTGTTTTATCTTCTGTTATTAGTAATTCCAGGGTGGCATTTTTTAAGCATCTTATAGCATCTATCATACCTAATACAGGTACTCCAAGAGAATTATACATTTCACGTACACCTATAACACCTATTTTTTCAATAGCTTCCTTATCTCCAGCTATGATACCATATGTAATTAGTCTTAAATACCAACTGTAATCACGTAAACATAGAGATCTTCTACGTGCTCCTTCAGCATTGCCACCAGGAGCAATGTATTCAGGATGTAGTTTAAAAATGGCTTTGCTTGCTTTTTGTATTATAATTTTTTCCTTGTCTCGTAGAATAGAGCTTACTATTATACGTTTTTCACCTGTAAGTAAATAGTTTTGTATAGTTTTCAGCTCACCTATACTTGGATACCGTAATTCGTTATCTGCATTGAGTATAACTTGACTTATTAAACTCATATGAAATTATTATTCATGTAATGTATTCTGTTTATCTTTATTCTATCTTAACAAAGTTATAGATCAAGAATAAAAAAAACAAGCTTATAGTATATATAGCTTGTTTTTGTTTTTAATTAAAAGATCTTCATGTTATCTTTTTATAAAGAAAAGAATAAAATATCGGGGAAAAATCGATTGATTTCTATAATAAATCCAGCTGTAAATGTTATCCAAATAGCTCCTATCACTGGTATTGTTGACAGATATTTTAATAAGTCATTATTCATTTGTGTTTTCCTCAAAACTTTTTAATATAATTATATGATGCTTTTAATTAACGAGGTGAAATAGTAATATCTTCATTAGAAGCTAGCAACTTACCGCTAGTAAATTCTTGAATAGCTGCTAATGGCCAAGTGAATCCTGACAGTGAAAACTTGATAGCTAATGGTACATCAAGAATAATTTCTTTTTCTGTTGGTTTATTGGTATTTGCAATAGCTTGTAAATAACCTCTTCCAACCCATCCTATCCATCCAGTTATATAAATAAAAAGTAATCCTGGTAGCATAAATTCGCCAGCATGATTCCATCTCCCATCTGCAATTAAATGAGGTAATCCATCCTGGCCACATAATATGCCAGACTTACTATATTTTTCGAATCTAGCCTGTGTTTTTTGTATTTGTTTTTCAATTGCTAAATTAGGTGGTGTTGAAGGCTCATATTTTGATAAGCGAGCTTCTAATTTTTTTACACTATTTTGAAGCCTTTTATTAAATGCTATTGATTCTTTACAAGGAACTAATCCTGCTACATCTGCATTTACTGTGTTAGGTATAATAAACGCTTGAAAAAATATTGTGAATATAACAATATAAAATTTCTTCATATATTAATCATGATAAGTATATATTTTTTATAAGATATAACAAAAAAGTTACATATGAATTTATCGTACTAAGTACGTTATACTATATCTATAATACTTTATAACTAGTATTTTGTGTGAATATGGTAATATTTATTGAAATTCATCTCAAGATAATTTGGTCTATAGTATTGAAAATATAACGAAAGTATTATGTAATTAAATAAATTTATGACTTTTTGGAACTTTTTTTTCAGCAATCCGCAAGATACTAATTTAAATAATGCTGCAATAGGTAAAAGCTCTATCGAAAATAATTTGCTAATTAAGCATTTTGAAAAAGATGGTAAAATATTAGATATATATTTACAAACAGGTAGAAATATTAATTTATATGAATTAGAGCAATTGTGTGATTCTGTTGGTTGGGTTAGAAGGCCAATAAATAAAGTTAAAGTAGCTATTGAGCATAGCTTTTTGACGATATCTTTATTTTGTAAAGAATGTAATAGACAAAAATTAATAGGTTTTGCTAGAGCTACTTCAGATACAGCATTTAATGCTACTATATGGGATGTTGTAATTCACCCTGATTTTCAAGGATATGGCTTAGGTAAGATTTTAATGGATCAAACAGTTAAAGAATTAAGGTATTACGATATAAGTACTATAACTTTGTTTGCAGACCCGCAAGTAGTTAGTTTTTATAGAAATATTGGTTTTATTACTGACCCGGATGGTGTTAAAGGTATGTTTTGGTACCCTTTGTAATAATAAGTTAGACAATCTTTATTTGTTATGTTAATATATTAGTGTTTATTCGGGATATAGCGCAGTTTGGTAGCGCGCCTGCTTTGGGAGCAGGATGTCGCAGGTTCAAATCCTGCTATCCCGATTTATAGTAAACTAATTTTACGATTTATATTTTTTAGCTTAGCTGGATTATTCAGGTTATTCTTTGAATATATCCTTTTTAAATTTTGTAAACAATCAATATTAGAAGGGGATTTTTCCAGGCCTTTTCTATAGTAATCTTCAGCTAAGCAATAAAAACTCTTAGAAAAATAGCAGAAACCGATACATTTGTAAATTTCTATTAGATTTATATCATTTGTGGATTCATTTAAGTATCTCTCAAGCAACATGATACAATTGATCCATTGTTTCCTGCTAATATATACCTGTGCTAGGCTCAAAATGTCTTCTTCATAGAAGTTACTTAACGAAGTAGATTTGCTTAATAAGTATGTCTTTTTTTGAGCGATTAATAAAAATATACTAATGTTTTTGATTTCTCTAGTTAAAAAAAAACATATTGGTACTATTAGTACTAAATAAATAATAATCATTGTGATTTCAGATAATTTTTTACAATGTGTACTATACAAAAAATAAAATGTGGTTATATAATTATAGTATATCTTATATTCTTAATTTCTCAAAATATTTAATTTTAAAACACAAATAAAATGAGTAAAGTAACTTTAAAAGGAACAAATCGTAAAAAACTGAAGAAATCAGGTTTTCGAGCAAGGATGAAAACCAAACAAGGCCAAAGGGTTCTAAATTCTAGAAGAAAAAAAAGAAGAAAAAAAATTATTGGCTAGATTAAGATTTAATATACGAGTTAGTCGTATCTGAGTAAAATCTATTCAATTCATATGCAATAATGTCATTTCAAGAAAAATTAAAACTCTTATTAGCATCACAATATGTATGCCTATATATTGTAACAGAAGAAGAAGATAGATTTATTCAAACTATACAAACTGTTTTGAAAACACAAGAGAAAAATGTATCAACATATTTCTGGGATTTTATTGAGGGCTATCACAATAATCCAAATTATACATCACAAGAGTCTCGTAATCCTCTAGGAGCTTTAGAGTTTATTGAAAAGCAAACTAATAAAAATTTAAAGATTTTTATTCTTAAAGATTATCATGTATTTTTAAACGATATTAGTATAATTAGAAAAGTTAAGAATCTTGTGCAATATTTACGTGAATCAAATTCTTATATTATTATACTAGCTCCAGAAATACAGGTGCCTCGTTTATTAAAAGAGGTTATTAATATTGTTGAATTCCCTTTACCTAGTTATGAAGAAATTAAAATAGAGTTACAGCGTTTATTTGATGTTTTGCATGTTGATTCAACGTCTTATATAGATAGTTTATGCTTAGCTTGTAAAGGTTTTTCTATAGATAGGATTAGAAAGTCTATTTCTAAATTTGTTTTTTCTAATAAATCCTTAGAAAGCATAATTTCAATTATTACAGAAGAAAAAAAAGAGCTGATTCGTCAAACAGATGTACTTGATCTATGTACAATGCAAGATCAATGGGAAGATATAGGTGGTTTAGATAATTTAAAGCTATGGCTCAGTAAGCGTGCTTTTTCTTTCTCTACTCAAGCTTTTAATTATGGTTTACCTGCACCTAAAGGAGTTCTTTTAGTTGGTGTTCAAGGAACAGGTAAATCATTAAGTGCTAAAGCAATATCTAAGCAGTGGCAATTACCTTTACTAAAATTAGATATAGGTAAAATTTTTGCTAGTTTGGTTGGTGAATCTGAAGAACGTATTAGAAAAGTTATTCAATTAGCTGAGCAATTAGAGCCTTGTATATTATGGATAGATGAGATAGATAAAGCTTTTACAAAAATTTCAGTTAATACGGATAGTGGAACTACTAGTCGTGTGTTAAGCTCTTTTTTAACTTGGTTATCTGAAAAAAAAGCACATGTCTTTATAGTTGCAACAGCTAATAATGTTTTGGCTTTGCCAACTGAGCTAATTCGGAAAGGGCGTTTTGATGAAATTTTTTTCTTAGATTTGCCTAATCTTAAAGAACGTCATAGTATTTTTACAATACATTTGAAGAAAGTTAGACCTTTAACTTGGCAGTCTTATGATATTCACAAGTTGAGTCAAAGGACATCTAATTTTTCTGGAGCAGAAATAAAGCAATTGGTTGTTGAAGCTATGTATAATGCTTTCTATGAAAAACGAGATTTTACAACAGAGGATATAATTTGTGTAATTAAAGAATATATACCTCTAGCATTTACTGATCAAGATGTTGTAGTGTCTTTGCAAAACTGGGCGAAGGCAGGCAAAGTAAAATTAGCTTCTTAGATTTTTTGTGTTCTAGCTTGAATCTTGAGGTTTATATAAGCTATTTAATAAATCTAATTTATTGATGAATATTGATTAAATAATTTAAAAATTTAATTTAGATATTAGAAAAAAATCTACATTAGATGTATAATTTGAGTGTTTATTAATAAACTATTTAAAAAAGCAAAAGGTATTATATATGATAAATGATAGTCAAATTTTTGTGGCTTTATTGTTCGCTCTAGTTTCAGCTGTATTAGCTATTCGATTAGGTACTGATTTATATCAGTAATGTTAATAAAGTAATAATTTACAGTTCTTTGATAAATTAAAATAATGTAAGGATTTTTACATAAGTTTCAAGTAAATATCTTTACTGTTCAGAGAATTGAAATTAGCTTTTAGCATTTTATACATAAATAGTACACTATTGTACTTCTATTAAAAATTTTAAATATTACAGTTACAGTGAGCACTTTAAAAGATATTACACGCCCTGTTTTTCCATTTACTGCTATTGTTGGTCAAGAAGAAATGAAGCTAGCTTTAATTCTTAATGTTATTGATCCTAAGATAGGTGGTGTAATGATAATGGGTGATAGAGGAACAGGTAAATCTACTACTATTAGAGCGATAGCTGATTTATTGCCCCAAATTGAAGTTGTTGAAGATGATTTGTTTAATTCTCATACTTCAGATTATGAACTTATGTCAGATTATGTAAAAAAGAAAGTTGAAAATGGGGATCAAATTTCAACAACTCTTATTAATGTGCCTATGATAGATCTACCTTTAGGAGCTACCGAAGATAGAGTTTGTGGTACAATCGATATTGAGAAAGCTTTGAATGAGGGTATAAAAACGTTTGAACCAGGTTTATTAGCTAAAGCTAATCGTGGTATTTTGTATGTAGATGAAGTTAATTTATTAGATGATCATTTAGTAGATATACTGCTTGATTCAGCAGCATCAGGTTGGAATACAGTAGAGCGTGAAGGAATTTCTATAAGGCATCCAGCTCGTTTTGTATTAGTTGGCTCTGGTAATCCTGAAGAAGGTGAACTTAGGCCACAATTACTTGATCGATTTGGTATGCATGCTGAAATCCGCACAGTTAAAGAGCCATCTTTGAGAGTTAAAATAGTTGAGCAAAGAAGTAAGTTTGATAGTAATCCATATAATTGCATAGAAGAATTTCAGCTTAAGCAAGAGCAGCTAAAGAGTAAAATATTAAATGCTCAGCAACTCTTACATCAAGTTAATATAGATTATGAATTAAGAGTTAAAATATCTGAGGTTTGTGGAACTTTAGATGTAGATGGTTTACGCGGAGATATCGTTACTAATCGAGCAGCAAGAGCGTTTGCAGCGTATCAACAGCAAGATAATGTAACTACTGACCATATCAAACAAGTGATTATTCTATGTTTACGACATAGGTTACGTAAAGATCCTTTAGAAACTATAGATTCAGGAATAAAAGTTGAGCAAGTTGTCAATCAAGTCTTTCAATAAATTATTATTCAAGACGTAATCATTCTATTTAATCTTCAATAGGCTTAGTAGGATTTGAACCTACATTAGAGACTTAGAAGGTCCCTGTCCTAATCCCTTAGACGATAAGCCCCTATTTTAATTTACTAGATAAAATGGGCGGTACTGGACTTGAACCAGTGGCCACCTGCTTGTAAGGCAGGCGCTCTACCACTGAGCTAACCGCCCTCATCCGAATATAATATATTTTACTTATAAAAGCAATATATAAGAACTTCTTCAGTGTTTATATTCATAATAATCAATGCATTTCTTTATTAAATATTTTAGAAAGTTGTTTAAGAGATTATCAGATTCTATAGGTTTATCTAGTCTAAGTTCTATTTTTCTTAGTATAGATATTTTTTCTTTACTTGAACAAATGAAGCTTGCAGGACCAGATTCATTATCTATTTCAATTATTACAGCATTTTTTGTGAGCATGGTCTTCACTTTACAGATTGTTAAAGAAATGTTGTATTTAAATACAACTAATATTATAGGTGGCGTTTTGGCTTTAGCTTTTATTAGAGAACTATCTCCAGTACTAACAGCTGTAATTTTAATTGGGCGTGTTGCTTCTTCTTATGCTGCTGAACTTGCTGCTATGAAAGTTACGGAACAGCTCAATGCATTATATTTGCTTGAAACAAATCCATTGCTTTATTTAGTATTACCTAGAGTATTAGCTTCTATCTTCATGCTACCTATACTTAATTTAATTTCTTTTGTAACTAGTATAGCAGGCAGCGTTTTCATTTGTTTTATTTTTTATAGTATAGATCCTAATTTATTTCTTAGTTCTGCTTTTTCTGTAATTTCTATAGTTGATATTATTAAATCCTCTGTAAAAATGTTCTTTTTTAGTTTGACAGTATCAATAATAAGTTGCTTATATGGTTTGTCAGCAACAGGAGGTGCTTATGGTGTAGGTCGTTCAACGACAAATGCGGTAGTTAGTTGTTTGTTAGTAATTTTTATTTTAGACTTTATCTTATCTTATTTGATGTTTAATCATTTAGATAGTTCAATAAAATCTTTCTAGATAGAATATGAAAATTACGTTAAATTACAGAAAAATTATTTCAAGTATAACCAAATTTTGGTTAAGGCTTAATTTAACTGTCCGTCTTATGGCCCTTGCAACTTTAACTGTATCTTTAAGTATGAGTAGTTTAACTTTTTGGGCTTTAACTGTCGTTCAAAAAGATTCTACTGTTACAGACAATAGGTTTTGTCGCGATTTGGGAGCTTTATTCTCTGCTAATGTGATAGATCTAATCTATATGAATGATCAAAAAGGTTTAGTGAGTTTCTTAGAAAAGGTCTATTTACGGACTTCTAGTATTAAGTATATTTTTGTGTTCTATTCAAATGGAAATTTTTTCTTTGGTTTACCTTCTTATATCTATAGTACTCAATCGGATAGTTTTATCTCTCTTTATAAAAACCTACCGTTTTTAACTATGCAAGATATATTATTTGATGCTCCATTGGTTAAGTATAATTATCTTTTTAAAGATCAAATAATTGATATTATTGTTCCTCTTACAAAAAATGGACAAAAATTAGGGTTTTTAAATATAGGTATAAACTCTAATTCTTCTATATCATCATCTTTTAAACTAATTAGGTATATAAGTATAGCTATTTTCATTTCCATTTGGTTTATGGTTATTATAGGAGCAACATTTAATGCATTAACTATGATTGAGCCGATTAATGAAATTTTGTTAGGGATTAAAAATATAACTTCAGGTAATTTCAGTCAGAGAATTAATAGACTTTTTGTTGGTGAGTTAGGTAATTTGATAGTAAATTTTAATGAAATGGCTGAAAAATTAGAATCTTATGAAAAGCAAAATATTGATAAATTGACATCGGAAAAAAATAAATTGGAGACTATAGTATCTACTATTGCTGATGGTGCTATTTTGCTAGATACAGATTTAAGAGTTATATTTATTAACAGAATAGCATTAAAATCTTTAGGTTGTACAAATTTAGATCTAGTGGGTAAACCATTAACTTCATATCTTCCTATACATGTTAATGAATCATTATTGCCTTTAATTAGTGATTTGCAAAAAGTTAATAATATTAAGTGTACAAGTTCTCTTACTAAAGAACTTTGTATACATTTTGATTATAATTATGAGAAAATATTTCGTTTTTTATTGACATCTGTATTGGATAAAAGCTCTAATTTATTTACGAGTATAGCTATTATAATCCAAGATATTAGTAGAGAGGTTCAGCTAAATAAAGCTAAAAATCAATTTATCGGCAATGTGTCTCATGAATTAAGAACACCTTTATGTAATATAGGTGCATTTTTAGAAACATTAATAGACTATAATCATTCTTTAACAGATAAACAAAAAGCTCAGTTTTTAACTATAGCAAATAATGAAACTAAGCGTTTATCTATATTGGTTAATGATATATTGGATTTATCTCGTTTAGAATCATCTTATACAATGATTTTTAAATTTGTATACTTACCGTCTTTACTTAATAATATAATTAAAACTTTTCAGTTGGCTGTTTCAAATAATAATTTAGATTTAATTCTTGAATTAGATCCTTATGTAAATTTTGTTTGGGCACATGAAGCTTCCTTATTTCAAGTTTTATTTAATTTAATTGGTAATTCTATTAAATTTACAGTATCTGATGGTAGCATAGTTATAAGGGTATTTAGGGTATTAACTAACGATATATTGCAGCATAATCATAATGTTAGTGTGGTTTATAGTAGTATAGATTTAATTAGAATAGAAGTTATTGACGAAGGTATAGGTATAAGTAAAAGTGACCAAAAACAAGTCTTTGAAAGATTTGTGCGTATAGAAGATACTATTCATACTTTGCAAGGAACAGGATTAGGTTTGTCGATTGTAAAAAATATTTTATTAAAGTATAGTACCCGCATTATGATTTATAGTGAAATATATGTAGGAACAAGTTTTTGGTTTGATTTATGGATTCTTAAGTAATAAATTAATATACAGAAATAAAACCCTGTTTTCTTCTGATTTATTTTTTGAAGGGTATATAATGTATATATACTTTATGCTATTATTTTTATTAGTAGTTAGTTGCTATGTATAAATAGTTTTTAGTATTCTGTTTTATCTATATAACTCTATTAGGTAATTTTTATTAATAATAATTTATATATAGTAAATATTTAACAATTAAATACTATTATTAACCTAATAAAGAATTATCATAGGTTATGAACTATATTAATGTATTTGATTTGTACACCTTAGGAGGTAATTTATTATGTCAGGAGGATCAACGGGAGAACGTCCTTTTTCTGATATCATTACAAGTATACGTTATTGGGTTATTCATAGTATAACAATTCCATCATTATTTGTTGCTGGATGGTTATTTGTTAGTACTGGTTTAGCTTATGATGTTTTTGGTACACCAAGGCCAAATGAATATTTTACTCAAGATAGACAGCAAGTTCCTTTAGTAAATGATCGTTTTAGCGCAAAACAAGAATTAGAAGATTTAACTAAAGGAATTTAAGAAGGAGGTTTTTGATGTCTAGTGGTAATTCTAACCAACCAATATCGTATCCAATTTTTACATTTAGATGGTTAGCTATTCATGGTTTAGCTATACCAACTGTATTTTTCTTAGGTGCTATTACATCTATGCAGTTTATTCAAAGATAGGAGGCAATCATGAGTGGTCCTAATCCTAATAAGGAGCCTGTAGAATTGAATCGTACTTCTTTATTTTGGGGTCTATTACTAATATTCGTTCTAGCGGTTTTATTTTCAAGTTACTTTTTTAATTAATAATTATAAATATATTATTGATTATATGGTCGCTAGTAAATTTTCAACTATTGAAATTCTTAAGGGGAAATGATTATATGGCAGGTACGGGAAGAGTTCCATTGTGGTTAGTTGCTACAGTGGGTGGTATTGCAGTTATTACTGTATTAGGTATTTTTATTTATGGTTCTTATTCTGGAATAGGTTCTTCATTATAAAGTAGTATTATTAATTATTTTTATATTATATGTAAGCCGCCTAATCTTGAAATAATAGGCGGCTTGTGTTTTTATATATCAATTTAGATTAGATTATCTTCTTCAATATATATAAACAGGAGAGCCATTCCTAGCCCAGGAAATATAATACCTACTAAAGGTACTAAAATTGATGGTAAATAAGATGCTGCCATGGTATTTATGTTAGGGTTATTAAGTATATATAATAAAATTACTAAAGGTATATTTACTATTTTATATATAAAAGTTATATTTATATAATAAATATATTAAAATTTAATATTTATTTGATAAATTCAATAAGTGATAAATAAAATATAAAAAGATTATTCAACAATTGTATTTATGAACAATCGTCTTTTATCATCAGCACCTGAAAGCTTAGAAGCTATGCGTAAATTTTCGGAGATTTATGCTCAGAAAACGGGAACTTTTTTTTGTTCTGATATTACAGTAACAGCTATAGTTATAGAAGGTCTTGCTAAACATAAAGATCAATATGGAGCTCCTTTATGCCCTTGTCGTCATTATGAAGATAAGGCAAAAGAAATTACAAGTGCTTACTGGAATTGTCCATGCGTTCCTATGAGGGAACGTAAAGAGTGTCATTGCATGTTGTTTTTAACACCAGATAATGAATTTGCTAGTACTAGTCAATCTATAGATTCAAATGTAATTTTACAATCTATTCAATAAGTATAGAAGTGTATTGTGTGACTAATGCAGACATATATATGTCTGCAGACAATATATAATATAAATTTCCAAGTAGCTTTTTGTACTTATAAATTGCCTTTTCTTAAAGATAGCAAAATAATAACAGCAGGTCCAACCAAGACAATAATGCCTAGTGAAAGTAATTGAGCGATTACTTGCCAGTTAATCATAATTGTTATAACCTTATATACTAATATGTTAGATGATTTATCTTTAACAATTATACCTTGTTTTTAATATTAAATATAGTTTTAATTCTGTTCAATTAAGAATTTAATACAACTTCTAGTATCTCTTGTAGTTCTTTCTTGTAGTACATTTCAGTAATTATATCTACTCCACCTATAAATTCTCCATCGATATATACTTGAGGTATTGTTGGCCAATTAGAATAAGTTTTTAATTCTTCTTTTATACCAGGGCTGCATAAGATATTAATAGCTTTATATGTTACATTTAATTTATTCAATATATCTATAACTTTTACAGAATAAATACATTTTGGATTACTTGCTTCACCTTTTATAAAGATTACTATTGCATAGTTATTAATGATATTGTCTATATTCATAATTTTTCATTTGTAATAATTTAATTAATATACAGCCAACTAAAATATAAATTAATCTTTAGCTCATGCCACTTGATTATTCTTATATAATTTAAATGATTATTGAAATGATATAAGATTGTATGTATAATTTCTTTACTTAATATTTTATTAAAGTTATGATAGAAGAATATATATAGTGTTCTTATTTGTATTGTATTATGTTGCTTTCTAATAAGCTTATAGTTTAAGGCAATATATTTATGATGTCGTGCAATTAAATATAGTTTGAGTGCATTTTGTTTAATATATTCATTTTCTATATTTGCTATGGATAAAAAAGATAATAAATTATTAATTATTTGAGTGCCGAAGTACTGATTTAAATAGGGTATAATTTCGTACCTAATACGATTTCTATAAGTATTATAGTTATAATTACTACTATCTGACCAAATAGGTAAGGAAAAATTACGACAAAAATAAGCCGTTTCTAATCTACTTGCTCTAACTAGTGGACGAAATATAAATAATTCTTGAGTTAATTGGTTAGATACATTGAGACTTGTTATTCCTTCTAAGCTACTTCCCCTTAAAAGTAATTGGAAAAAAGTTTCTATTTTATCCGTATTTGTATGAGCTGTTATTATAGTATTATAATTATATGTTAGTGCATGTTTAGTTAATATTTGGTATCTTATAGTTCGAGCTTTGTATTCTGATGATGTTATAGATTTGATTTGATAAATAGAAATTTTTTGTTTAAAGCTATTAACTAGATTAATTAAATGATCAATATGATATTTACTATCCTCTTTCCACTGATGATCGATATAAATATACTCAACTTTTAATAAATATTTTGTTCTTTTTATATTTTCTATAAGATTAATCAAGCATATTGAATCTTGACCCCCAGAAATAGCTACTACAATAGACAGTTTAGGTGTTAATTTTATTTGTTCATGAAAAGAATTTTCAAACTTTTTATATAAATCTATCGTCATAAGCAAATTTTAATCTTGATATTATTGAATTACTATGTTATTTATTGGTTATATAGATTATTTGGGTTGCTAACTCAATGGTAGAGTACTCGGCTTTTAACCGATTAGTTCCGGGTTCGAGTCCCGGGCGTCCCACTAGTATAACTTTATTGAAAAAAGTTACAGAAAATCATTTAATAGTTTGTTATTTTTGGTAAGCTATATATTTAATATGAATATAATTTCTAAAACCCTGCAAAATTCATCTTCTTCGTGTTCATTAATTCCTTTTATTACTGCAGGTTATCCTACTCTTCAAACTACGGTTGATATTTTGTATACTTTGGATAGTAAAGGAGCTGATATTATCGAGCTGGGTATACCGTATTCAGATGCTTTAGCAGATGGTCCCACTATTCAAGACGCTTCTAAGGCGGCTATCAAACAAGGTGTGCATTTAGATCAAATTTTATATCTTTTAAGAAAGGTAACACCAGAGATTACTACGCCAATAGTGATTTTCACTTATTATAATCCGATTCTAGCTGTAGGTACTATGTCTTTTATAAGTAAAATATCTAAATCTGGTGTAAAGGGATTGGTTATACCTGATTTACCTTTAGAGGAGATAGATTATGTAAGTCAGTTATGCTCTTCTTTTAAAATAGAGTTAATATTATTTATAGCTCCAACAAGTTCTGAGAGTAGAATAATATCAATTCTAGCTAAATCACCTGGTTGTATTTATTTAGTAAGCAGTAATGGTGTAACCGGTATGGGACAGCAAGTAGATAAGCAAATAGGTAATCTTGTAAAATTTATTAAAAATAAAACAGATAAATCTATTATGTTAGGTTTTGGTATAGCTAGCACAGATCAAGCATATAATGTATCACAACTAAATATAGATGGTATAGTAGTAGGTAGTGCATTTATTAGACAAATTTCTAAGAGTGACAATATAGCACTAGATGTAGGTGTTTTTTGCGAAAAGCTTAAATTAGCTATAAGTAGTAAGTTATAGATATATATAATAAATAAAATTAAAATAAAGTACCCCCAGGGGAATTCGAATCCCCGTTACCTCCGTGAAAGGGAGATGTCCTAGGCCTCTAGACGATGGGGGCTATATAGTGCGGATAAACCTCTATTCACACCTCAATCCTAATAAATTTTTATGATTATGTCAACCTTTTATATATTACTATAATCTAGTCTATATTTATAATTAAGCGTGAGCGCAAGATTAAATAAATTACAGTTTGACGTATATATGTAACCATATTAATAAATAAATTAAATGCTTCATTTTTATATTCTATTAATGGGTCTTGTTGGCCATAGCTTCTCCATCCAATAGATTCTCTTAGTAAATTCATTTTTTCTAAATGCTCCTGCCATGCTTGATCAATTTGTTGCAATAGATAGTATTTTTCTAATTGCCTAATTAATCCAGGCCTAAGTTGCTCTAAATAGCTTTCTTTTAAGTTGTATGTGATATGTAATTGTTCGTAGAAGAAAAATCTTATTTCTGATATATTCATCTTTACGATATCTATATTAGAGGAAGAAATTTTAAAGTTCAATAATTGACTAATCTGCTTTATACAATTTCCTTTTAGTGTTATATTATTATCACTTTTATATGTACTTAATATAGCGTCTATAGTACTTTCTCCATATTCTAGTATGCAATCACGTGTGAATGTTGATTCTAGAATACGTTTTCGTTCATTATAAATAGCCTGTCTTTGATTGTTGATGACTTCATCATAGTCAAATAGTTGCTTACGTACATCATAAAAATATGATTCAACTTTTTTTTGTGCTGAATCTAAACTTTTTGTTAGAATAGTTGATTCAATAGGTATATCTTCATCAATATTTAATTTTTGCATTAATTGAGAAATTTTATCACCTCCAAAAATTCTTAATAAGTTATCTTCTAGACTTAAAAAAAAACGAGATGAACCTATATCCCCTTGTCTTCCGGATCTTCCTCTTAATTGATTATCTATCCTTCTTGATTCATGTCTTTCCGTCCCAATTACATATAAACCACCTAAATTTAGAACTTCCTTTTTTTCTTTAGCAAATATAGTCTTATATTTTCTTAAAAGATTTGAATAGACATTAATTATTTTTATTTCTAGTGAATTGTCTTGATTTTGTGCAATCTGATTATTGATTAGTTGGTCTACATAGCTATCAAGTTTAGGTATATGTTTTAGTTCTTCGAGGTCTTCATCATTGATTTTTTGTAGGGTTTGTTTAATATTTTCATTATAAGTATTATGTATGTTTTTTTGATTAATTTGTTTTTTTATATAATCAATTAATATAATTTTAGACATTATATCTGGGTTACCTCCAAGCATAATATCAGTACCTCTTCCAGCCATGTTAGTTGCAATAGTTATGGAATTTTTTCGTCCAGCTTGCGCAATAATTTCTGACTCCCTAGCAATATTTTCAGGCTTAGCATTTAATAAGTTATACTTAATATTTAATTCACTTAACATAGTAGCTAAAAATTCAGATTTTTCAACATTGGTTGTGCCAATTAGTGTAGGTTTACCTATCTTATACATATCAAAGCATTCATTAGCTATAGCTTGCCACTTATTGTATTCACTTTTATATACTAAATCAGGTAAATCTTTTCTATTGTTTTTGCAGTTGGTTGGTATAACAACAACTTCTAATGAGTAAATTTTGTCTAGTTCTAGTTCTTCCGTTTTTGCTGTCCCTGTCATACCAGAGAGTTTATTATATAGCAAAAATAAGTTCTGATATGTAATAGATGCTAAAGTTTTATTCTCTTGTTGTATAGTAACACTTTCTTTACTTTCAATAGCTTGATGTAAACCGTCACTCCACCTTCGGCCCTCCATGATTCGCCCTGTAAATTCATCAACAATTACTACTTCTTGATTTTTTATTATATAATGCCTGTTATGTATAAATAATTCTTTAGCTTTTAAAGCGTTTAATATATAAGGAACCCAAACATTATTGATATCGTATAAATTTTCAATATTAAGGTATTGTTCACACTCTATAATCCCTTCTTCTGTTAAATTAATGTTTTTGGCTTTTTCATCTATTTCATAATGCAGGTTATTTATAAGTATATTAGCTAATTTAGATGCAGTACTATATTTATCTATAGATACTTCGGCAGGTCCTGATATAATTAATGGAGTTCTTGCCTCATCTATTAAAATTGAGTCAACCTCATCAATAATAGCAAAATTAAAGGTTCTTTGTACTAAATCTTTTTTATGTATACTCATATTATCTCTTAAATAGTCAAATCCGAGTTCACTATTGGTAATATATGTTATATCACAATTGTATGCTATATTTCTTTCTTCATTAGTCATAAATTGTTTCACTAGCCCGATGCTAATATCTAAATATTTTAAGATTTGAGATGCTAATAAAAAATCACGTTCTGCGAGATATTCATTGACTGTTATAATGTGTACGCCTTGCTTGCTAATAGAATTTAAATATGCAGCTACTATTGCAACTAACGTTTTACCTTCACCTGTTTGCATTTCAGCTATTTGTCCTTTATGCAGAACAATAGCTCCTATTAGTTGTACATCAAATAATGTTAAGTTTAAAGCCCTTTTAATAGCTTCTTTTGCACAGGCATAAGCTTCAGGTAAGATTTCATCTAATGCTTTCTGTTGTTTAAAGAAATGAATAAATGATTGAGTCTGTTGTTTGAGTTCTTTGTCTGATAGTTGACTAATCTGCTCCTCATATATTTTAATTTTTTCGATTATAGATTCTATTTTCTTAGCTTTACTATTAAACAAAAAATTGAACATAATATCATTTTAGATTATTATTAGTATTGATTTTTAAATTATATTTATAATATGAGCAGGAAAAAATTCGTATACTATAGCTAATATTTGCTCTCTACAATACATTTTATATTTTCTTCCCCATATTACATCTTTAGAATTGAAATGATGTTCTAAATATATAGAATGGCCACAATAAACTTCTTCTATATTTTTGTATATATCCACACCAGATTCAAGAAATAATTGACCTACTGGAATATTGTCACTTAAACGTATATTAGAATACTTGTTAATATACCATAATGATTGAGCAAAAGTTAATTTGTTATGGTCTGTATCTTGTAGCCAAACTTGCCGCACAATTTGTTTTTTATTTGTATAATCTTGTGTATACTGTTTTTTAATATTTACATTAATTATTTTGTTCGTAATAGAGTTTAAGTTTTGTGTAAATGATCCATCACTCGTTAATATTAATTTCCAAGCTTTAGGAATAGGAGCTTCAATGAAGTTGTTAGATATGTATAAATTTGTAGTTTTATAAAATTTATATTTATTGTTTATATATATCATGAAGATTAATTATAATTTTGGTAATATTGTTTTATATTTAATTTTTATTTAGCAATGATTTGCCATTCATTAATTCAGGGGCTTTTATTTCTAGTAGTTCAAGTATAGTTGGCGCTATGTCTGCTAAGCTTCCGTTTGTTCGGAGTTTTCTTTGATAATTATTTTCATTTTCTATTAGTATAAATGGTACAGGATTAGTACTGTGAGATTTACATGGCTTATCATCTTGTGTAAGCATAAGTTCAGCATTACCATGGTCAGCTGTAATAATTACTGTAGTATTATGTTTCTGTGCATGAAATACTAGTTGTTTTATGCATAGATCAACAGTCTCTATAGCCTCTATCGTAGCTTCTATATTGCCTGTATGACCAACCATGTCAGGATTGGCATAATTAATAACAATGAATTGGTATATTTTGCGATTTATAGCTTCAATCACACGTTCAGTGATTTTTTGAGCAGACATTCTTGGTTCTAAGTCATATGTTTCTACTAAAGGACTTGGTATAAGTTCTCTATCTTCACCTGGAAATGGTTCTTCAATACCTCCATTAAAAAAATATGTAACATGTGCATATTTTTCTGTTTCTGCTAGTCTAAATTGCTTAAAACCATTATTTGATATAATTTCGCCTAGAAAATTTGAACTAGACTCACTAGGAAATACTATAGGTATTTTGATATTACTATCATATTGCGTAAAAGTCGCTATGCGTAAATTTTTTATTGTTTTTGTCGTAAACCCTTTAAAATGAGGTTCTGCAAACGTATGTAGAAGTTGCCTCATACGATCAGGTCTGAAGTTGAAAAAAATGATACTATCATTATTTGAAATTTTCCCTTTACTTATGCGAGTTGGAGGTATAAATTCATCAGATATACCTTCTGCATAGTATTTATCGATAGTTGCTATAGCACAGGAGGTTTCTTTTATTGAATCTTCTGTTAATACTTTATAAGCTTTTTCTGTTCTTAGCCATCTACAATCTCGATCCATACTGTAGTATCTTCCACTTAGTGTGCAAATATTAATATTATTGTAATTTTCTATTTCTTTAATAATAGATTCAATATAAGTTTTTGCTGAGTATGCTTCAGTATCTCTGCCATCTACAATTATATGTATACATATATTATGGTCTTTATTGTGAAGCATATGAATCAACTCAATTAGGTGATTTATATGAGAATGCACACCTCCATCAGAACATAATCCTATAAGATGTAATTTACTATGTTGGGAGTATTTAGTAGTAGATATTTCATTAAGTACAGTATTTTGAGAAAAAGTATCGTCACTAATGGCTTTATTTATACGTACTAAATCTTGATTTACAACTCTACCGCCACCAATTGTGGTATGACCTACTTCTGAATTGCCCATTTGTTTATCAGGTAAACCAACATATTTCCCAGAAGCATTAAGTAATGTATGAGAGAAGTTTTCTAGAAGTTTATCAAGTGTAGGTGTATTAGCTTTTTTAATAGCATTACCTTTTGTATCATGGGAATGGCCCCATCCGTCAAGAATAGTTAAAATAATAGGTTTTATGGATTGATTATTCATATAAGTAATGACAAATTTATATAAATTGTTATTAGTGAAACTTAAATTTAAATTTTGAATGGGTATAAGTTAGTAGTATAAGGATTTATTTATTTTTTTAATTTCAAAAAGAAGCTAGAAATAATTTAGTATTTATTTCTAGCTTATAGATCCTTCTTTTATAAGTTATAAAAAGTATGTTAGATTATATCTAGTTTATTTTAGCTTAAAGCATTAATTGCATAATCTAAATATGTGTTTGCTTCATTAGCGGCTTGGCCGGATAATCCATGACTACTTTTTGTATATTGTAAAGCTTCTATATACCAGCTTGGTGATAGTTCAAAGCTACGGTTAATCTCTTCTAAGCCTGCTACTAGATATTCATCCATTGGTCCAGTTGCTCCTACAACTAGGCAGTAAGTAGTCATTCTTAAATAGTAACCAATATCTCGAGCACATTTTGCTTTTCCGATAGCACTTGATGCATATGTTGGACCAGGCATCTGTGTTACAAACGGAAATTTTGTATATACAGCTTGTGCTGCACCAGTAATTAGTCTTTGAGCATTATTTGTTAATGATTTAGCAGCTTCTAAACTTGCGCTAGCACGCTGATATCTACCATTGATTGATTGTAATTCACCATTGCTTAAAAATCTTCCTTGACTATCTGCTGATGCAATAGCTTCTGTTATAGGTGTCTTCATAATATTTAGTTTTTATTGCCTTAATAAGTTTTATTATATAATCTTAAAAGTATTGATTTTACACAACTGCAACAGCAGCTCGATCGAAATATACACCTAATTCTGCAACTAGAGAGCTACAGTCACCCATTGGTACACCATTTAAATCGTTTGCTAATGCAACGGAAGCTTCTTTCATCTTTTGTACAGCTACAGCTACAGATGTTCCAGGTGTGCCTAATGCTTGATATGTTTCACGTAAACCATTTAAACATCTATCATCTAATACACTTGAATCTCCTGCAATCATGGCATAACTTACATATCGTAATACAATTTCCATATCTCTTAAGCATGCAGCCATACGTCTACTGGTATATGCATTACCACCAGGTTGAACTAGTTGAGGTTGCTCAGCAAATAAAGATCTTGCTGAGTTAGTTACTATTGCAGAGGCATTGGAGTTAATTTTGTTTACTACATCTAATCTTTTATTGCCTTCTGCAACCATTTCACTTAATGCATCTAATTGTTTATTGCTTAAAAATTCTCCTCTAGCATCAGCTTGCGCTACTACTTTGGCAAATGCGTCTAGCATGTGATTATTCTCCTTAATTATATATTTAAAGGCTATTAAATTGAATTTATTTAATTAGCTCACGATATATAATTATATATTTTCATAATGTTTTTCCATAAAAACATATATTACAAGTAGACTCTTCTGTTAATCACTAATTATTTCAGGTTGAGTAAATTCATCGACCATTTCTAAAATAGCTCTAATAATGGGCTTCATCATCGGATCATCTACTATATCAATATCTTCGTACTTTCTCCTTTTTGCTCTGTTTGCTATCTGCATAGTAATTTTATATCTATTATTAGATGCTTCTAATAACTCCTCTGTTTTATAAATGACTTCTTTTATTTCTGTATTATGGTATGACATAGATGTTATTCAATTAAATTTAGCGTGTATTTATTCGAATGTTGAATTTTTCTTTGTGTGGTATGTAATACTATATCAGTAATGTTTTTGTATAACAAAATTATAGAAAAATATTAACTGCTTACACATTGTAATTTTAATCATATTAGTATGAAATCATTGAAATACTTTACTCATAAATTAAGTACATCGCCTGGCTACCCTTCTATTACTAAGGAAAGAGATGCTTGTGGAGTTGGCTTCGTTGCTCGTATAGATTACCCACCATCTCATGGTATAATTCTTAAGGCTTTACATGCTTTAAATTGTATGGAGCATAGAGGTGCATGTAGTGCCGATAATTCTTCTGGTGATGGTGCTGGTATTACTACCCAAATACCATGGAAATTGTTATGTAAATATATTCCAGATAAGCATATTAATCAATACGCAAATATTGGAATAGCTATGATATTTATCCCTAAAGATAACATAGAACATGTTAAACAGATAATAAATTGGATTTTAAAGGATTATGATTTACTGCTATTGAATTGGCGTCAAGTGCCTGTTGATGAATCTGTTTTGGGTATGCAAGCAAGAGCTAACCAACCAACAATTTGGCAATGTATTGTAGCGTCCAATTATTTAAGTGGAGATGATTTAGAAAGGAAATTGTATATAGTTAGAAAGACTCTTGAAAAAGTTGTTTCTCAAACAAATGAGATTAATCATAAGCATTTTTATGTTTGTTCTTTTTCATCTAGAATTATTGTTTATAAAGGTATGGTACGCTCAAAGGTTTTGGGTCAATACTATAGTGATCTATATAATCCAGATTACGAAAGTGTTTTTGCAATGTATCACCGTAGATTTAGTACAAATACAATGCCTAAATGGCCTCTAGCTCAACCTATGCGTTGTATGGCACACAATGGTGAAATAAATACTTTATTAGGTAATCTTAATTGGATGAATTCCAAGCAGTCATTATTAAAGCATAATTATTGGAAAGATTATCAGCAATTATTGATACCTTTTACAAATATAGAGAATAGCGACTCAGCTAATTTAGATTCTGTATTAGAATTACTAGTTCAGTCTGGTAAAAGTCCACAAGAGGCTTTAATGATTTTGATTCCTGAAGCATATAAGCAACAGCCGGAATTAGAAAAGTACCCTGAAATAGTAGATTTTTATGAGTACTATAGTAATTTGCAAGAGCCCTGGGATGGTCCTGCATTAGTTGTTTTTTGTGATGGTAAAATTTTAGGGGCAACTTTAGACCGTAATGGTTTACGTCCCGCAAGATATTTAGTAACAAATGATGATTATATCAGTCTATCTTCCGAAATGGGCGTCTATAAAGATTTAACAGATATTTCACAAAAAGGTAGATTGGGGCCAGGACAGATATTTTGTCTGGATATAGAGAATAATTGTGTTCTAGATAATTGGACTATTAAACAGCATATTGCTCAGAAATTTCCTTATAAGTCTTGGCTAGAGAAATCTCAGATAGTTTTGAAGCCGAGAAATTATTTGGATAGTATTGATAAGGAAATAACGCAAATTACCCGTCTTCATACTATATTTGGTTATACTAATGAAGATGTAGAGCTTGTAATAGAGCATATGGCAAGTTCAGCTAAAGAGCCTACATTTTCTATGGGTGATGACACGCCTTTAGCTATTTTGTCTAATAAACCTCATTTATTATATGATTATTTTAAGCAAAAATTTGCACAAGTTACAAATCCTGCTATTGATCCTTTACGAGAAAGTTTAGTAATGTCACTAGAAACACATTTGGGAGCCAAGGGTAATTTATTAGATCCAAATGAATATACATCTAAATTTTTAAAACTGACCTCTCCTATTTTAAATGAGCAAGAGTTAGAACTGTTAAAACAATGTGATATTAATGTTGCAATGGTTAGCACAGTATTTGAACAAGACTCACAGAATATCAATTTTTTAACTACAATTAATAGCATTTGTGATCAATGCGTTGATTATATCAATCAAGGCTCAGAGATTATCATTATTAGTGATCGTACTGATGAAATAATGGCGAATAAAGCTTATATACCACCATTACTTATTGTTGGTGCTATACATCATTATTTAATTAAGAAGCAGCTGAGGCATAAAACTTCTTTAATAGTAGATACTGGACAATGCTGGAGTACACATCACTTTGCTTGTTTGATTGGTTATGGCGCTAGTGCAGTATGTCCATACCTTGCTTTTTTAACTGTTAGACAATGGTGGAATAGTACTAAAACTACAAAATTGATGTCAAATGGTAAATTGCCTAAGTTAACTATTTATGAATCTCAAAATAACTATAAAGTAGCTATAGAAAAAGGTCTATTGAAAATATTGTCAAAAATGGGTATTTCATTATTGTCTAGTTATCATGGTGCGCAAATATTTGAAATCTTAGGTTTAGGACAAGATCTAGTAGATTTGTCTTTTGTTGGTACAATGTCTTCTTTAGGTGGTATGCAGCTTGATGAGTTGTCATCTATAGAAATATCTAGGTATAATGCAGCTTTTATAAATGAATTACCTAAGAAATTACCTAATTTAGGTTTTGTGCAATATAGGCCTAGTGCGGAGTATCATGTGAATAATCCTGAGATGTCTAAAACCTTGCATAAAGCTGTGAGAAATAAAGATAGTCAATTGTACTCTAAATATAAAGGGCTATTAAATGATAGACCTCCTACTAATTTAAGAGATCTATTGCAGTTCTCAAGTACAAGACAGGCGGTTAATTTAAATGAAGTTGAACCTGTAGAGTCAATTCTTAAAAGGTTTTGTACTGGAGGTATGTCTTTAGGTGCTTTGTCTAGAGAAACACATGAAACCTTAGCTGTTGCTATGAATAGAATAGGTGGTAAATCAAATTCTGGAGAAGGAGGGGAAGACAGTACTAGATTTAAACCTATTTTTATAGATAAATCAGGTATGTCTAGTGATTTCCTCTATTTAAAGGGATTGAAAACTAATGATGTTGCGAGTTCTGCAATTAAGCAAATAGCATCTGGACGTTTTGGTGTTACTCCTGAGTATTTGATTAATGCTAAGCAATTAGAAATTAAAATTGCGCAAGGAGCTAAACCTGGAGAAGGAGGACAATTACCTGGAAAGAAGGTCAGTCCATATATTGCACAATTAAGAAATTGTAAGCCGGGTGTGACACTAATTTCTCCTCCTCCCCATCATGATATTTATTCTATAGAGGACTTAGCACAATTAATTTTTGATTTACATCAAATTAATCCTAAAGCACAAGTTTCGGTAAAATTAGTTGCAGAAGCAGGTATAGGTACTATAGCTGCAGGTGTAGCAAAGGGTAATGCTGATATTATACAAATCTCTGGCCATGATGGTGGAACAGGTGCTTCTCCATTAAGTTCTATTAAACATGCTGGTAGTCCTTGGGAGTTAGGATTAACAGAAGTGCATCAAACGTTAGTTGAGAATGATTTAAGAGATAGAGTGCTTTTAAGAGTAGATGGTGGTTTGAGAACAGGAAAAGATATTATTTTAGCAGCTTTAATGGGGGCTGAAGAATTTGGTTTTGGAACTATTGCGATGATTGCAACAGGTTGTGTGATGGCTAGAATATGTCATACTAATAATTGCCCTGTTGGTGTTGCAACGCAAAGAGAAGACTTAAGAAAAAGGTATCCGGGGATACCATCGGATTTAGTGAACTTTTTTATTTTCATAGCTGAAGAAGTTAGAGAAATATTAGCTAATTTAGGTTATACACATCTAAGTGATATCATAGGGCTTAATAATCTATTAAAGCCTATGAATTTAAATTTGGTCAAAACATCTAATTTGAAATTAGATATTTTAATTAATAAAACTGATAAGCCATATGCTGAAAATTTACATAAGCAAGTTCATGACAATGGAAGTGTCTTAGATGATGATTTATTAGATGATCCAGATATTTTAAATGCAATAGAATCTCATTTAGATATTAGCAAACAAGTAAAGATTTGTAATACTGACAGATGTGTTGGAGCAAGAATATCAGGTGTATTAGCTAAAAAATATGGCAATAGTGGCTTTAGAGGAAGTTTGCAGTTGGATTTTCAAGGTGTAGCAGGGCAAAGTTTTGGTGCTTTTATCTCAACAGGTATGCATTTAAGTTTAATTGGTGAAGCTAATGATTATGTCGGCAAGGGAATGAATAGCGGAGAAATTATAATTGTGCCTCCATTCGGTGATATTACTAAATCTTCTGATCAAGTTATTATTGGTAATACATGTTTATATGGAGCTACAGGAGGTTATTTATTCGCATATGGTCAAGCAGGAGAGCGTTTTGGCGTAAGAAATTCTTTAGCTCAAGCTGTTGTTGAGGGTGTTGGAGATCATGCTTGTGAGTATATGACAGGAGGTTTAGTTGTTGTTTTAGGAAAGTTTGGAAGAAATATTGGTGCTGGTATGACAGGTGGATTAGCTTATTTCCTAGATGAAAATCGTGATCTTTTACCTAAAGTTAATGTAGAGATTGTAAAAGTTCAACCAATTATTACTAGAGAAGCAGAAGAGCAATTAAAAAATATTATAGAATTGTATGAAATAAAAACAAAAAGTGTAAAAGCAAAACAAATACTGGACAATTGGTCATTGTTTTTACCTATGTTTCAGCAAGTAGTTCCTCCTTCAGAACAAGAAAGTCCATTGACAAATATTCAGTATTCAGCATTTAAAAGCATATTGAATGAACTATAATTAATTTGTATATTATACATATATAAATACATAACTTTTTATAAAGTTTTAATATGTTTCATAATTATATTAAATAATAATACACTATTATAGAATAGTACTCTATAAATATAATAGAGTTACAAATAAAATAAAAATATCAACTACAGTTAACCCTTATGGCTCATAGTGTAAAAGTATATGATACTTGTATAGGATGTACTCAATGTGTTCGTGCCTGTCCATGTGATGTTTTAGAAATGGTTCCGTGGGATGGATGCAAAGCTGCTCAAATTGCTTCTGCTCCAAGAACTGAAGATTGTATCGGTTGTAAAAGGTGTGAAACAGCATGCCCAACAGATTTTTTAAGTGTTCGTGTTTATCTAGGAGCTGAAACAACAAGAAGTATGGGTTTAGCATATTAGAACATATATGTACTGAAAATATAAGTTTAAATAAGTATATCCAATTAGGCAATACTCGTCTAATTGGATGAAAAAGTAGAATATAAATTTATTAGAGAGTGATAATGTCATTATGACTTTAGCTATAGCTAGATTAAAACAAGATTTAGAGAATAAGCAGGTTATTAAAATAATTGCAGGTTTGTCTAATTTCAATGTTGCGAATGTTATAAAAACTGTAAAAGCGGCTGAAATAGCAGGAGGCACTTATGTAGATGTTGCATCAAATCCAAAGCTTGTAAAAGTATTAAAGTCTTTCACTAATTTACCAATTTGTGTGTCTTCTATAGATACTCAAGAACTTTATAATTGTTTATTAGCTGGTGCCGATATACTTGAGATAGGTAATTTTGATGCTTTTTATTCTAAAAATATACATTTTTCAATATCTCAAATAATTAATCTTGCAAAGGAAGTTAAATCTTTCTCAAAAAATAAACCATTGTGCATAACTATTCCTCATATTTTATCATTAAGCGATCAGCTTTATTTAGTACAGCAGCTTCAAAAACTAGATATTAATATGATTCAAACAGAAGGCTATACAAATAAAGCGTCAATTGTACCCAATATAAGTTCATATATTTTACAGGCAACTAATTTTTCTTCATCTACTTTATCTGCCTCTTATATATTATCTAGGTATACTAATATCCCTGTAATAGCATCATCAAATATAAATTCAGTCTCAGCTCCAATAGCTTTATCTTATGGAGCATCTGGTATAGGTATTTGCTCCTCACTACAAAATTTAAAGCTAATTCATCAACAAGTTGATTATATTAATCAACTAAAATCTTCAATATTTTTGTATAAAACAGAAATGTCAACCTCTCATATGCAAGCGTTTGCAAAAGCTAGTTTGGCTGATTTATAAAGTGAATATATTAATGTTTGTTTAAATATAGTATGAATAAATTAAGGTCAACAAGTTTTTGGAAAAGTTTTAAAAATGTTATTATATTTCTAAGTTTTACTTTTGTAATTATAGCTTTACTATTTACGTATAGTTCGAAAAAAAAAACAAGGTTATTTGCTATTTATAGAATTTAATAATGCTTTCGGTATATCTGTTGGTACAAATATAAATATGAGAGGAGTTAATATCGGTTCTGTTAAAGATATAAAATTAAAATTAAATACAGTTATTGTTCTAATTAATATAAAATCTACAGATATTTTGATACCTAAAAATTCTATAATAGAGGCTACTCAAACAGGATTACTTAAAGATGTAACTATTGACATTACACCTCTAGAGATTATAAATCTTAATGAAGTTTCTCATATAGATCATTTCTCAAATTATTGTTACACATCTGGTATATTATGCAATTATCATCATCTGTATGGAGAAAGAGGTATAAATTATGATGATTTAGTACGTTCTACTACACGTATTTCTCAGCGTTTTGATGACCCACGTTTTTTTAATCTTTGTTATTTATTAATACAAAGATTGAATAATATTTCTAATGTTATGTTAGACTTTACATATGATGTTAATAAAATAACTTTTTTCATTGCGTCTTATTTAGATCAGTATGTTATTGAAAATTTTTAATAATTATTTATTCAATATAATTATCTATTCATTATTTTGCTTGATTATGTCAAATAGAAAAACAATAACCTTGGATTTTTTAAAGCCCGTTCTAGAACTTGAATATCAAATTCAGCAATTAAGTAAAGTAGCTAATACAAGTAAATTACAAATAGATCAAGAACTTAAATCTTTTCAGTTTGAATTAGGAGCTTTAAAAAAAGATATATTTAATTCTTTAACACCTTTACAGAGATTACATTTAGTACGTCAAGCAGATAGGCCTACCACACTAGATTATATTCCTTATTTAATGGATAAATGGATTGAGATCCATGGAGATAGAGCTGGTACAGATGATTCAGCAATGGTTACAGGCATAGGTAGGTTTAGAGAGAAAACAGTAGTATTTATAGGACATCAAAGAGGGAAAGATACAAAGGATAATGTTGTTAGAAACTTTGGCATGGCTTCTCCTGGTGGATATCGTAAAGCTTTAAGATTAATGCAACATGCAGACCGCTTTAATTTCCCTATATTTACTTTTATTGATACACCAGGTGCTTGGGCAGGTATAGAAGCAGAGCAATTAGGTCAAGGTGAAGCTATAGCTGTTAATTTGAGAGAAATGTTTTCATTTAATGTTCCTATCATATGCACTGTATTAGGCGAAGGTGGTTCGGGTGGTGCTTTAGGAATAGGCATAGGAGATAAAGTATTAATGTTAGAGTATGCAGTATATACTGTAGCCACTCCAGAAGCATGCGCAGCTATATTGTGGAAGGATAGTAAAAAATCATTAGAAGCTGCAGAAGCTTTAAAGATCACTTCTGCAGATTTGCAATTGCTAGGTATTATAGATGATATTGTTGAAGAGCCGATAGGTGGCTCACAATCAAATCCTATATTTGCTGCTAATATCTTGAAAAATAAATTAGATTATGAGTTAAATAATTTAATGATTTTATCAAGCGAAGAGAGAAAAAAAATGAGATATGATAAATTTCGCAAAATGGGAACTTTCTATGAAGTTTTATAATATCTATTAATTATTTTTCAATAATTAATTAAGCTTTGTATATACAATATACAAAGCAAAAATACTAGTTTATTAATCTAATTTTGCTAAATTTATTAGTACTTATTTAAGAACATTTATATAACTTAGTCCAAGAATTACTCCAGCACCTGTAATATGCCCTAAACTTGTAGTTGCCAATAGTTCAGGCAGACCAAAACCTTCTAAACCTAATAAAGGTACGGATGGCCCTAAACCTCTGACCTGAATAGCATATCTTCCAATCCCAATGCAAATTAAATTGCAAATAATCATAATAATAGCAATTTTGAATGACCATGTTGGTACTTGAGATGAATTTGCTATTAAGGCGTTAGTATAAACTGTATTTAAAATCATTTTATGTATTATATAAAGCGTGATTTAATCTTAGTATAATATATTATTATATTATTCTATATTACTAAAAGTAGATAATTTTTTATATAAAAAATTATTAATTTTTTTAAAAAGGTAACCAGCCATAGCTGTGCAGACCTTTGCCTAAAAAGTTTACTCCTAAGTAACAAATCCATATAACTAAAAAGCCAATAGAAGCCAAAATAGCTGGTTTTTTACCTTGCCATGATTTAGTTAATCTAGTATGTAAATAAGATGCAAAAATTAACCAAGTGATAAGAGCCCATGTTTCTTTAGGATCCCAACTCCAATAAGAGCCCCATGCTTCATTGGCCCATATAGCTCCTGCAATTATGCCAATAGTTAGTAGAGGAAAACCTAGGCCAATAGTTCTATAGCTTAAATTATCGATCCTTTCTAATAAATTAATATTCTTAGGGTTTTCTGTATATGCTATATAAGTATTATTATACTTTAGTTCAGCGTTGTGTATAGAATTGTAATTATATGATTTACCTTTTAAATTTATATTTTTGCCTCTAGATACAATTAAAAAAAGAACAGACAATAAAGATCCTATAATCAATGTCGCATAACTGATCATCATAATACTAACATGCATCATTAACCAGTTAGATCTTAATGCTGGAACTAAAGGTGAAGCCTTTTTCATATCTATAGGTAGCGACATAGTAGCAAATGCTATAGTAAATAAAGAAATTGGACTGCTAATAGCGCCTATCAATTTACTATTATTTTGTTTTTCTAATATTAAGTGCACTAAAGTAGTTCCCCAACTTAAGAACAATAAAGATTCATAGAGATTACTTAAAGGAAAATATCCATGTGTTATCCATCTCATAAGTAATGCTATGCCTATGACTATATTAGTAATAGTTGTGCTAATTCGAGCTAAAATACCAATTTGTTCTGATTGTGGGAATATTATATTGAACCAATAAGATATTAATGCTATCATTAATAATCCAAAAGATAAGTTCACAAGATGATTTTCTATTGAAGTCAAATTCATATTGATTTTTTGTTTTTATAACAGTCATAATACTATGTAGTATTATTTTATTTATTAATTATAGTATATCTATTTTATACAAGAAACAGAAGAAATTTGATGAACTTAAAAAGAATGAGTAGTATAGTTTTCAATAATTTACATGTGTTATATGAGCTACACATATAAATTATTAGGATTATAAAAAGTATCTTATTAATATAAAGATTATTTTAGCATAAAGAGTTAATCACATAGTCTAATGCTGCACCGTACTCAAGACCAGCTTGTGCTGACATATCTCTAGGTACGCATAATCTATCTCTAGTGAATGTAAATGCTGCAACATAAGAAGCGCCTGGAAGGTTTAATGCTCTATATACTTCGCGAGCTCCTGCAATGCCCCATTCATCAAGAGGACCTGTACCACCAACTACTAAACAGTAGTTAATCAGGCGCATATAGTGATCAATATCTCTATAACATTTATTGATTTTTTCTTGGCTATCACCAGCTTCGCCAGAGTTTTTTAGGTAGCTGTATTTTGCAAAACAAGCATCACCAGCTTCTTTAACAACAGCCTCATGGTTGCTAGCTAGTTTTTCTGCAGCTTCTAATCTTGCTGCAGCTCTTTGAATATTACCTTGTACTGATTCAAGATCAGAACTAGAAGGGAATCTGCCTGCTGCGTCAGCAGCACTAATAGTGGTAGTAATAACTGATTTCATTTTATGTCTCCTTCTCAAATTTTAGGCATTTAGTATAATTAGCTAATAGCTGATGAAACTTTGTCGAAATAACCAGCGACTTCTGAAGCTAAAGCAGAGCAATCACCACTAGTCGTATCCATTTTACGTTGAGAAGCTGTATTCGAAACAAAAGCAACTGCAGCCGCTTTCATAATGCTAACGGACCTTACAGAAGAATTAGTAGGTACTCCAAGAGCAATATAAGTTTCTTTTAAGCCATTTAAGCATCTATCTTCTAGCACAGAAGAATCTCCTGCAAGAAGTGCATAAGATGCATAGCGTAAAATTATTTCTCCATCACGTAAGCATGCAGCCATACGACGATTTGTATAGCAATTACCACCAGGACCAATTAAGCCTGGGTTTTCACAGATCATACCAGATACAGCATCTGATACAATACAACTAGCATTAGAAACGATTGAGTTTACTGCATCTAATCTTTTGTTACCATCTGAAATAAATGCTTTAAGAGCTTGTAGATCACTACCGCCAACATAAGCAGCTTTAGCGTCTGAATTGATTACAACTCTAGAAAATGCATCAAGCATTGAGCTCTCCTTGAATTTTGATATAAGGACTTAGCTGTTTCAGCTGTCAATTTTGTTTTTCAGCCGATGTATTAGTATCGAAATAACAATATATTATATTTCTATTACTACAGTGCAACTAATTAATATTCTGTAATATTTATAGACTAATTATGTAGAATTTTTAATGAAAAATTTAATTAAATTATCTTTTATCATCATTTGTTTCAATGTTGCCAGTAGGTGTTGTCTTACATGTTCTGAATGAAGTTTCTGAATTTTTTGTTTATATAGAGCTAGTTTAAATTCTTGTTCCAAGGTTAATTTATTGTAGTTATTCATCAAAGTGTTTAATTGTTTTATTCTGTATAATTATTGGGTGGTTATATACTACTACTATTTATATTCTAAAAAAAAAATAAAAAATTAATTATAATTTAAGAATAGAGATAAATTCGGAGATACAGTATGCCTATTCCAATATTAAAGTATTCATTATCTACTCAAAATCAAAGAGTTGATGGATTTGAGTATTTACCAGGAGAAGAACAGCCTAAAATTTATACAACAGATAATTTACCTACAGCTATTGAGATGGATGAAATTATATGGGCAGCATATAGGCAAATTTTTAGTGAGCATCAAATTTTAACAAGTACACGTGAGACTTTCTTAGAGTCTCAATTAAGATTTAATCAAATTACAGTTAAAGATTTTATTAAAGGCTTATTGTTATCAGAAGGGTTTTATAATCTTAATTATAAAGTTAATAATAATTATCGCTTTGTTGAAATGTGTTTGCAGCGAGTTTTAGGTAGGGATGCCTATAATCAAAGAGAGAAATTGGCCTTTTCTGTAGTTATAGGCTCAAAAGGTCTTGAGGCATTTATCGATTTATTAATAGCTAGTGATGAGTATATTGAAAATTTTGGTGATAATACTGTTCCTTATCAAAGAAGACGTATTATTGCTCAAAGAAGTAAAGGTGAAGTGCCATTTAATTTAAAAACACCTCGCATGGGTCAAGAATTTTTAATGAAACAAAATATGCCTCAATTACTTTGGGCCGGACCTGTTAGAAAATTTAGACCACAAGAACAAAAACCAAAAGCCGGAGATCCAGCATTATTCCTTAGTATGGTAAATGATGTTTCTATTCTCGGCGTTAATTAATATAAATCAAGAGCCTCTTAATAATTATAATTATGAAGGCTCTAAGCAATAGTGTAATTTTCTTATTAACTTCCTAACTTAAATGAGTCTACAAATAATCCGTAGATTATTCCAATACGAATACAATTAGATATCTGAAATACAGCATGTTTAAAATACTGATTTTTATAGTAAATTCTGCTAATTATTTCGTTTAAACAAACAATTAGGGATCCTGTAATTATTGTCCAATCACCTGTTTGAGCAGGTATAGTTGATAATGCTGTTGATAAAAAAAAACCTAAAAATAAACCTATTAATCTTATGCTTAAATATGTTAAGTTATAGTTGAATTTTGGATTAAATTGTATGAAGCTCATAGATTTAATAGTATTATATTAGCTATCAATTATATATCTTGTTCATTTAATACTTGAATCATATGATCAAAAGGTTCATTAATTAGATTTCTGTCTCTATCGTTTGCAAAAATTAGTTCATTTTGTATAATTTGATTTAATAACTTTATACTTCGTACAGTTGGACTAATAGGTACACTTAAAGAATTATAAGTATCTCTTAATCCATCTAAAACTCTTTCGTCTAAAATATCAGTGCTACCAGCAATTAGCGCATAGCTAGCATATCTTAAATAATATTCAATATCTCGTAAGCATGCTGCGTATCTACGAGTTGTATATGAATTGCCACCTGGTCTTAAAAGCTCAGGTTGTTCTTCATATAATTTAGCTGCAGCCTCTCTGATGATTTTTGATGACTGACTATTAATTAATTCAATAGCTTGAATTCTAGTTAGTGCTGTAGAGAAGTAATTATTTATTTCGTTAATAGCCGTTTTGTCTAAATACTTTCCTATTAAATCATATCTATTTAATATATTAGTAACAGCATCTTGCATTTTAATTATCTCTCCAATTGTATAATATATCTATATGTTACTATAATGATAAAATCTATATAGTATTATTGTTTTAGTTGTAGTATTTTTATAGTCTACGTTTTTGAGTACAAAGTAATTAAATTTAATATATATTTTACTACTAAATTTATTATATTATAGAATTCTGTAATATATTCTTTCAATATGTTTATAAATATAGATCAGAAATATTGTTTAATTAGAGCAACGCAAAAAGACCAGCAAATTATAATGTACTACTATGATCATAGTATATCTAATTATCCTATATGCTTTACTTCGTATCAATCGGTTCTAATTTATAGATTGATTTATTTGTATGATGGTTTTAGTACTTTATCTATCTTTCATTTGTTATATCTAGCTAAAGAATTATATAAAGCTGAATTATCGCTGTATTTTAAACAAGTGTATATACAAGATTAGAGACACTATAATTAATTGAATATTTATCTTTAATATTTTAAAATAGATATGAATACTTGAAGAGCATGTAACTCAGTGGATAGAGTATCAGATTCCGATTCTGATGGTCGAAGGTTCAAATCCTTCCTTGCTCGTGAATAATTATGGGCTATATAAAATATGGTAAATATATTATAATTATGTTAATTATTTATCTACTGGGGCTGTAAGGTTTCTACATACTACACTATGCTGTAAATTTTGAAGATGAAGGCAAGCTATACTTCATTAATCCTAGCTTATTATAAATGCAAAACATATAATTCTTCCTTTATCTAGAAAACCTATTACTGTATAGTTTTATAGTGATTACTCTAGAAAATAGTTAAATATATATTACATAGATTTAACTATTAGTTTCATTATGGAATGCTCTTTATCATAATATGTTAAAGTTAAGTGATTAGATTTATTAATTTTCTTCTTAGCTTATTTGCTTCATTGTGAAGGTATGGACGTGGGTTCAATTCCCACCAGCTCCATGTTAATTGATAGCTATAAGCTTATTTTTATTGCTTAGTTTGCTTTCTTGAAGAGATATATAATATATTTAATTTAATGTATAATTATTATTTATGTATAATACAAATTTATGGTTTTTTCTAATTTAATTTTAATGTCTATAGGCAACATTTTTGTAGATTTTCTAAAGACAGTTGAAGTTCATAATTACGATACAACAAAATTCAAAGAGGTTGATTTTAATAAATATAAATTAGCTCCTAAGGTTGTTATAAAAACTGATAATGTACCTTGGATATCTAGTAAGTTAACAAAGTATTTTAAAAATCAGGGTAGAGTTCAAAATACATTAGAGAGTACAGATCTAATCTCTAGTAATTTTATCAATAAATTAATTAACAGATATTGGCAAGAGACTATTTTTATTTCACCTTCTAGCTCAATTACGGATAAGTATATTAATCTTTTAAGATTAGAAGGTATAGATAATTATAATACTCAACATAAAGATTTTATGGTGTCTTTCAGTAAAGCTCTTGCCTTAGGCCGCATAAGATCGTCATCTGTAAGATCAAGTATATATTCCAATAATAAAACTAATACAAGTCATGTTAAATATATTTGGACAAAAGGTTTTAATGTCCCATTGATTAACTATTTGATAAAATATTTTAAGCAAAATGGTTTAAACTCAAGCTATAAAGACTTTTTATTTATAAGTCAGTTAAAAGATTATGGACTTCCTTTATTTACTATAGTAAATGAGTTTAATCAATTAGTAATAGCAGAACCACCGGATTCTTTGTTGGGTAAAAAAAACTGGATAGATCTTCTATATGATAAATTAACAAGATATACTCATATTAATATGAATTTACAGCCTACCTACCAAGGTCTTTTTTTTGTTAATTCTAACGATGCACTTGAGTATAAAAAATATATGCGTAGCAAATACTTAACTATAAATAATGATAATAATTTAAATATTTTTTCAAGTAGATTAGATGTATATTATAAGCTTCATAAATATCCATCTTCTCAAATACATTTTATTTTAATACCAGACTTAAAAGAGTTAGGATTACTTATGTTTAAATATCGATATTATCGTAATATTATGTTCCATCAAAATCAATTATGGAATAGGACTTTTTTTCAAGGTCAACCTGTATACATAATAAATTCTGTAAAAGTTAAGAATAAGGTTACAAAAAGAGTAGATTTGGTTAATTATAATTATTTATTAGGTAAAGTTAATGACAGTAAAAAAACTGTATTCATGAATTATGAAACAGCTATATGTGCTTGGAAAAGATTTAAAGAAAAAATGAAAATGTATGATTTACCAGCAAAGCCTAAAATAACTGTTTATAATATAGAGAGTCTTATAAAGGAGCATGGAAAGCAAAACCAAAATATAGATCAGCAGTTATTTTTTATACCTGCACAGGAGTCATACAATTTTATAAAACAACAAAATAGAAATATAGTATCGAAAAATGTTTTAGATAAAATTTATAAGCGATTAATACCTGTACAGATAATAGCTAAAAGGATTATATGGTCTTTAACTAGTCGACAGCCTGTTAATTGGTAGCAAAAATTTTAATATTATTGAGTGAGTAGTAGTTTAATGGTTGATTTGGCAAGTTAATATTATATATCTTGATTTTACTTTCTTGAATAGTATTCAACTACCAACAATTCATTAAGTTGTAATGCTACCCATTCTCTTTCAATAATTGCATTTACTTTTCCAACAAGTTTTTTTTTGTCTAGTTCTAGGTGGCTAGGCATATTCGCCAACCCTGGAAATTGCATATGATGTTCTATTAATTTTTTTGAAGAAGATTTATCTTTAATTGAGATAATATCCCCTGGTTTACACTGATAACTGCAAATTGAAACAGTTTTGTTATTTATTAGAATATGTCCATGATTCACAAGTTGTCTAGCAGCTGGTATAGTTGGTGCCATACTTAATCTAAAGATTATATTGTCTAGGCGCATTTCTAGCATCTGAAGTAAAATAACTCCTGTAGAGCCTTGTACTTTTTTTGCTGCCTTAATAATTCTTAGTAGTTGTTTTTCACTTAATCCGTAATTAAATCGCAGTTTTTGTTTTTCTTCTAATCTTAAAGCATATTCAGATGGTTTATGAGATTGTTGACTATTCTCTCCAGGTGGAAATTGCTTTTTCGATTTTTTTCTTGTTAAACCTGGTAGATCACCTAATCTTCTACATATACGTAAACGTGGTCCCTTATAACGCGCCATATTAATTCCTTGTCATTATTTAAGAATATTTTAATATATTCAGTATTTAAACATATTCATTTAAGTTTCGCAAAACTTGTTTGGATTGAGTTATCATGTTTTCTTTGATGTTAGTATCATAATCATGTGTTTCCCGTCTCTTGAAGGTTGTTGTTGGATTTCTGCAACATTGCTTAAATCTAATGCCATTTTTTTTAATAATTCGATAGCAAGATCAGAATGCTGTATTTCTCTTCCTCTAAATGTTATTGTAGCTTTAACTTTGTCACCTGCTTGTAAAAATCGTAAAGCTTGATTAATACGTACCTGATAATCGTGTGCTTCAATTTTATAACGCATTTTGACTTCTTTTAAAGATGCATGATGCTGTTTTTTCTTCGCTTCTTTGGCTTTTTTTTCTTGTGCGAATTTATATTTGCCATAATCTACTATACGGCAGACAGGAGGATCTGATTTATCATTAATAGTTACTAGATCAAGTCCTTCTTGATCAGCTATTTTAAGAGCTTCATTTGCAGAATATATACCGGCTTGAGAGCCAGACGCGTTTATTAATCGAACTCTTGAATATTTTATTTCTGTATTAATTGGTGGATGGTTAGAGTCACTTTTTTTATTTTTTTTTAATTTATCCAATGCACACTTCCTATTGATAATATTGTTATTAAAAAATCTTGTGAAATATATGACATTTATTATACCATTATATAAAGTAGAAAAAAATCCAGCCATAATATAAATCACATGAAACATACACTATCGGTACTTGTAGAAGATGAAGCAGGTGTTTTGTCTAGAATCTCTAATTTATTCGCTCGGAGAGGATTTAATATAGCTAGTTTGGCTGTTGGACCGACAGAAAGAGTTGGTATCTCCCGTATTACAATGGTTGTATCAGGTGATAATAGAACTATTGAACAATTAACTAAACAATTGTATAAATTAATTAATATCTTAAAGGTGCAGAATGTAACAAATATACCTTCTGTTGAGCGTGAGTTAATGCTAATTAAATTAAAAATCAGTATACAAGATCGCCCTTCTATCTTAGAGATAGCAGAAATTTTCAGGGCTAAAGTAGTAGATATAGCTAGTGAATATTTAACATTAGAAGTTATAGGTGATCCTGGAAAAATATCTGCTATGGAACAGCTATTAAATCAATATACAGTTACTGAAATAGCTCGTACAGGAAAAATATCACTTACTAGATCTTCTAATGTTAATACAGAATTTTTACGAAAAACATTGACAGAACAAGATACACCTCTATTGTAGTAATAGATAGATATATCTTCACAGCAGCCATTTTCCAGGTTTCTCTACAAAAGATAAGCACTCTTTTAAATCCCATTCAAATTCACTACTATCGATATAATTAATACTAATAATAGTTTTGCTAGGAATAAACTTACCTCTATTTAAGGTTTTTTTTTATGTTGTTTCTCAATTAAATTATACGTCGTGCAATTAGTAGCATGTCTACAATTAATACATATACACATTTTGTATCTGGAATTATTGATGGGGGTGGAGGGACTTGAACCCTCACGATCTAAATATTGATCAACAGATTTTAAGTCTGTTGTGTCTACCATTCCACCACACCCCCTTGTATTAAACTTAATATATTAGGCGGCACCCAGATTTGAACTGGGGATAAAGGATTTGCAATCCTCTGCCTTACCACTTGGCCACACCGCCTAATTAAAATCAATATCACTATATCGTACTGAAAACTTGTATCAGTTGTCAATAAGCAAGCTTGCTTTATCTTGTATTTTATATTAAAAACAATCTACTTTTTAGAATATCTTCTGATTGTATAGTTACTAAATCACTTTTTGTTAAAACTTTATCACCACTAATAAAAATACGATTAGCTTGTCTCATACGTGCTCTATCAATAGCATTACGTATACTTCTTGCATTAGCAAAGTGTGGTTGTTTCATTCTTCTAGCCGCATATTCAAGTAGTACTTGATCTGCCTCTGGAGCAAATCTATATTGTTGCTCTTCTAACATCAGTTTAGCTATTTCTAATAATTCTTCTGCTGTATAATCAGGGAAATCAACATGATTAGTTACTCTAGAAGATAATCCGGGATTTGATTCATAAAATTTCTCCATTCTATCTTTATATCCAGCAAAAATTACAACTAGTTCGTCTCTTTGATTTTCCATAACTTGTAATAAAATTTCTATAGCCTCTGCACCATAATCTCTTTCATTGTCTGGTTTATATAAGTAATAAGCTTCATCTATGAAAAGTACGCCACCTATTGCTTGTTTAAGAACCTCTTTAGTTTTAGGTGCAGTGTGACCAATATATTGCCCAACTAAGTCGTCACGTGTTACTGTCATTAAATGGCCTTTTTTGATATAACCTAATCTATTTAGAATATCTGCCATTTTCATAGCAACAGTTGTTTTGCCTGTTCCTGGACTACCTGTAAAAGACATGTGTAGTCCTGGATTGCCTGAAACTAAACCTACATTATTTCTCAGTCTATCTATTAGTAGAAGTGCAGCTATTTCTTTGATCCTTGTTTTTACTGGTCTTAGACCTATCAATTCTTGTTCTAATTCATCAATAACTTCTTGAATTTGAGTTTTATCATATTCTTCTTGCAAGTTTACAAGAGTATCATCGTGTAGATTTTTATTCATTAGTAAAATACTAGTTTATTCTTAATCACTAAAGAGAGATTAACTGAGTTAATCTCTCTTAACTTTAATATATATATATAATCCTTATTAGGATGATATTAATAACGAGAACCTTCTGGTTTTTCAGTAGCATAACTACGGAAGCAATATCTTTGATTACGGCTAACATCTTCTGTTCTTACTAATTCAAAGCCAGGCTCATAAGCTGGTCTATTGATAATGAAAGATAATACGCAACTTTCAACACCTCTTGTATTATCAAAAGCATTAATTTTGATATATTTATCAGAGTGTTGTTTACGACAAGTATTTATTTCATAAGTAACAGTAGCAGCATCAGATATATCAAATAAAGGTAATCCCCAAAGTTCCCAATAATTATTACGTGGATGCGGATCTTCTGTATACTCTATATTGATTGACCAATTTTGCGATATTGCATAATTGATTTGTTTAACAATTTGCTCGTCAGTTAAATCTGGTAGAAACGAAAAAGTTCCTTGTGTTAGTCTCACTTTTATATACTCCTTATTTATATTTAAACAGATGTTAGAAACTTTAAAGAGAAGCTCTTTAATATTTTGATTCAACGTAGTATAAAAATTATACGTTTGCTGTTGGAGTTTCTACGAAGTCAGCTGTATCTGTAGAAGCATAGTTGAATGTGATATCTTTCCATAGATCTAAAGCTGTTTGTAGAGGGCCACAAGTTTTAGCTGCATCGCGGAGAATTTGTGGTCCTTCTGCTACATAATCACGACCTTCATTACGAGCTATTACTATAGCTTCTAAGGCCACACGATTAGCTGTTGCACCGGCTTGAATACCATCTGGGTGACCAATAGTTCCCCCTCCAAATTGAAGAACAACATCATTACCTAAGTAATCTAATAATTGGTGCATTTGACCGCAATGAATACCACCAGATGCTACTGGAGTTACTTTACGTAAAGATGCCCAATCTTGCTCAAAGAAAATACCTTGAGGCAAGTTAACTTCTAAGTGAGTTAATAATAGAGTATTGTAGAAACCTTTAATCATTAGAGGATCACCTTCTAACTTTCCTACTACAGTACCAGCGTGAATATGATCTACACCTGCCATGCGCATCCACTTACAAATTACACGGAAGTTCATACCGTGATTTTTTTGGCGAGAATAAGTTGAATTACCTGCACGATGTAAGTGTAAAATCATATCGTTCTTACGTGCCCAGATAGCCATTGTTTGAATAGCTGTATAGCCAATAACTAAGTCAATCATAACGATAACTGTTCCTAGTTGTTTAGCAAATTCAGCTCTTTCATACATATCTTCCATTGTAGCAGCCGTCACATTCATATAGTGACCTTTTATTTCACCTGTTGCTGCAATAGAACGGTTTACACCTTCCATAGAATATAAGAATCTTTCTTTCCAACGCATGAAAGGCTGAGAGTTAATATTCTCATCATCCTTTAAGAAGTCAAGACCACCTTTAAGACCTTCATATACTACGCGACCGTAGTTTTTACCCGATAAACCTAATTTTGGTTTTACTGTAGCACCAAGGAAAGGGCGTCCAAATTTATCCATGCGTTCACGCTCTACAACTATACCAGTCGCAGGTCCTTGGAAAGTTTTAAGGTATGCAACAGGTATACGCATATCTTCTAAACGTAAAGCTTTCACAGCTTTAAATCCAAATACATTACCAATAATTGATGCTGTTAAATTGGCAATTGAACCTTCTTCAAATAAGTCAATATCATATGAAATATAAGCAAAATATTGATCAGAACTATTAAGTACAGCTTCTACTTTGTATGCTTTCGCTCTGTAAAGATCACATGCTGTTAATAAATCAGTCCAAACGACAGTCCAAGTAGCTGTAGATGATTCACCTGCAACAGCAGCTGATGCTTCTACGGGATCTACACCTGGCTGTGGAGTGATACGGAATAATGCTAACACATCAGTTTCTTTAACTACATAATCAGGGTCCCAATAGCCCATTTTAGCATATGGAATTACACCAGATTCATAGCGTTGATTTTTAATCCTTGTCCGTTCTTCTACAGATTGAGACATTTATTCCTCCTTGAATTTAAGGTAGTATCATTAGGTTGTGGTTTTACTAGATACAATTAAGATATTATTTTGTGTCTAGAAATATAGTAAATATCATACTATACTATTTTAACCTTACAATATAATCTAGCATTATATATGCATCAAATAATTGCATTCTTATTTATAAGACTGATAATTTTATTTAATCTATTATATATAGATATACTAGTAATGGCTATTGTTACCAATAATAATCGCAAATACTACATTTTTATGCTAAAATTTTGCAAGCAGCAGAAATTAAAGAGGAGGTATGAATATTGTCTGTAGAACAAGTAGCAGATTCTTCTTTTAATGAAGAAGTTATAAAGTCAAGCTGCCCTGTTTTAGTTGACTTTTGGGCACCTTGGTGTGGTCCATGCAGAATGATTGCTCCGGTAGTTGATGAAATAGCTAATGAGTATGCAGGAAGTCTCAAAGTTGTGAAAATCAATACGGACGATAATCCTACTACAGCCACAGAATATGGTATACGTAGTATTCCAACATTAATGATTTTTGTTAAAGGGGAAAGGGTTGATACAGTTGTTGGTGCAGTACCTAAAACGACTTTAGCAAACGCTTTACAAAAATATTTAATTGAACAATAACTAAATTATATAAATAGAATATAAATTTTAATGTCTAAAGTATGTGAAATTACAGGAAAGAAGACTAATAATGGCTATAATATATCACATTCACATGTGAGAACAAAAAAAAGACAAAATGTTAATTTGCAAAATCGAAAAATGTGGTCATACTCTCGGAACTGTTGGATTAAAGTTAAAATATCAACCAAAGGACTAAAATCTTTACATAAGATATTGTAATACTTGCAATTTTAATTGCCTTTAAAGCTGGTTAAGTAGTGACAGTTTTTTCAGAATATGCTATTATCATATATATAATAAAAAAAGAGAGTTTTGGGAGAAATATCTATGGATAATACAAAAAATAAAGATGAGTATGATGATATGTTGCAAGAAGGTATACTTGCTATGGAAACACCTGTAGGTTGGTCATCTATCTGTTTAGATCAAACTATAGATTATTATATTGAATGTAATTCAGTAACATTAAATCATAACGACGATAGTAAAAATTTATCAAGTTAGTTATATAAGTGACACTCTCAAAGTGTCACTTAAAATGCTAGTATAGCTCAATTGGTAGAGCAGCTGATTTGTAATCAGCAGGTTGTGGGTTCAAGTCCCTCTACTAGCTATTGATCATAAAAAATATGATTACGAAAGTTTAGTCATGTAAATATGCTGCTTGAAGGCTTGTATCATAATAAATCCCGTCTAAGCAGAATACCTCTATTTTTAGAAAGCAAGATTATAAAAACAAAAAATTATAAGCAAATCCACAAATAATTAGAATTATATAGTCTATTTCCAGGTAGCGCTATATATAGCTTAAGGCTATTAATAGAAGCTAATTTATCGTTATTTAAGTTTCAATCACATGAACAATACCAATCTATAGAACTAAGAGTTTTATATGCTAACAGCAAAATGTAGATAATCATATGAAATGAATTATGCTAGTGTGAGGGGATTAGACTATAAATAAATAATACAAGATATAGAAGAGAAAGAAATTGTCGCATAATTATTATAATGGGGTATGTACCCCATTATATACCAATAAGTGACTTTTTTTAAGTTAAAGTCAATTTTTTTACACTAAAAACAATAGAGTTAATTTAAACCTAAATTTTGTAGCACAGGTATATTAGCTAATAATAAGTAAGCAAAACCTGCTCCACCTACAGCGCCAACCAAAAAACCAGCTGTAAATTGTCCCCATCCTTCACTTGTTTGCAAAGCATCTTTTGAGTCATCTTTATCAAATGAAACATTTCCATACATAGATAGACAAGTTGTTAGTATAACTATTAGACCTACAGCTGAGAGAAAGCCTGATAATAAAGCTACATCTGTATTCCTTAAAGGTCCTAATTTATCGAATGGTCCAACTAAAAAATAGCCATGCGCCATACCAATTTCTAAGCCTCTTAGTAAAGGAGATAATCCTCTACGATATGCAGGTAAGTTGCTTAGTAAACCTTTAGTTAAACTTGATGTACTAATTGGTGTTGATAAATTACCTACGTAAGGATCATCATTATAGGGTTGAATGAAATTACTCATATTCTGCTCTCCAGAAGATTTTTATTTATTAGATCTTAACTTTAATTATTATAAATCTATTTATTACTTCTATGTTATGATGTTAATATCATGTAAAATTTAAGCATGCATATGGTTTTTTATTAAAAATTAGCATTTTTAGATATTTTTATTTATTAAAAGGATTAACAAATATGTCTATATTCTTAAGTTATTTGCTATTTATTGTTTTATTTACTGCTCTAGCTCTTGGTTTGTACTTCAGTTTACAGGCAGTAAAGCTAATATAATTTAATAAATTTTTCAGTGTATTTAATATATGTCAAATATAAAAACAGATAAAATTTTAGGGTCTCGTAGAATTAGTAATTATTGGTGGGCAACTGTAATTTTATTAGGTGGATTAGGTTTTTTTTTAGCTGGTTTATCCAGTTATCTAAAAATAGAATTACTTCCCTTTACAACGTCAATGAATTTATTATTTATTCCACAAGGAATAATAATGACTTTTTATGGAACAATCGCTATATTAATTAGTATATTCTTGTGGTTTACAATTGCATGGAATGTAGGCTCAGGATATAATGAATTTAATAATGAAAAAGGTTTAATAACTATATTTAGATTAGGCTTTCCAGGTAGAAACAGAGTATTGAAGTTACAGTATAATATACAGGAGATACAATCTGTTAGAGTGATTATACAAGATGGTTTAACTCCTAGAAGGGAAATTTATCTAAAAACAAAAGATCAACGAGAGATACCACTAACACGTGTGGGTCAACCTTTATTATTATCTGAGATAGAAGATCAAGCTACTTCTTTAGCTAAATTTCTGGGCGTAGTTTTAGAAGGAATTGACTAAAAAAATTTTACTTTTGTAGGATATATGTTATTATATACCTATAATATGAGCGGGTATAGTTTAGTGGTAAAACCTTAGCCTTCCAAGCTAATGATGCGGGTTCGATTCCCGCTACCCGCTGTGCATAGATATTTTTTTCAGTACTTTATAAGTTATTGCATCTGGCTGGATTCGAACCAGCGACGTTCTATTAAGAATGGCGGATTATTAGAGTCGATTTATTTAAAACCTCTCTTACAAAACCGTACATGAAACTTTCACTTCATACGGCTACTACCTATAGTTCTTTAATAAATTTGCTGTATACCAAATTTTTTTTTGACTTTTATATTTTTTTCTTAGCCAACTATTTATAATACAATCCATTATTCTACATAGTTCTACAAACTCAGCATCATTAAAATGTATTTTGTATTCTTTACAAAAAAGACCAAAGCTATTATGGATTTTATTAATAGATCCTATAAAACTGAGTTTCGTATTAGGTCTTAATCTACCCAGAAAATCTTTTTTGTACATCTTCATTTTAATCGTCTTAGTATAAGATTTCAATATATATTTTTTGCTTTCACATCTATATTTTGTATATCTTAAATTTAATCTGATTATTCTAACTATTAAGCTAATAGATCTAAAAAAGAAAAAATAGTCATCGAATATAAACTTATTTTTTGCAGTATATATTATACTAAGCTCATATATATTTGAAATAGATATATTAACCATTTTAAGCTTATTATATTCTTTGGGCTTATAAAATACTTTTGTCAAAGTAAACCATTCTATTCCACAGTAAGTAATATAGCAAATCAATTTATATAGATTATAGCAAGAATAATTAGTATTATATTTATTCAGGTAACTATATTTTAAGGGTTCTATAATATACTGTTCTTTCATCCAAACTTTAATAATTGAATCTATGGGTAAAGATGATTGAATTTTAGCTAATAAATAATTAATATCAAGATATTTTGTATTCGATGTTATATTAAATATACTACAAAGTTTACCTAAATTATATTTATTTACTCTGGAATCTAATATCTTTGGTGCAAAATTAGTTAAATATTTTGAGATACTAGGCTCTAACTTAGCTTGCCACTCTGGTTGAATACAGAGGTAAAGGATATTTTGTTTAACTTTGTCTGTAATATAATAATTAAATGGTTTTTTTTTATTTAATAGACAGAGTAATATACTTTTTTTGTAAATTTCTGTTGAGTTATATATTTCACTATTATATATTAGATAATATTTGTATATAAACTTATTTATATCCTCAATACATTTTAACTTTGCTTCAAGAGAGTTAATTAGAATAGATTGATTATATTTTACGCTTTTTTGGTCACACTCTCGTGATGCTTTATAAATTTTATTTTGTAAAATAAATATACGTTCATTGATTTGCTTCCAAGGTAAATCTTTCCATGACTTGTAGCTTTTAAAATTATAAATGAACATAGATTTATTACTACTTTTACAAATTAATAAAAATACAGTAAATTTAACTGGTAGGTGCAATACGTATTACTAAATTAGTATTTTATTGCTTCTCACTAAAAATAATATATATATAGCCTTTGAATTTTTGAAATATTTTTTTAGTTACTCCGTTCCATATCTTCTATACAATATATTTATTGACTTAGGTTCCACTCTATATGCTAATAGCCACTCTTAAAAATCACACTTTAGCTAACTCATAATAGTAAAGCTTAAGGGCTTTCAAATAATTATTCATTATTGATTTTAACATTTTATTTAAGGGTTCGTTTTCCTAACCGTATCAATATTCCATTTAGTCTGCTTTATTTAAATATAATTAAGGCATATGTATAATTAAATTGACTAAAAGAGTTTATTTGTGATTCTAAACAGCTAATTTTACTTAGCAAAGAAAATATAGTTTTCTAAGTAATTAATTACTTAGTTTCTAGTTAGCTAGAGTCTTGCAATTTTTAAAAGACCTCTAACACCTTGAAAACGGGTCGCACATGAGTCCGCTGCCTTCGGCCTCTCGGCCACAGATGCTATAGAATTAATATTATATTATTTATGTAAAAAAAATCAAGCGCTTTATTCATTCATGTTATGATATGTAGCTACTGCCGATGGTGAAATTTTATTTAAGTAACGAAATATCCAGTATTTAAAGATAGTATCTAAAATTACAGGAAAAGTTGAAATAAATAGAAATATAAAATCTCTACTTTCTGGTAAGCCAAAATGTCTTAGAATGACTTCAATGATTACTTCCCAACCATGCGGTGAATGAAAACCTACAAACATATCTGTAAACAAAATGATAAGGAATGCTTTAGCTGTATCACTTAAACCATAAATTAATTCATTAACAAAAGATTTAAGAATAGAGAATTGTCTTTTATTTGTTATCAATATAGAAACAAAAACTGTACAAGATAGCAAATCAGCTAAAATATTCTTAACTGCACAGGAACTTTCATTTGCATACTCTTGAGCCAGTTCTAGTGCTTTATCCGTCATTTTATGATTTATTGTTTTCTGTGAAGCATTGTCTACTTTACCAATAAGAATTTCAAAATGTAATTTTTCTTCAAAACGTTGCAGTTCAGCAAATGCTCTCTCCTCTTGTGAATGGTTTAAAAAAATACTTTGTTGATTTCTATTCCATAAATAATTAACACAAGGGCCGAATAGTAAGCTTTTTGAAATTTGATTAATCAAAATAGGCATAATTAACAAAAAAATAACATATTTAACTGATGTCAATGTTTGATATCTAGCTACTTTAAAATCTTCTAACGCTTCAACTTCAGCATTTGGATCTAGCTCTTTTTTAAATTTATTAAATAGTTTACTAATGGATCTAGGAATAATCCCTACTTTGTCTACCGGTGATTGATGAATTTTTTTTAAATTCCAATACTTCATACTTATTTTATTTGTATATTTAATTTGGTTAAAAATGAATTAGAATAAATTGAAAAATTATATTATTTTATGTAAATATTTTTTTATTACTAATTATACAATTTAATTCTAAAATTCTTACCATATGTTTAATATTCTCCAAAGTAGTATGGAGTTTCATCAAAATCAATTAGCTTTTCATATAAATATTTCATATTACTTAAATCAGTCAAATCAAAATCTAAAAGCTAATAAAATTTATATTAAAGACTATCTAAAATATAGATATCATAAAAATTTATCTAATAGATTCTTTTTATACCAACAAAAAATATATAAGCTTATTATTCTATCAACAGATGAGTTAATACACAAACTTCTCTATATGATTAAATTAGAAGGTTATTTTAATCGAATAAAAACTTTTCATATTTATGATAATAATTCTCAATACTTGTTAATAGATCTTTATTTGAACCCTATTATCAAATCTGTGTATATAATAAAATATAAAAAATTAATAATACCCTATAGTTTTATTTGGAAAATTTTTTTAGAGCATTTAGGGCAACCTAAAAATTATTCTTTAATTAATAAAGCAATACAGATTATAACGTTATGGTATCAATCTAAAGGATTTATTTGGGTTGAAGTAAAAATGATCAATCAGCATATAATAAATTGTATTTCTATTAAAATTAATGAAGGTTTAATAAAAAAGACCAAATTTATTTGTGAGTCTCCTTATAGGATTAATAATAAACTGATTAATCAAATGAATTTATTAATTCAGCAAGAATTAAAAGTATCTTTAGGAAATATTTTAAATGCTTACTCTTTAGAAAAAGGTATAAAAATTTTAAAAAAGAGAAACTATATTTCTAATTGTTATTATAAGATAGTTAACTATAATGATGGAGTCTATATCTTACTTAAATACTCTATTTCTGATAATCAAATCATACAATATTCAAATAATTCACTTAAAAAGAGTAGCTATTCACTTTTATTAAAACAGTTATATATATATGGTTATTATTATATAAATTTTTATTATTCTAAATACTTACATATGTTAGCATCACTACCAAATTTATCAGGTTATACCAAGTATGTAAATCTTTTATATAATAAGAAAAGCCAAAAGATTTTTACAGATATCCGTATAAACATACATAAACTTCATATTAAGACAAATATATATAAAGATCATAATTACCAATATAACTCTTTTCTCAAGCGATTGAATTTTACTAATAGGTATCAAGTTTTATATAGTATAATTTTCCGTCTAGAGCCTAGTAACATTTCATTTGTAACTACATATTTAATTAATAGATTATGTTTATATTATCATTTATTTAAAAATGCAAGTTATAACTTAATTACAGTAAGTCATAATAAAGATTATATCATTTTAAGTAAAACTAAAATCTTATATATGAATTTAAGTAGCTTACAATTTTATTTTAAAGTTACAAAATCATATATTATGAAATTTTTTCAAGGTTATCATGATTTAGCTATATATGCTAAATTGTATATTTCGTTATTTGAAGGTATATCTAACAAATTCTGTAACTTTATATGTTTAAATCAATTTTTATGTATGCACTATAAAAATAAGATGTATTTAGATTCCATGGTTTCTTATCTTAAAAAGCATTTCCTCAATATATCAGTTAATACAAGCTTACTACTTGGTGAAAATAAAAATTCTTATCTTTTCTCTTTTAATTTTAATCAAGCTAATAATATATATTTAACTTTTATTAATACATCTCATTTCGAATATAATTTATCGTTAACTAAGTATACATGGTTATATTGCTTCGTGAATTTAATTATATATAAAAGTATCAATTATAATATAATACACAAATTTTCCCCTATTTACTCTAAAATAGATAGTTGCTTAATGTATTTAGATAACTATTTAGGCTTAGGTATTCAATTAGATTCTTTTATTAAAGAGATACCGCCAATTAGAATTGAATTAGTATTTGATAACAAAGGCTATAAAATGATTCACTTATATATAAATTATGAATATAATAATTATTAATTAAAACCAAGGGGAATATTAATGTTGAGCTTAAATAAATTCATTGAAAAATTAGAGGGGAAATGGTATTCAAATCAAACTATTTACTTTATATCAAGTAAAAAGAAAAAGAATTATAAAAATACAATGATTTTTAAAAAAAAATTTTTTAAAGAAGATAATTCACCACATATTATTTATGAAAAACTTGCATATAAAAATTTAGCTTATTCATATACTATATTAAGTGATAATTGTATAAAAATACAATCTGAATCTAAGGCACATAATGTAAAATATATAGAATATATATATTCTATTAGTCAAAATTTCCGAATATCTATAGTATATATAAAAAATCTACAAAAATGCTTAGCTGTTTCTTTTAATTCTTATATTAAACAAACTCATTATTTAGATTAATACTAATAGTTTAATAAACTATTAGTATTAATTTAATTTTATTCTAAATCTTTTCTGTTAGGATTTCTTGATGGGTCATTTGATAAAAATCCAAAGAAGAATAGTGAAATAAAGAAAACAACAGTTGTATATACAAAGATTTTTAATGTAAGCATCCTTATGTTCCTGAAATTATTTTGACATAAAAAACAATGATTGAGATTAAAAGATCCCAATTATCAATGAATTATATTGTATATGAAAAATACAGAAGATAAACTATTTACTTAAACAAAATTATTTAAAATATTATTTGTAGGATGAATATCATAAATCTGACAAAGTATAAATTTATTCATCCGACCAAATGAGTTTTTATATCTTTTTATAGATATTGCCGCTTCTATAACTACACTGTCTCCCAATCTATATAATTCTAAATCTTTTGTTTTTTCTCCCTGTGCTAAGGCTATAACTTTATAATATTTTAATATTTTTTTATTATTTGGTACAATTAGTTTTATATAGATATAATACTTACCATAAATCTTGATATATTTTTGACAGCTTATCAATTGACCCATAAAAATATAATTATTCATTCTTTAATCTCTAATTAAAAATTTTTGTCGTCATATATTTTATCATTTGATAGTTGATAATTTAATTCTTTTAATTTTCTCATAATTTTTGCAAAATATTCTTGAAAATAACTTTCCAAGTTTTCTATCTCTCTAAAATCTATCTGCATCAATTTAAACACCTCATTCATAGAAGCATCAAATATATCTCCACTAACAATTACTTCTGTAAAAGCAAGCCTGTCAGATATATTCCAACTCCATTGAAAAAATTGAGTTAATTGACGTGATATTTTTAATATTATTATAGGTATCCGAGCAATTTTTGACCTTTGTCCTGATAACTTTTCACATAATTCAATAATTTCGAAAGAAGTCCAAGATCTATTGCCAACCAATGGTAATAGTTTATTCTTTGTTTTAGCAATAGATAAACTCTTTATAGTAAATTTTGCTATATCTTGAGTATCTATATAAGCAATTGATGTTGATTCACCTGTTATCCAAACAGATTTTTGCTCTAAAATTGGTAAAGCATACTGATTAATTAGACCTTGAAAGAAACCTGATAAAGTAAAAATAGTATAATTTATTTTAGAATTATGTAAATAGTTTTCTACTTGAATCTTTAAATTCATTAATGGTATTTCAGGATATTTATAAGCATTTAAAATGGAGAAAAATATATAACGTTTAATTTTAGCCTTATATGCGGAATCAATTAAAATTTTTTTACCATATAGATCAATTTGTTTAACATTGTATAAATCTGAGGGCCTAGCAGTAGCAGCATCAATTATTGCTGTTATACCATATAAAGCAGGAGGAATTGTTTCTGGTAATTTTAAATCTCCATAAACTAATTCTGCTCCCCATTCTTTTAAAAAAGCTGCTTTACGGAAATTTCTAACAAAGCATTTAACTTGAAACCCTTCATCTAAAGCTCTACGTACTATTTGTCTTCCTAGAGTTCCTGTACCACCTAAAACTAGTAATGTCATATTATGATTCTTTTATTGGGTAGAGAGGGAATCGAACCCTCAAAACTAAAGTTGTCACATTTTGAGTGTGATGCGTATACCAATTTCGCCATCTACCCTATTATACATATAATATATACTTACAATTATAAAAATCTATTATCTTTTGGATTTATATATAATAGTACTATAATTAATTTATATGCAAGTCAATTTTTTAAATCGTTATTTATATTTTCCTCAGACGTGGCTACATAATATATATTCAAATTTGAAACTTAACATTATATGTGGATTACTATATTTTATCAGTTATATACATCTGCAATATATTCTAGTCTTTTTTATATTATCTGTGATAGTTTTTTTCAGCTTAGATTTACCTAGAAAATATTTATTTAATATACTTAAAATATTAGCAATTACATTAACCCCTTATATAATCACTATTTTAATTAAACAAGCTATTAATAATAAAGATTATTCTCAAAGTATACATATCTATGCGCCTTGTTTTATTAAATACTTTACTATATATCACAAAAAGCATAATGTTTTTATAACACAATATATAATCCAAATAACACTTCAATACTGTTATTTACCAAAATTTATACTTAAAGGAATTATATTAACAGTTCTAAATTTTCTATTACTATATATACTTTTTGCTACTACATTATATGAAGATATTATTTTATATATAATAAACTTTCATCAATCTATTGGTCTTCATAATAAAATAAATAAGAAGTATATCATTATGACAGCATGTGCATCACAACTTTTAGAAGATATTATCAATTGTGTATATAAAATTTTTATATCTTTAAAACTACGCAATTATTCCATAATTACATTTGTAAGTCTTTTTATATATAGTGTAAATAGTTTAATTAAGTTTATTAAAGTATATTCATATAATTTATCCACAACTGTTTATACCAGACTTAATATTTAAAAAATAATGACTTATACTATATGAATCTATTTATATTTCAATTATATTATCTATAAACAATTTATATACAATCACCTATGGTTAATAATAATGAGCGCAATAAATCTTTAAATAGATTTATTAATCAACCTTATAAATATGGTTTTCATACCAAAATCGATTCAGAAGAATTTCCAAAAGGTTTAAGTTTGGAAATAGTTGAGTTAATATCCATAGTCAAAAAAGAACCTTCATATCTTTCTAAATTTAGGATAAAAGCTTTTCAGAAGTGGCAAAATATGATAGAGCCTAAATGGAGTGCATTAATTTACGATAGGATTGACTATAATAATATAGTATATTATTCAAAACCTAAATATAAGAAACAACTTAATAGTTTAGATGAAGTAGATCCAGAACTTATAGACACATTTAACAAATTAGGAATTCCATTAGGTGAACAAAAAAAACTAACTAATGTAGCTGTAGATGCTATATTTGACAGTGTATCAGTAGCTACTACATTCCAAGAAGAGCTTGCTGAGGCAGGTGTAATTTTTTGCTCTATGACTGAAGCAATTGAAAAGTATTCTGAATTAATTGAAAAATACTTAGGCTCTGTAGTACCTATAGGAGATAATTATTTCGCAGCTCTGAATTCAGCTGTATTTAGTGATGGTTCTTTTTGCTATATACCACCAGATACTCATTGCCCTTTAGAACTTTCTACTTATTTTCGTATTAATAATAAAGAATCCGGACAATTTGAAAGAACATTAATTATTGCTGATAAGAATAGCTATGTGAGCTATTTAGAAGGTTGTACAGCACCACAATATGATAATAATCAGCTACATGCTGCTATTGTTGAGCTAGTAGCACTTGAGAATGCAACTATTAAATATTCTACTGTACAAAATTGGTATGCAGGTAATAAAGATGGGGAGGGTGGTATATATAATTTTGTTACAAAGAGAGGACTATGTATAGGTGAGAATTCTAAAATTTTATGGACGCAAGTCGAAACTGGATCAGCTATTACTTGGAAATACCCTAGTTGTATACTGTTAGGTCAAGGATCTATCGGTGAATTTTCTTCAGTTGCTTTAACTAATAATTATCAGCAAGCAGACACAGGAAGTAAAATGATACATATAGGTGAAAATACAAAAAGTAAAATAATTTCTAAAGGTATATCAGCTGGTTATTCTATAAACAGTTATCGTGGGTTAGTAAAAATTAGCCCGAAAGCTAAATATGCTCGTAACTATTCACAATGTGACTCATTACTTATAGGGCAAAACTCAAAGGCAAACACATTCCCTTATATACAAGTTAAAAATCCTTTAGCTAAAATAGAGCACGAAGCATCAACATCAAAAATAGGTGAAGAACAATTATTCTATTTTTTACAAAGAGGTATTAGCTTAGAAGAAGCTATAGGCTTAATGATAAGCGGCTTTTGCAAGGAAGTATTAAATGAGTTACCTATGGAATTTGCAACAGAAGCAGATCGTTTACTTAATTTAAAATTAGAAGGTACTGTAGGATAAATTATGAACAAAAAAAATATTTTAACCATTAAAAATTTATCTGTAGAGATAAATAATGAACCTATTATAGATAATTTATCTATTTCTATTAATACCGGTGAAGTACATGCTATTATGGGTAAAAATGGATCTGGCAAAAGCACTTTAGCTAAAGTTATAGCAGGTCATCCTAATTACAACATTACTCAAGGATCAATTATTTTTAATGATAAAAAAATTACTTCTATGGAACCAGAAAAAAGGTCTCAAGAAGGCATCTTCTTGGCTTTTCAGTACCCTGTAGAAATCCATGGTGTTAGTAACGCTGATTTTTTGCGTCTTGCATATAATGCGAAACAGAAAGCAAGGAATCAACCTGAATTAGACCCCTTATCTTTTTTTGAATTAATAAGCAAGCAAGTACAATCAATAGATATGGACCCTTCTTTTTTAGCGCGGAATGTTAATGAAGGCTTCTCAGGTGGTGAAAAGAAAAAGAATGAAATTTTGCAAATGAATATTTTAGATAGTAAATTAGCTATATTAGATGAAACTGATTCAGGGTTAGATATAGATGCACTTAAAACAGTTTCCAAGAATATTAATAATTTTAAAACATCTTTAAACAGCATTATATTAATAACTCACTATGAAAGACTTTTAAACTATATAGTTCCCGACTATATACATATTATGGAAAGTGGTAAATTAATATATACAGGTAATGCAAGCGTAGCAAAACAATTAGAAAAATATGGCTATGATTTTATTAAATCTAAGATATAAGACTTGGTCTATTAAAGCTAATGACCAAATCTTATAGAAGTAAAAATATAATTAAATAAGATATATAACTAAACTGTAAAAGCTTGTTTTACATCTTCAATAGATTTTTTCAAGATTTCTTCTGTTTCTGAGTTTAGTTTTTTACTAGTTCGTATACTTTCTCCAAATTCAGGTTTTGAATTACGTAAGTCTTCACGTAAAGCATCGATAAAATCTTTTACACGAGATAGTTCAAAATTATCTAAATAGCCATTAATTCCAGTATAAATTATAGCTGTCTGTTCTTCAACTGGAATAGGTGAATTTTGTGCTTGTTTTAAGATTTCTCTTAATCTTTGTCCACGAGCTAATTGGTTTTGGGTTGCTTTATCTAAGTCAGAAGCAAATTGAGAAAAAGCTTCTAATTCAGCAAATTGTGCTAGTTCTAATTTTAATTTACCTGCAACCTGCTTCATTGCTTTTATTTGCGCTGCTGAGCCAACACGAGAAACAGAAATTCCTACATTAATTGCTGGTCGAATACCTGAATTAAATAAATCTCCTGACAAGAAAATTTGTCCATCTGTAATAGAAATAACATTTGTTGGAATGTAAGCTGATACGTCACCTGCTTGAGTTTCAATAATAGGTAATGCTGTCATGCTACCTCCACCCAAATCAGTATTTAATTTAGCAGCTCGTTCTAAAAGTCTTGAGTGTAAATAAAAAACATCACCAGGATAAGCTTCACGACCAGGAGGCCTACGCAATAATAATGACATTTGACGATAGGCTTGGGCTTGTTTAGTTAAATCATCATATATTACTAATGTAGCTTTACCTTTATACATAAAATATTCAGCTAATGCTGCACCTGTATAAGGAGCGATATATTGCAAAGTTGCAGGGTCATCTGCATTAGCTGCGACAATAATTGTATAATCTAAAGCTCCTTTATCTTGTAATGTTGATACAACTTGAGCAACGGATGAAGCTTTTTGGCCTATAGCTACATAAACACAAATAACATCTTGACCTTTTTGATTAATAATTGTATCAAGTGCTACAGCTGTCTTTCCTGTTTGCCTATCACCTATAATTAATTCTCTTTGGCCTCGTCCTATAGGTATCATAGAATCAATAGCTGTAATACCTGTTTGTAATGGCTCACAAACAGATTGTCTACCAATAATACCCGGAGCATATGATTCAATTAAACGTGTTTGAGGTGATTCTGGTAAGCCTTTTGCATCAATTGGTCTCGCTAAAGGATCTACAACTCTACCTAAAAAACCTTCTCCTACAGGTATCTGTGCTATTCTGCCTGTAGCTTTTACAGAGCTACCTTCTAAAATACTTCTCCCATCACCCATCAGTACAACACCAACATTATCACTTTCTAAATTCAGTGCTATACCGATAGTTTGGTCCTCAAACTGTAATAATTCTCCTGCCATCGCTTCATCCAGTCCATATACACGAGCAATACCATCACCTACTTGGAGTACAGTACCCACATTGGCAACTTGAATGTCTTGATCATACTTATCAATTTGTTGACGAATGATATTACTTATTTCATCAGGTCTGATATTTACCATTTTTTTTATAAGTTTTTTTAATATAATATAGAACTTTATATTGTAACTAATCAAACAGAGCTTAAATAAAAAGCCATGTTTCTCAATTTGCCAGAAATACTTGTATCAATGATTTTTGAGCCAACTTTTGCGACAAAACCACCTATTAGTGATGTATCAATACTAAGTAGTAATTTAATATTTTTACTATTTGTCATAATCTTTAGCTTTTCAACAAGTGCATCCTGTTGACTTTCTGTTAAAACTATAGCTGTTGATATTTCTACTACTGTAGTTGATTCAAGCTCATAAGCAAGTTCTAAATACTTTTCAATTACTGGACCAAGTAAAGATATTCTACGTCTATCTACTAATACTAATAAAAACTTTAATAAACAGTCACTCAAATGGTCAGTAAATAATTCTTTCAATAAATCTTTTTTTAATGAAGAGATGATTAAAGGATTATCTAAAAAGTTTTTTAATTCCGTTGATTCTGATAATAAATTAGACAAAAATAAAATCTCTACTTGATTTTGATCGACTATATTTAAGTCCTTTGCTGCACTTAATAAAGCCTCTGCATAGGGTTGAGCTATTTTATAGGTAACACTTTGACTTGTCACAATTCACCTCCCAATTGAGCAATACTAGAATCTATGATTTTTGTTTGCATAGAAGGCGTAACTTGATTTTGTAACTCTGAAGTTACTCTATGAATAGCTAATGATATAATTTGTTGCTGTATTTGTTGTTTTACTTGATACTCTGCTGTTGAGATACTAGCCTTGCCTGCTATAGTCAATTTTTCTATATCTGATTTACCTTGTGCCAATATAGATTCACGCACTTTCTGCGCTGTTCCTTCTGCTTCTTTTATTATTTGCCCTATAATAAGCTGAGTCTGATTTAATTGCTTCTCTGCTTCTGCAAGCCTTACTTTAGCTTGTTGTAATCTTTCTTCAGATTCACCTATTGCAGATAAAACTTTTTCTTGTCTTACGTTAAGTATAGAACCCAAAAATTTTCTTAGAACATAAATTAACCCTGATAGTAAAATAACTATATTGATCACATTAGCTTCTAAAAAATCAGGATTAAAGGCAAATCCTTCTTTTACATATTGATTAGCAACAAGATGAAATATTTGCATCATTGTATGTATTAAAAATCTCCTTCATATTCAATTATAGAGAACACATCAAAAATATTTCACTTCTAGTTTAAAATTCAAATTAATTATTAACTCTGTAGTAACTTAATTTTAATTCTTTCACTCAATGTGTCTACCTGCGTTTCTAAAGTTTTCAATGCTTTTTCTTTTTGTATATTAAGTTGCTCATATGCTTCTGCAATTAGCTTTTCTGCTTCTTGTTGTGCTTCTTTAACTTTAATAGAAACCATTTGCTGAGCTTCTTGTTGAGATTTTTTTATAATTTCTTGAGCTTGTCTACGTGAAGTAGCTAACTCTTTTTCATGTTTTTTAATAAGCTCATTTGCTTTTAATAATGAAGAAGAAGCTGTAGTTAGGCTATTCTTTATATATTCATCTCTCTCATCAAGAATAAAGCTAACTGGCTTGTAAAAAAGCCAATTCAATATAACTGTAAGAAGCAAAAACTGTAAAGCCATTAAAGGTAAAGTTGCATTAAAATCAAAAAGTCCCCCTTCTACTGCTTTATCTGCTTCTTGTACTGATAATAAAAGTGTAATATATATCATTATTTGTTTTAAAGATACTTTTTATAATTTAATTAATATATAAAGAGTAATTAAATTTATAAAAAACCTAGTTTTTTATATGACTATTAAAAAACTAGGTATAAATTCTATAATTAACCTGTATAAGGATTAGCAAATAAAAGCGATAATGCCACTACTAATCCATAGATAGTTAGCGATTCCATAAAAGCTAAACTTAATAATAAAGTACCACGTATTTTGCCTTCAACTTCAGGTTGCCTAGCAATTCCTTCTACAGCATTAGCAGCAGCACTTCCTTGGCCAATACCTGGGCCAATTGCAGCTAAACCAACAGCAAGACCCGCAGCTACCACAGACGCAGCAGAGATAATAGAATCCATAATAAATATTATAATAATTCAATAAAAATATAGAAAATTAACAGATTTCAAAATTAATCATTGACAAATATCATAGTAGAACAGTATCTATAAGATTAATCGCTTTCACCATGGCCTTCTAAAGCCTCTCCTATATATGCAGCAGACAATGTAGAAAAAATTAATGCCTGAATAGAGCTTGCGAATAACCCTAATATCATAACAGGTAAAGGAATTAAAATAGGCACTAATAAAGTAAAAACAGACACTACTAATTCATCTGCTAAAACATTACCAAATAGTCTAAAGCTCAAAGATAATGGTTTAGTAAAATCTTCTAAAATATTAATTGGAAGTAAAACTGGAGTCGGTTCAATATAGCGAGAGAAATACCCAAGACCATTTTTTGTCAAACCAGCATAAAAATACGCCAACGATGTTAATAATGACAAGGCTACAGTTGTATTAATATCGTTTGTTGGAGCAGCTAACTCACCTTCGGGTAATTGAATTAATTTCCAAGGTATTAGTGCACCAGCCCAATTACTACCTAGAATAAATAGGAAAATAGTTGATATATAAGGCACCCATTGTCTATATTCATGTTCCCCTATTTGATTTTTTGCTATATCTTGCAAAAATTCCAAAATAAATTCCATGAAATTTTGTAAACTTTCTGGTGCTCTCTCCAACTTTCTTGTTCCATAGAAAGCAGTAATTACTAAAACAGCAATAACTAACCATGAAACAAGAAATACTTGTCCATGCAGTTTATAATTACCTATCTGCCAATATAAATGCTTACCAACCTCAACACTTGACATTGGTATATAAGTAAGTAAATTATCGATGTTAGTATAGTACATAGATATTATAATTATAAATTAAATGCGAAAAATAAAAATTTATTAATTCTATTAAGGAATTAATATTGTTATTACCTTATTTTTATAGTTAATGCAATAACATATATCATCATAATTAATTATATATGTATATAGTTATTATTTAGCATTATTGAGTAAATAAAATAGTAACATTTTATTATTATTTATCCTTTCTATTAACTTTGTTCTAGCATATCAGAGACCTCATTCTTAAAATTCTCCTCTTTCTTTTCCATACCTTCGCCTAAAATAAATTTTTGAAATCGTCTTACTTGAATATTTTCACCCAACAATGATATATGATTTTTTACTAACTCTTCAATAGTTATATCTGTGTTCCTAATAAAAGGCTGATTAAATAGAGCCATCTCTTTTAAGCGCTTTTCAATTCTACCATCAACTATTTTTTCCCGTATATCTTTAGGTTTTTTACTTATATCCTCTTTACCTAATTCTATTTTAGTTTCACTGTCAATAATATGCTTTGGTATATCATTAGTATTAACATAAACTACAGAAGGACAAGCTGCTATTTGCATAGCTATATCTCTAGATAATTTTTGAAACTCTACTCTCCTAGCAACAAAATCTGTCTCACAATTCAATTCAACTAGTACACCTATCTTAGACCCTGCATGAATATAGCTTTCAATTATACCTTCTGTCGCTATGCGTGACATTTTCTTATCAGCAGAAGCTAATCCCTTTTTCCTTAAATTTTCTATAGCAATAGGAATATTTCCATCTGAAGCTTGCAAAGCTTTTTTACAATCCATCATACCAGCACCTGTTTTATTGCGTAATTCTTTTACGCTTTGCGCAGAAATTCGTATTGACATTCTATAAAAACCTCAAATAATAAATTAATTATCACACTATAAATTTTGTCCTTCTATAATTGCATCCGCAATTTTACTGACAACCAATTTAATTGAACGAATAGCATCATCGTTTGCAGGTATTAGAATATCTATAACCTCAGGATTACAATTTGTATCTAAAATACAAATTGTAGGAATACCTAATTTAATACACTCTTGTATAGCAGTAGTTTCTCTTTTTTGATCTACTATAACTACAAAATCAGGTAATTTTTTCATGTTTTTAATACCTTGCAAATATTTACTTAATTTACTTAATTCTCTACGTAACATAGAAGCTTCTTTTTTAGGTAAATTAGCAATCATGCCGGATGATTCTTGATACTCTAATTGTTTTAATCGTTCAACTCTTGATTTAATTGTAACCCAATTAGTTAGCATGCCTCCTAACCATCTTTGATTTACATAATAAGAATTAGAACGTAATGCTTCAGATTCTATGATACCTGCTGCCTGTCTTTTTGTTCCTAAAAACAAAAATTTTTTCCCTTTGCTTGATGACGTTTTAACAAATTGATATGCCTCTGTTAAAAGTTGTGCTGTCTGTACTAAATCAATAATATGTATACCATTACGTTCAGTATAAATATAAGGAAACATTTTAGGATTCCATCTTCTTGCCTGATGCCCAAAATGTACACCTGCTTCTAATAAGTCAGCCAAAGAAATAATAGCCATAGTAAGGTGAAAATTAAAAATTAAATTAACGGATTTAATACCTATACACTTAAACTTCTAAAAAAGATATAAAAGAATCATAAAAATGATAACATAATAAACATTAATAAATAAATAGATTAATTATGTCAATTCCTATCATCTAAGATAATGTCTTCAAAACCTGAATCGCTATCTTTTATAGAAGCACCTGTATTTTTCGTATTTGCTAAATCTAAACTAAATAAATTATTTGGGTCTTTTGCAAGAGGATTATTGTACACATTAAAACCTGTTCCTGCTGGAATCAATCTACCAATAATTACATTCTCTTTTAATCCTCTTAGCCAATCTAATTTACCTGATATAGCTGCCTCAGTTAAAACTTTTGTTGTTTCCTGAAAACTAGCTGCAGAAATAAAGCTTTCAGTATTCAAAGAAGCTTTTGTAATACCTAATAAAATAGGGTGATATAAAGCTTGTTCTTTATTAAGCATAAATAAAGATCTATTAGTTGATTCTATTTGTTGAAGCTCAACCATTTCGCCTGGTAAATATCCAGTTGCTCCACCATTCTCTATTTTCACTTTAGACGTCATTTGTTTTACAATAATTTCTATATGCTTATCTGCTATATCAACACCTTGAGATTGGTACACTAACTGAACCTCTTTTACTAAAGCTAATTGTACTTCTAATAAACTTAAACGAGTAGCATCATAAAGATTTAAACCCTTATTTAAAAGAGTACGAAATTTCGCTTCTAGAACAATATGAGGATTTAAAGTGTTATCTGATTTATTACGTGCTTCAAGAATTTCTTCAATTCTAGGTAATCCTTGTACAATATCGCCTGTCTTAGCTCTTTCAAAAATCAAGGTTGCTATATTTTCTCCTCTTTTAACTAAACTATTATGATTTACATGAACAAAAGAACCATCAGATATTAAATATGGTCTGCCTATTTGCATAGTAATTTGATTATCTCGGATAGCAACAATTTTACCTGAATCACTTGTAATGACATTAGTTGCTATTTCATCACCTGAATAAACCCAATCATTAATTCTAACCTTTATTGATTGACTATTATTAATATAAAAGACTCTTGTATCTAGATGACTCAACATCAAGACACGATTGTCACCAATAGTATTATTTTGTATAGCAACTATCGTACTTTCCGTTGAACAAAAAACTTCTGTTTGTGCAATTACAGAGCCGCTAACAATATGTTGATCATTTTTGACTAGTATACGTGTATTAACCTTTAAATCTTGATAGCCCAAACTATCAATATCTTTAAAATTTAAAAAATCAACAGTTGAAAAATTGAGTAAAAATATATTCTTAAAAGGTTTATCTCTCCTTAATTCTATAAAACAATCTAGCGTGGATTTTGAGTCTTTAATTGAAGCAACTAGATGTGTACTTATTAAATTTACACCTGTGACTGATTTAATTCTTTCACCGTCTTTGAAAGAGGTTTTTCTGACCAATTTTAAATTACATATATCAGTTGCAAAAGAATTATCTGAAGCTTGAAAAAAAATTTTTTTATCTGGTATAGAGTAAACACTTACTGGTCTAATTAGAAGAAAAGATTTATTGTTGTATTTTATAGTTTCCCAATATACTAACTTATCAGATTTAATAGTATTTAGAAGTATTTCTCCAGGCCTTAAAAAGCCACGATTCTTTTCGAAGAATATTTCTATTTTATCTGTAGGTATATCATACACTTCACCAGGTTTAATAATAATCTCTCTAACTATTCCATCTTTATGCCTAATTTCAAGAACTCCTGAATTACTAGCAAATATATTCTTCATAATCTCTGTACCAACTTCAATAAACTCACCATGCTTTACAAGTAATAGAGAGATATCTTTATTGACTTCATGAGTTTCTTCAGAAATCCATAATATATAACCTGAGCCTATTACACTATAGGTATCTTGATTACTCTTATCTAAGTCCTGAATAAGAGATAAATCCAAATATTTGATTATACCTCCTGTTTTAGTACGGTATACATCTGAAATAAGATCAGCTATAACTTGATTATTCACTACTTTATCATTAGATTTTACTTTTAAAACAAATAGATCTTTTTTATCTGTTTGCAAGATATATCTATTTTGATTTGTTTTATCTAATCTAACTTTAGCATTGATTAAAGTATTTGAAGATGTGATTACAGATATTTTTTGACGGACTTTATTATTAGAATCTGATTTAACACATATTCGTCCATCATATTTACTAATAATTCTGGTACGAACTATCAAATCGTTTTCTCTTATTACCTGACCACTAGATACCATCAATTGAGCATTTTGAGGTACATCGTATACTTTCCCAGATAAGATCCAAATAACACCTGAGCTTTGCGCTCTTTTTAAATAATTTTCTTTGTCTTTAATTTTTTGTAAATCTAAATCCATTAAATGAACAATACCTGAAAAATCTGTAAATATTGCTTTTTGTGCTCTTTCTGTAATCATTCTACTACTTAAAGGATACTGTGCAATAATATCACCAATTTTAATAGATGATTTGTGGTCTACCAGAATTAAAGTTCCTCTTGTTAGAGTAATAAGTGAAACTTTATTATCATATGAGATCAATTTTAGATAACTATCGGAATCAATACGCATAGCATGATTACCATGACGAGTTCTTGCAGGATATAATTGACAATCATTTGGATATTCAATAAATCCATTGACATCACTAACAATTGTCTCGGCTAATTGACCTGTGAAAACACCACCTGTATGGAAAGTTCTCATAGTTAATTGAGTACCTGGTTCACCTATAGACTGGGCAGCTATAATCCCAACAGCTTCACCTATATCGACAATTTTTCCATGGGCTAAATTCCACCCATAACAATATTGACATACAGATCTGTGTGATTTACAAGTTAAAGGAGATCTTATAAGTACCTTTCTTATACCAGAATTAATTATACGATCTATTAGATCAGGACTTAATGATTGGCCATAAGATGCAATTAAATTATTAGAATTTATAGAGTAAAGATTTTCTGCTAGAACTCTACCTAAAAGAGCTTGTTTTAAAGATATACAGATATTATTATTATCTAACATATCTTCTATTAAAATTCCGCAGCTTGTTTTACAGTCAATGTCTCTGATTATAACATCTTGTGCAACATCAACTAAGCGACGGGTTAAATACCCTGAATCTGCCGTACGTAAAGCTGTATCAACTAAACCTTTACGAGCCCCGTAAGAAGATATAAAATAATCTGTTATCGTTAAGCCTTCTCTAAAATTAGTTGATATAGGTAAATCTATTATCTGTCCTTGTGGATCTGCCATTAGACCTCTCATACCTACCAATTGCCTAACTTGAGAAATATTCGCCCTAGCGCCTGAAAAAGCCATCATATAAATAGAATTCAAAGGATCTGTATCTTTGAAATATTTAATTACTTCTTGTTTTAAATTTTCACTAGCATTGTTCCAGGTGTCTATTGTTCTTTGAAATCTTTCAACTACAGTAATTTGACCACGCTTATATAAATTATCTGTTTCTTTTATGGACTCTATTGTTTGATCTAATAGTTTTTGCTTTATAGGTGGTATACGCAAATCTTCTAAACTTAATGATATTCCTGCTTTAGTTGCATAGTAAAATCCTAAATCTTTTAATTTGTCTGCCATATTAGCAGCTCGTGCAATGCCATAATTTCTAAAAGCCCAGACTATTAAATATTTAAGTTGAGACTTGTCTATAACTTTATTGTGAAAGCTTATTGATTTACTAATCTTTTTCATACAACTTCTTTACTCTTTATTTTTAATTAATTGTTTAAAGATTCTTTTATAGATTGATTAAAAAATATACGACCAACTGTAGTTCTAACATACTGTACTACAATCGAACCATTTATATCTTTCTTTACTATTTTATCCCTAAATATATCTGTAGTAGTACCATCTAAATTAACTTTAGTACTAATTAAATCATCCTGTATTACATCTTCAACACTGAAATTAAATCTAACCCAGATTAAGGTATGTAAATCAATTTGATTCTGCTCATATGCCATAATAGCATCATATAAACTAGAGAAATATTGTCCTTTACCTTTAATAGCAGATGGGTTATTAGCTGTTAGATAGTAGCACCCTAAAACCATATCTTGACTAGGCATTAAAATAGGTTGACCTGTCGCTGGAGACAAAAAATTATGCGGCGCTAGCATAAGTAAACGAGCTTCTGATTGAGCTTCTAAGGATAATGGGATGTGAACGGCCATCTGATCACCATCAAAATCGGCATTAAAAGCAGGGCAAACTAAAGGATGAAGTTTTATAGCTCTGCCTTCAACTAAAATAGGTTCAAAAGCTTGAATCCCCAGTCTATGTAAAGTAGGTGCTCTATTTAAAAGGATAGGATGACCATGAATTACCTCTTCTAGAACATTCCAAATTATAGCATCACTTTTCTGAATGATTTTCTTTGCCGCTTTTATATTATTGACTAAACCTTGTAATATTAATCTATGTATTACAAAAGGTTGAAAAAGCTCTAATGCCATTTCTTTAGGTAAACCGCATTGGTGTAGTTTTAAGCTAGGTCCTACTACAATTACAGATCTACCCGAATAATCAACTCGTTTACCTAAAAGATTTTGTCTAAATCTGCCTTGCTTCCCTTCAATAATATCTGACAAGGACTTTAAAGGACGATTATTTGCACCAACTACAGTTCTACCACGACGACCATTATCCATTAATGCGTCCACCGCTTCTTGTAACATCCTTTTTTCATTTCTTACAATAATCTCAGGAGCAAGAATCGCTTTTAGCCTAGCAAGCCGATTATTTCGATTAATGATTCTTCTATAGAACTCATTTAAATCAGCAGTTGCAAATCTACCTCCATCTAGTTGCACCATAGGTCTTAGATCTGGTGGTATTACAGGTATTACAGATAAAACCATCCATGCGGGATCAGCACCAGTAGAAATAAAATTCTCTAACAACCTTAATCTTTTCATTTTCTTACTGAATTTTTGCGAAGGACTCTTGGAAAGTTTTGGAGGTTTTAATGAATCTTCTCTTAAAGAATTTACTGTATCTTGCAAGTCAATATCTTTAAGTAATTTATACACTGCTTCAGCACCTATACTAACTTCTATACCGAATAGATTAGATGATTGAGGATATAGTTGATCTTCTAGTGCTCTCCATTCATAACCTTCTAATAATTGCTTATAATGAAGTTTATCATAATCTCCAGGATTTGTAACAACATAGGAATGAAAATATACTATTTTTTCAACATCTTTCACACTTAAATCTAATGCTAAAGATATATAACTAGTACTACCTTTAAGATACCAAACATGGGTTACAGGAGCAGCAAGTTCAATATAGGCCATTCTATGGCGACGAACTTTAGATTCTGTTATCTCTACACCGCACTTTTCACAGACTACCCCTTTATATCTAAATCTTTTGTATTTACCACAATGACACTCCCAATCTTTGACTGGCCCGAAAATACGCTCACAGAATAAACCATCCATTTCAGGTTTTAAAGTTCTATAATTTATAGTCTCTGGTTTAGTTACCTCACCTACTATTTGACCATTAGGTAATGTCCGCTCACCCCAACTTCTTATTTTTTCTGGAGAAGCCAAGCTTATACGTACATAATCAAAATATCTTTCAAATTTAGTCATTGTTTTATCTTTAAATAAAAATTTAAATATTTTCTGATGCATCTAAGTTAAAATAGATATCTTGCTGCATTATGTCACTACTATTTAAGTAATTGTTTGAAAATTTCTTATTATTCTTCACTAGATTAGTATTAGATACTAAATCAACTTCTACCCCTTTATTTTCACCATTTTCAAGAAATTCTACTTTATGGGCAGCTATATCTAAACCTAATGCTTGTAACTCTCTCATTAAAACTTTAAACGATTCTGGTGTTCCTGGCTTAGGTATAGGTTTACCTTTAACAATAGCATTTAACGCTTCATTTCTACCTTGCATATCATCAGATTTTACTGTTAATAATTCTTGAAGTGTGTAAGCAGCACCAAAAGCCTCTAAGGCCCAAACTTCCATTTCACCTAACCTTTGTCCTCCATGTTGAGCTCTACCACCAAGAGGCTGCTGAGTTACTAAGGAATACGGTCCTGTAGATCGAGCGTGAATTTTATCATCTACTAGATGGACCAATTTTAACATGTAAGCCTTACCAACTGTCACTGGATTATCAAATGCTTCACCTGTTCTACCATCAAAAAGTTTTAGTTTACCTGGATGCAAGGAATTAAATAGCCAATTTTGTTGATTTTTAACCAAACTAGCTTGTTTTAATTTATTATTAACAAGAGCTCGAGACGCTTCTGGACCATACATTTCATCAAAAGGCACAATTTTAAATCTCTTGTTTAAATACTCACCTGCTAAACCAAGTAAGCATTCGAATAATTGGCCTACATTCATTCTAGAAGGAACACCTAAAGGGTTTAAAACTATATCAACAGAAGTACCGTCTGGCAAAAATGGCATGTCCTGTTTAGGTAAAATACGCGATATAATACCTTTATTACCATGCCTACCAGCCATTTTATCACCTACTTGAATTTTCCTTTTCTGAGCTACATAAATTCTTATAATTGTATTTGTGCCAGGAGGTAATTCATCTCCATTACTTCGCTTGAAAATTTTAATATTAACTACTCGACCTTTAGCTGCATTTGGTAAACGTAATGAAGTGTCTCTAACATCTCGAGCTTTTTCTCCAAAAATAGCTCTTAAAAGTTTACCTTCTGGCAATTGATCTGCTTCACCTTTAGGAGTAATTTTACCAACTAGAATATCTCCTGCGTCAACCCATGAACCAATAGAAACTATGCCATCTTTATCTAAAGAACTAATAGAACTATCACTAACATTAGGTATATCTCTTGTAATTTCTTCCGTCCCCAATTTTGTTTGCCTACATTCAACTTCATATCTTTCTATATGAATTGATGTATACAAATCTTGATAAACTAAACGTTCACTGATTAAAAAAGCATCCTCATAATTATACCCCTCCCAAGGCATGTAAGCAACAAAAATATTATGACCTAAAGCTATTTCTCCACCATCCGTAGAAGCACCATCAGCTATAACTTGACCTACAACTACTGCTTCACCTGGCCAAACAATTGGTCTTTGATTAATACATGTATCTTGATTAGAACGATAATATTTTTTTAACCTATAATGAATTGTACAGCCATTTGTATTCAAAATGCCTATTTTAGTGCCAGAAACATAACTAACGGTACCATTAGTACGACTTATAATAACCATACCTGAGTCACGTGCTATTTTAGCCTCTAAACCCGTTCCAACAATAACTTTTTCTGGATATAACAAAGGTACTGCTTGCCTTTGCATATTAGAACCCATTAAAGCACGATTAGCATCATCATGCTCTAAAAAAGGTATTAAAGAAGTGGCTGCTGATATTACCTGTATAGGTGAAAGCGTTATATAATCTACTTGTTCAACAGAAACAGTAATAAATTCTTGCTTATGTCGTACAGGTATGACCTGTTTTTTTATAGAACCTTTTACATCGATTTGTGTATCTGCTGATGCAATACGTAATTCATCTTCTTGATCAGCTGTAATATAAAATAGACCTTTTTCTTTTAATACTTTACCATCTAAAACTTTATAACAAGGTGTTTCAATAAAGCCATAATTATTTACTTTAGCATAAATACTTAAAGAACCTATTAAACCAGCATTAGGACCTTCTGGTGTTTCAATAGGACATATACGACCATAATGACTAGGATGTAAATCTCTTACAGCAAAACCAGCTCTATCCTTATTAAGCCCCCCTGGGCCTAAAGAACTAATTCTTCGCTTGTGAGTTAATTCTGCTAAAGGATTAGTTTGATCCATAAATTGAGATAATTGACTTGAACCAAAAAATTCTCTAACAGAGGCCATTAAAGGTTTAGGATTAACTAAATTATATAAACTTAAGGAATCTAAATCACATATCATCATCCGTTCACGTACTATCCTTTCAAGACGATTTAATCCTAGTCTTATTTGATTCTGCAACAATTCTCCGACTGAACGAATTCTTCTATTGCCTAAGTGATCTATATCATCAAAACTCCCTGTGTTTTGTTCTTTAATTTTAATTAAATAATCTAAAGAAGTAACAATATCTTGTGGAGACAATATTCGAAAACTTTTAGGTATCTTCAAATCTAATTTTTGATTGATTTTATGACGCCCAACTTCTCCTAAATCATACCTTTTAGGATCAAAAAAACGTGCATATAGAGTTTGTTTAGCCACATTTATTGTTGCAGGTTCATTAGGACGTAATTTACTATAAATAATTAATAGAGCTTCTTCATCTGTAATTTGTTTTACTGATTTTTTTCCTATTTCTTTATCTAATTCCTTATTCTCATATAAGCTAGAAGCTTTAATTAAAAAAGAATATTGATGCAAGTTTTTTTTAATATCCTCTTTACTTAATCCAATAGCGCGTAAAAATACGTATGCATTGACTTTATGAGTTTTATCAATTTTAACCCATATTTGATCTTTTGCATCTATTTCTAATTTCAACCAAGAACCACGATTAGAAATCAAGCTAGCACTATATATTTGTTTATTATTCTTATCTAATTCTTGTTTATAGTAAATACCTGGACTACGTACTATTTGATTAATAATTACTCTTTCTGTACCAGATATAATAAATGTACCTCTATTCGTCATTAAAGGTAAGTCACCTATAAAGACATACCTCTTTTTATATTTTTTATTACTATTGTGCTTACTTAATAAATTTAATTTATGATTAATTTCTTTATTCTTTTTTATAAGTTCTGTATCACGTCTAGTCAACTTTGAAGGTATATATATCTGAACACTATATGTTTTATCTCTACTTTTAGCTTTTCTAACGCTATAACGTGGAAATTTTAATTTATAATCATTACCAAAAAACTGCAATTCCAAATTACCTGTTGGATCCATAATTACAGGAAACGAATCCAACACTTCACTCAAGCCATACAATAAAAAATTTTTAAAGCTTTGTCTTTGTATCTCTGCAAAATCTGGACAATTAAACTCACTAATTATTGGTGGCATCAATAAACTCCATGAATCAATATTTATCTTATCAAATTTCAAATTTAATAATAGGTAATTAATTAGATAGTAGAAGAAAACTCATTATAGAAATAATAAATTTAAGTTATAGACTGTTGTTTCAGTCTAATAATAAATATTATAATTTAAAAGATCATATTACTTGTATTTTTTTGTATAAAGAAGATTTTTTACGAGCAGCTTTATTTTTGTGTAATACTCCTTTTTTAACAGATTTATCAATGATTTGATAAACTTGTGACAGTAAAGTTAAAGACTCGATACTATTAGAATCATTTCTCTGTATATTTAGCAGATATTTTTTTATCCTAGTTTTAATAACAGATTTATAAACTTTATTTATGTGAGCATTACGCAAGCTGACCTTATGCTTTTTAATAGCAGATAAATTTTTAGACATAACAACAAAATATAAAGCTTAGTAGAATTATCATAATAATTATAACATCTATAAATAGTATATACAATAGACTTGAATTAATGCAGATTCAACTTGATAATTAAACATCTATTATGAGATAATATATTTGAATAAACAATATATTTTATAATCATAATATGGGGAAAAACAAAGGAGCACGTATTATTATTACATTGGAGTGTTCTTGCAGAAATGTATCTAATCTTAATAAAAGAAGAGCAGGTATATTTCGTTATACTAGCTCAAAAAACAGAAGGAATACACCACAGCGCTTAGAAGTTAAAAAATACTGTCCTAATTGTAATAAGCATAATACTTTTAAAGAAATCAAGTAAACATATGGTTTTAAATAGCAATCACAAAAAATCTTTTTTTCTAACAAAGCATGAGAATTTAGATTATAAAGATGTAGATTTATTAAACAAATTCATAACCGATCAAGGTAAAATTTTATCACGTCGCTCTACTGGTCTTACTGTAAAGCAACAAAAAAAAGTCACTAAATGTATTAAACAAGCTAGAGTTCTTGCATTACTTCCTTTTCTAAATAAAGATTAATTCTTGAAGTAGTTATATAAATGAAAAGAATTTATTATTAATACTTTTCATTATGAACTAACTTAGAGCTCTTTTAGCTTTTCTTGTAGATTATAAGCTTTAATTATTCCTTTTTGCATCCATAGATTATAATCTTTACATAGAACTCCACATTCATTACCTTCATGAACCTGGTTTACATCATCTTTCAAATGCTTTAAAGAATCCAATTTACCTTCATGCACTAGATTTTTATTATGGTACACTTCTATCCAAGAATTTTTTTCAAGTTTACCTTTCAAAACTAAGCATCCAGCAACAGAACCTTTGTTCATAGAAAAAACTGTTTGGATAATTGCTTCACCAACTAAAACTTTATCATACTCTATATCAAGAAGATTTATCATAGAATTTTCTACATAATCTATCAAATCATAAATAACTTGAAAATTTTTGATAACTATTCTCAAGTTATGGGACAAATTTTTCAAATGAGTAGAAATATCTCTATTAAAGCAAACAATTAAAGCACCTGTACTAGAAGCTAGCTGTAAATCATTTTGAGAGACTTCTCCTGAATTAGCGTTTAGAACATTAATTTGTACTTTATCTTGAGAAATTTTTGAAAAAGCATAAATTAAAGCTTCGACAGATCCTTGTGTATCTGTTTTTAATATAATATTCAATTGCTTAATAAGAGATGGATTATTATAGCCTTCTAAGGTAACTCTTGTATTCAAGATTTTTGTTATATCAAATGCAGGTTCTTGGTATAGTTTTTTTTCTATCAAGCACTTGGCTTCTTTTTCTGTCTTAGCTATATTAAAAGTAGTACCCACCTGTACGACAGACTGAAAACCCAAAATCTCGGCAACAGAAGATGGTAAAATTTGCTCTTGTTTCACACCTTTTATACCTGTAATTAACTTAATCTTTCCATAGTGATTATCTGCAATAATTATATCACCTTGTTTTACTATACCATTTTTTACTATTATACTTGCTACATATCCTCTTTGCTTGTCCAAATGTGATTCTAAAATTACTCCTGAACCTAATTGTTCTAAATTAACTTTTAGATCTTGCATATCAGATAAACTACATATTGTAGACAATAAAAAATCTATATTTTTACCAAGTACAGCACTTACTTCTATAATAGGATAATTACCTCCCCAAGATTCATCAACAATACCATGTTTAGCTAACTGTTCCTTAAGTTTTGAAATCTCTATATCTTGCTTATCTACTTTAGTAATAGCAACTACGCAACGTAAATTACAATTTACAATATGTTCAATAGCTTCAATAGTTTGTTTTTTTAAACCATCATCAGCAGCTACAACTAAAATAGCTATGTCTGTCACTTGGGCACTTAGTGAACGCATTCTAAAGAAAGCTTCATGTCCAGGTGTATCAAGAAAAATTAACTTTCTAGAAGAAGTATAATAAGGCCAATCAATTTCATAGCTATTAATAGCTTGTGTAATACCACCTGCTTCTTTCGCAGTAGATTTTACAATAGTATTTAACAAAGTGGTTTTACCATGATCCACATGCCCAAATATTGTAATCACAGGAGGTTTTAAACTACTAATAACAGAATCTTCTACTTTTGCATCGAATTTCACTGGCAATTTAGATGACTCATGTACAACTTCAAAATTATAACTTTCTGCTAATTCTGTAGCTATAGATATATCTATCACTTGATTAATAGTAACGGATATACCTTTCAAAAATAAGTTTGTTATTATTTCTGTTTCAGGTATTTTCAACTTACTTGATAGTTCATAAATTGTTAGTGGATGGTTAATACAAACTAAATTTATATTATCAGAATAACTACTATCTGCCTCTGAATTCGTAGTTAAATTAATTAAAGAACTTGTTTCTATTTTAGATTTTTTTTTCTTTCTAGATAATTTATGTGATTTTATTAAAGATTTATTTATCTCATTACCATTTAATAAATTATTAGTCGTATTATCAACAAACAAATCTTTATCCTTTATATCGATTCTTGTACGACTTTTCTTTTTAAACTTTGACTTATTTTTTTTTATATCTACTTCACTATCAATCTTTGCTGTTGTTTTATATTTTTTTTCCTTATCTTCCTTATAAAATTTTGAATCTATACTATTAACATTGAAGTCTTTTATATTTAACTTTGTATTTTTCTTTTCTCTCAAAAAATCAATTAATTTAGGTTTTGTTAAATTCCATATAATATCATTATTATTTATGGTTGCACCTACTTTAAAATATGGTTTATGCTGCATTATTATCTCTTTTTTTATAGTTTTTATTATTTACAATTAATCATATATTTTCTTTAGCTTAAAGGCTTAAATACAAATAAATATATAAATTGTTATACTAAGCTTTAATAAAAATATATAATAAACACAAGGAATACAATGCCTCGCTTACAAAAAAACGACAATTTTATAGATAAAACGTTTACTGTACTAGCTGATATAGTTCTTAAAATACTGCCTACTAGTAAAGAAGAGAAAGAAGCCTTTTGTTACTACCGGGATGGCATGTCTGCTCAATCAGAAGGAGAATATGCAGAAGCACTAGAAAATTATTATGAAGCCTTGACATTGGAAGAAGACCCATATGATAGATCCTATATACTATATAATATAGGATTAATCTATGCAAGTAATGGAGAACACATCAAAGCTTTAGAATATTATCATCAAGCACTACAACTAAATACACAAATGCCACAAGCATTTAATAATATTGCAGTAATATACCATTATCAAGGCTTAAAAGCAGCAAATAAACAAAAATTTGAAGCTTCCAAAGCTATGTTTGATAAAGCTGCAATATACTGGAAAAAAGCTATAACTTTAGCTCCTAATAATTATATAGAAGCCCAAAATTGGCTTAAAACAACAGGAAGAATAAAAAATATTGATTAACCATATAAATATAACCATTAAAATAATAAAATTGATTACAATGATTTACAATAAAGTTAGATGTATTTACAATTGAAAATATCTAATATTTATTAGTAAGAAATAGAGTTTATTGACTAGAATAATTAATTAGTAATTATGGTAACAACAACAAGTGGATTTGTTATACAAATCATTGGCCCTGTATTAGATATTGAATTTCCAAATGGTCAATTACCTAAAGTATTTAATGCACTAAAAGTTAATGGTCAGGATGATACAATAACATGTGAAGTTCAACAACTACTAGGCGATAATAGAGTAAGAGCTGTTGCAATGAGTTCAACTGAAGGATTAAAAAGAGGTATTGAGGTAGTTGATACAGGTGCTCCTATAACAGTTCCTGTTGGCATACCAACATTAGGAAGGATTTTTAATGTTTTGGGTGAACCTGTTGACAACTTAGGAGATGTAAAATCAGATGATACGTTACCTATTCATAGATCAGCACCTTCTTTTACACAGTTAGAAACGAAACCTTCTATTTTTGAAACTGGAATTAAAGTAGTTGATTTATTAGCTCCATATAGAAAAGGAGGGAAGATAGGTCTTTTCGGAGGTGCTGGTGTTGGTAAAACAGTACTAATTATGGAACTAATCAATAATATTGCCAAAGCACATGGAGGCGTTTCTGTGTTCGGCGGTGTAGGTGAAAGAACACGTGAAGGGAATGATTTATATGAAGAAATGAAGGAATCTAAAGTTATTAATGCGGAAAAACTGACAGACTCGAAAGTTGCTTTAGTATATGGCCAGATGAATGAACCACCCGGTGCCAGAATGCGTGTTGGATTAACAGCACTAACTATGGCAGAGTATTTTAGAGATATTAATAAACAAGATGTATTATTATTTATTGACAATATTTTCAGATTTGTACAAGCTGGGTCTGAAGTATCGGCATTATTAGGACGTATGCCATCAGCAGTAGGCTATCAACCAACTTTAGCAACTGAGATGGGTGCTTTACAAGAAAGAATAACATCTACTACAGATGGGTCTATAACCTCTATACAAGCTGTATATGTGCCTGCAGATGATCTAACAGATCCTGCACCAGCAACTACTTTTGCTCACTTAGATGCAACTACAGTTCTTTCAAGAGGCCTAGCAGCTAAAGGCATTTATCCTGCAGTAGATCCTTTAGGTTCAACATCTACAATGTTACAACCAGGAATAGTGGGAGCCGAACATTATGCTATTGCTCAACAGATAAAATCAACCTTACAAAGATATAAAGAATTGCAAGATATTATAGCCATTCTAGGATTAGATGAGCTATCTGAAGAAGATAGATTGACTGTAGCAAGAGCCAGAAAAATCGAAAGATTTTTATCACAACCTTTTTTTGTAGCTGAAGTTTTTACTGGCTCTCCAGGAAAATATGTATCTTTAGAAGAAGCTATTAAAGGTTTTCAAATGATATTAAATGGTGAATTAGACGACTTACCTGAACAAGCTTTTTATCTTGTTGGAGATATAGAAGAAGCTATTAGTAAAGCTGAGACACTAAAATAATAATATATTATGACATTAAATATACGTGTTATAGCTCCAGACAGAACTGTATGGGATGCTAATGCTGAAGAAGTTATTTTACCTAGTAGTACAGGACAATTAGGTATTTTAACTGGTCATGTACCATTACTTACTGCTTTGGACATAGGTGTTATGAGAGTAAGAATAGAGAAAGAATGGCAACCAATTATTTTATTAGGTGGATTTGCTGAAGTTGAGAATAATAAAATCACTATTCTAGTTAATGGAGCAGAAAAAGCATCTGAAATAAACTTGGAAGAAGCACAACATAATCTAGAAAAAGCTACTAATAAACTTACACAAGCTATATCAAAAAAAGAAAAAATTGAAGCAACTCAAGATGTAAGAAAAGCAAAAGCAAGATTACAAGCTGCAACTGTTCTTAATAGCTAAATAAAATATAGTTCAAGCGATAAGATTATAATCTTATCGCCTTTAGAGCAAAATCTATTTAAGCTTTTAACTTAAACCAGAACAAATATAATCAAAAAATAAACCCATTTCTTTACCTGCATCTGGTCCAATTAAACTAGTAGTTACTTCTTTCATAGCTTGAATAGCTTGTATTGTTGCACCAATAGGTACACCTAATGAATTATAAGTTTCTTTTAGACCATTTAAAACACGCTCATCCAGTATAGATGGATCTCCTGCTAACATTCCATAAGTAGCATAACGTAAATAATAATCTAGATCTCTAATGCAAGCAGCATATCTTCTAGTAGTGTACATATTACCACCTGGACGTGTAATATCTGAATATAATAATGCTTTTGCTACTGATTCTTTAATAATAATTGCAGCATTTGCAGCAATTGTTGCTGCTGCACGTACCCGTAATTCACCCGTTTGGAAATACCCTCTCAACTTATCTAAAGAATTATCATCTAAATATTTTCCTTGTACATCTGCTGTATTAATTACAGAAGTAATAGCGTCTTGCATAGTATTTAATTTCCTTAGTTATTATTTAATTGATAATTATATAAAAATTTACTCATATTAATAAAATAGTTAATAGTTATTAATATTTACTGCATAGCACCTAAAGTATAATCAAAATAGAAACCAGCTTCTGCAGAATCTTCTCCTGACAATAGTGAGCAAGCAACATCTTTCATTGCTCTAACTCCTTCAGCAACACCAGATATCGGCGTTCCTAAAGAATTATACATCTCTTTAACACCAACCAAACCTATCTCTTCAATTGGAGTAACATCTCCTGCTACTATTCCATAAGTTACTAATCGTAAATAATAATCTAAATCACGCAAACAAGTTGCTGTCATTTCTTCTCCATAGGCATTACCACCAGGAGACACAACATCTGGTCGCTTCTGAAACAATTGCTGGCCACCTTGTTTGACAACAAGTTCTCTATTATCTGTCAAAATTTGAGCTATTCTTAAACGTCGCTGACCTGACAAAACAAAACTTTTAATTCTATCTAGTTCTCCTGGGCTTAGATATCTTGCTTCTGCATCTGCATTAACAATTGATTTCGTTACAATACTCATTAATAAAACTCCTAAGATATTTATATTAAGTGTTGGACTAAGTAAATGGGATCACACTTAACTATTATAATATTATTCCATAAGCTTTTTTGATAACATATCAAAAAACAACATACTCTTTATAATTAGGAACAAAAAATGAAAAACAAAAAGTACTCAAGCAAGAAAGACAAAAACTATTACTGATTTCCTGAACTTGCAATAAAACTAGGAACAACTATTAATTCATTTTGCTTAGTCAAAGTGCCATACAATCTTTCTGTATTAGGAAAATTAGCAGCCGGCAAAGTTGGGAAACGGCGATAAGGCACAATAGAAATACCAAAAATTGTATTGTACTCTTTGCTATTAACTAATATGGAAACAAAATATGTTAGACCTTGTGAAGCTAAAATTTGGTTATAATACCTAATTTCAGCTTGATTACTAGGAGCTCTACCTAAAAAATGTTTTGTACCTAGTTCAATAACCTTAGTATTTGGATAGGGATCATAAAACTCTTTACGATATAGGGATGATGAACCTAATGCTTCAATTAACTGCTGAGCACTTAATTCCTTACATAAAAAAGCTTTTTCCAAATTATAAAACTCATCACCTATACTAAAGGTGTTTAAATCTCTTTCAAAAAGTTGACGATATATCGCTCTTAATGTTTGAGTAACTTGAGATTCATTCATATTATCAGTAACACCAAAGATTCTATATTGATCTCTTCTAGGACTAACACCTTGCTGTAATTTTTTGTTAATGGCCTCTATACTAAGATTTTTTTTGCTTTGACCTAAAGATATAAATTTTGTTATTGAACTTTCTCTATTTTTAAGACTTAGATTATTAAACGTTTGCATTGTAGCTATAGATCTTAGACTTCTAGAAGCTAATGCCGATGGGGTTAAATATCTTTCATACGGGACTATATTTTCGCCAAAAGACTCATTATACTCAGAGCTATCTATCATAAAATTTATCATTTGATAATAGCCCTGTTTATATACAATATCAAAGTACTGATTAATTTCTTGCCTACCATAAGTTGGTCTACCCATAATACGGTTATGAATGTATTCAATAGCCTTACATATATAGAAAGGTTCCCAATATAACGACCTAAATACAGAAGATTTTACTAATAGCCTGATAAACTCCTTCACTGAAATTTGATTATCTTTAAATAAATTTTCATTCTTTTTAAGAGTCAATAACTCTTCATTATAAACAAAACGACCAAAAATCCTCAAATATATTACTCTAATAATTTGATCTGTATTAGTTAATAAATTTTCAAAGTTATTATTTACAGATACATTATCACTCAAATAATTTCTTTTAAATATTTTTGGACCTAATGAACCTATTGCTTTAGATCTTAACTCAGGACTACTAATTTGACTATAAATTCCTGGGCCATAACGAGGTAAAATTCTTCTTGTATCTTTACCAAAAGGAGCAGATTTTTTCCGCAAATTAACAGAATTCTTAGGAAATATGGCACCGAATTGTATCGCTAATGGGTCATTACTTAAACCATAAGGATGCTGATCAGGTAAATTCGTTTTATAATCACTAAAAAGGGTTATAAACTGAGGTATTTTCCTAAATGCAGTACTATAATTCAGTAAATCAATTTGAGCTCCCCAGTTACGAGCTTCCTGAGGTTCTTCGCCTAGATTACGCAAATAAGGCACTGTTTCTTCATTAAAATAATCTGCATATTCTGTTGAGTTTATTAAACTATCTACAAGACCCTCTAACCCTCTAGAAGATAGTACTGCAAAGTACTTTTGAAACTCCTTAATAGAACTAATGCCTCTACCCAGAAAATGCCTAAATGATAATTCTAATACACGACTGTTAACAAAAGGCTCAAAAAATTGTTTTCTATATATAGATGATTTACCTAGCCGTCTTAAAAATTCTTTAATAGATAAAGATCCATTTTTAACTTGAGATTCTAAGTCAGAGAATGCAAAACCATATCCTTTAGCAATATCTCTCTCAAAAATTTGCCTATAACAAGCTTTAATAACACTATTTTTCTCTTCTGTAGATAGGCTAGTTTTCATAACAAATCTTTGTTTTGATATGCCTGCTTTGACATACGATTGAGGTAAACGTAAGCCTTGTAAATCAGATGAAGTTCTTTTACGTATTTTATCAGTAAATGATGGTGCCTCAAATTCACCAATTACTACGTTAAAATACTCTTGAACTAATTGTTTTCCTTCTACATCATCACGGAAAATTTCTAATGCTATTTTACGCATCTCACGCAAAGCTACAGTTGCAGCTGCACTAGAACAAGCATTATCTATCAATTCTCTTAATCCCCTGATATTAACAGATAATATATTAGGATCACCAGCAATTATAGCATATGTTAAATATCTCAAGAACCAATCTAAATCTCGTAGAGATTTCTTCATTCTAGTAACACCGTAACGAGCTATATTAATTGGCTTAAATCCAGGAGGCAAAGAATCACTTGTACTAAATACTGAAGCAACATTACTTAACACATCATTCTGCGTATTTCCTAATAATTGCTGTGAATTAGTAGAAGAATTAAACTCTACTGAATTTGATTGCAAAAAAGATGCTTGAGGACGTTCTAAATATGAAATAGCTGAGCCACCAGCAAATATTTTATCTGATGCTTTTGCTATTAATATATTAGAATTTTTAGCCAAAAGGTCTGCCACTTCTAATCTCTTACTACCTGAATTTAAAAAAGTAACTAACTCATTTAATTCACCTAGTTGTAAAAACCTATCTTGTTGCTCTGCTTGTATGATTGTTGATATAGATGCCGTCTTATAAAGTTGAGGTATTGCTAGTGGACTTCCGCTACTTGCTTTAACACTCATTTAATTATATCTCCTTAAAATTAATCTTCTCTTGCTTTTAAATAATCGAAAACAAGAACAAAGTATCTATAAAAACATATAACAAATATTGACTACTTACTTGTATAATATATACAAAAAAGCTAACAAGTTAATATTATCTGAGAATTATGAAAAATCAATTAAATAAAAATGCAGAAATGTCAATTATTGAACACCTAGAAGAATTAAGAAGTAGGTTATTAATAGCTATTATAGGATTTATAACTATCACTTTGATATGTTTTATTTATACTAAAGATATATCTTATATCTTACAGCAACCTGCATTTGGTGTGAAATTTTTGCAATTAGGACCGGGAGAGTACTTATTTGCTTCTATGAAAGTAGCTATTTATAGTGGCTTTTTGATTAGTAGTCCATTTACTATATATCAAATTCTTCTATTTATATTACCTGGTTTAACACCAAAAGAAACATCTTTTATTATACCAATAATTGCTTTTTCAATCATTTTGTTTTTTGTAGGTATATTTTTTTCATATACAATCCTAATACCAAGTGCGTTACAATTCTTAATTCAATATGGATCAGATGTTGTGGAACCTATTTGGTCATTTGGTGAATACTTTAATTTTGTAATTTTACTATTATTTAGTACTGGCTTAGCGTTTCAAATACCTATTATACAAGTAGTCTTAGGTATATCTAATATAGTATCTACAGCAACTATGCTAGCTTACTGGAAATACGTAGTTTTCATTTCCACAATTATTGGAGCTATTTTAACTCCCTCAACTGATCCTATTACACAAATTTTAATGTCTTTGGCCATTTTTCTTTTATACCTTATTGGAATTATTATTCTCAAAGTATTAAATAAATAAGTTACAATAAACGTATTAGAATATACTCTATTGCTAAAGAACAAATATTCTATCAGATATCAATTAATCACTTTGTTTAGTCAAAATAATAAATATAGAATGCTATTATAAGTAATAGCAATAATCTTTTTATTTTATATTAGAAAACACATGACTTATAATCATCTTAACAATTTTATAAAACAGAAAAATTTATATAATTACATTATTATCCTAGTTAGTTGTATTGTATTAAATTTTATGTACGGCTTACCAACAAATGCGTTCCCAATATATGCCCAACAAGGCTATGAAAACCCTAGGGAAGCAACTGGAAGAATAGTTTGTGCTAATTGTCATCTAGCACAAAAAACAGTAGAAATTGAAACTCCTCAAGCAGTATTACCAAATACTGTATTCGAAACAACTGTAAAAATACCATATGACATAAACACTAAACAAATACTTGGTAATGGTGCTAAGGGATCCTTAAATGTAGGTGCTGTATTAATATTACCAGAAGGGTTCAAACTTGCTCCAAAGAACTTATTGTCCAAAGAACAACAAGAAAAAAATAAATTTGTATATATTCAACCTTACAGTACAACAAAAGAAAATATTCTAGTTGTAGGGCCTTTGCCTGGAGAGAAAAATCAAGAGATCAGCTTTCCAATCTTATCCCCTGATCCGAGTAAAGACAAAAATATACATTTTTTAAAGTATCCAATTTATGTAGGCGGAAATAGGGGTAGAGGTCAAATCTACCCTACAGGTGATAAATCCAATAATAATATTATTACTTCTTCTAAGAATGGGAAAGTGCTAGATATTAATAAACTAGATCAAGGAGGATATAAGATTACAATAGCAAAAAGTAATGGTGATACATATACTGAAAATATACCAGCAGGATTAGATTTAAATATTAAACAGGGTAGCAATGTAAGTATAAATCAAAATTTAACCCAAGATCCAAATAACGGTGGATTTGGTCAAAATGAAACTGAGATTGTGTTGCAAAGTCCTGCTAGAATTCAAGGTATGATTGTTTTTTTCTGTTTAGTTACATTATCACAAATTTTCTTTGTGTTGAAGAAAAAACAATGGGAGAAAGTACAAGCAGCAGAAATGAATTTTTAATAAATTAAATTATTGATAAAATATATAAGTAAGATAAAAATTTTATCTTACTTATAAATACCGATATTAATCAGATATTATTGTTTTTACAGAGCTTACAATTTGTTCTGGATATATTACTGTAGCTTTTTCTAATCTACCATTATAAGGTGTTGGTATATCGTGAGACGACAATCTTATAATAGGTGCATCTAACAAATCAAAATAATTATCATTAACCTGAGCAATTATTTCAGCAGCTATTCCACCTGTTTTCATACATTCTTCTACTATAATAAGCTTATGTGTTTTTCTTAAAGATTTACTGATAGTCTGCATATCAATTGGTTTTAAAGAAATTAAATCCAATACTTCTGGATCATATCCTTCATCAATTAACTGTGCTACTGCTTGCATAACATGCTGACGCATTCTAGAATAAGTTACAATAGTTACTTGAGTTCCTGCTCTTACTAATTCAGCTTTATCTAAAGGAAGATAATATTCATCCTCAGGAATATCTTCTTTTAAATTATACAATAAAACATGCTCGAATAGAATTACTGGATTCTCATCTTGAATTGCTGATTTCAATAGGCCTTTAGCATTATATGGGGTAGAACAAGCTATAATTTTTAATCCAGGTATTGCTTGAAAATAAGCTTCTAAGCGCTGTGAGTGCTCAGCGCCTAATTGCCTTCCTACACCTCCCGGACCACGAATAACCATTGGTATCTTAAAATTTCCACCAGAAGTATAGCGCAACATACCAGCATTATTAGATATTTGATTAAAAGCTAATAACAGAAAACTCATATTCATACCTTCAACAATAGGACGTAAACCTGTAATTGCCGCTCCTACAGCCATGCCTACAAAACTATTCTCGGCAATAGGAGTATCTAATACTCGTAAATCCCCATACTTAGCATGTAAATCTTTAGTTACCTTATAGGAACCTCCATAATGACCTACATCTTCACCTAAAATAAAAACAGATTTATCTTTACTCATTTCTTCATCAGTGGCTTGCCTTAAGGCATCGAACATAAAAAGTTGAACCATAATTAATCAAATTATTAGATACATAATATACTTACTAGAATTAATCCTCCTCATCCTCAACAAATAAATACCTTTTTAAATCTTTTATTTGAGGCTCAGGACTATCTATAGCAAAATTGATTGCTTCATTTATAATACTCTTGACCTTCAAATCTATATTATCTATTATAGACCTTTCTACTTTCATATTATTTACTAGCAAATTACGAAAACGTTTAATAGGATCACGTGCAATCCAAGCCTCTTTTTCTTCATCTGATCTAAGCTCATCTGGATCAGCTAAAGAATGACCACGAAAACGATATGTAAGAGCTTCTATTAAAGTTGGTCCTTTACCTTCTCTTGCTCTTTGAATTGCAGTTTGAGCAGCTTCTCTAACTGCTAAAACATCCATTCCATCTATTTCTACTCCGGGTAATCCAAAAGCTTGAGCTTTTTTATGAATTTCTGGTAGCGAAGTTGACCTATTATGAGCCATACCAATAGCCCACTGATTATTCTCTACAACAAAAATGACTGGCAACTTCCACAAGACTGCCATATTTAAGCATTCAAAAAATTGACCATTATTGCTTGTGCCATCACCAAAGAAACAAGCTGTAACAGATAAATCAGAATCATCTCGTATTACTTGTTTTTTATATATACTTTGAAATGCAGAGCCAATAGCTACAGGTATACCTTCACCAATAAATGCAAATCCACCTAAAAAATTATGTTGAGCAGAGAAAACATGCATTGATCCACCTCTGCCACGACTACAACCTGTTTCTTTTCCAAACAATTCAGCCATAACTAGGCTAGGCGGAACACCTTTACTTAAAGCATGAACATGATCACGATAAGTACTACAAACATAATCCCGAGCAGATAGCGCTTTTATAATACCTGTAGATACAGCTTCTTGACCATTGTAAAGATGAACAAAACCAAACATCTTACCACGATAATACATCTGAGCACACATATCTTCGAAGGTACGTCCTAGTAACATATCTTCATATAAATTTAGTAAAATATTAGTATCAACAATACCATTGTGAGATTTAGTTGAAGGCAATACAACTTCTTTACTCATAAATATTCTTATTCTCTCCTTATTAAACTAATACAATAGTATTGTAATATATTCTTGTACAAAAAATAAAACCCTGCAAATAACTATCTATAAATATAGATATTAAAAATTACTAAAACTTAGTAGATTAGATACTAATTCAGTTATAATAATTTACTTTATCTATGTTATAAAAAATATTATGAAATCATTTAATCAAATTTTTTTGCCTGTTAATAAAGACTTAACTACTTTAAACTCTAATTTAACTAAAATGGTTGGAGCAAAACATCCTGTACTACATGCAGCAGCAGAACATTTATTTAATGCTGGAGGAAAAAGAATAAGACCCGCTATAGTTCTTCTAGTCGCTCAAGCAACAAATAAACAACAGAATATTTTAACTGAGCATAAAAGGCTAGCTGAAATTACTGAAATTATACACACAGCAAGTTTAGTACATGATGATGTTGTCGATGATTGTGAAACAAGAAGAGGCGTAACAACCGTACATAATACATTTAATACTAAAGTGGCCGTGCTAGCTGGAGACTTTATGTTTGCTCAATCATCTTGGTACCTAGCTAACTTAAACAATGTAGAAGTCGTAAAAACAATATCTAAAGTTATTACAGATTTTGCTGAAGGGGAAATTAGACAAGGTTTAACCAATTTTGATCACACTATTTCCATAAATGATTATATTGAGAAATCATTCTATAAAACAGCTTCGTTAATTGCCGCTAGTTGTAAAGGCGCAGCTATGTTAAGTAAACAAAATTTAGAGGTACAAAATACTTTTTATACATATGGTAAACATATAGGTCTAGCTTTTCAAATTATAGATGACATCTTAGATCTTACAGGTATCAATGAATCATTAGGAAAACCCTCCGGTTCAGATTTAAAAAATGGGAATATTACAGCTCCCATTATTTTTGCTGCAGAAGAAGTACCTGGCTTAAAGTCATTAATTAATCGTGAATTCGAAAGTTCAAATGATATTAATCAAGCTATTGAAATAATACAACAAACTCAGGGTATTGAAAAAGCCAAAGATTTAGCTAAAGAACATATACAGGCATCATTACAAGCTTTAAAGAGAGCTGAACCTTCAGATGCTGTTCAAAGCTTAAAATTACTAAGTGAGTATATTGTACAGCGTATCTACTAATTAGAACTATTTTACATTCAAGTACACAAATTTGTTTGTGCGCTTGAACATATGATCAAATTACTTGATTAACTAATTGCGCAAAAGCATCTCGATCCAAAATAGCCATTTGAGATAACATTTTTCTATTTATAGCTATTTTTGATTTTTTTAGAGAATGCAAAAAATAACTATAGGTTATATTATATGTACTGACAGCTGCGCCTATACGCATGATCCATAAACGTCTATAATCACGCTTTCTGTTTTTTCTACCTCTATAAGAATATCTTAAAGATTTCAATACCTGCTGTTTAGCTGTACGAAATAGAGTTGAATGAGATCCTCTAAAACCTTTAGATAATTTTAAAACTTTTTTTCTACGTTTACGTGCAACATTACCTCTTTTAACACGAGTCATACAATATTAATTTAAATATTTTATTATACAAATAAATAAGCTTACTAATAAAAGATTTTATACTACATAAATAAAACTATAGCTGAAATTGCAGTTCAACTATCTATAATTAATCTTATTAATGAAATTTGCTATATCATTAATGTTTACTAATGATATATGTCTTAATCTTCGCTTACGTTTTGCTGATTTTTTTTGCAATAAGTGGCTTCGCGAAGTTTTCTTTCTTAGAATTTTTCCTGTAGCAGTTACCTTAAATCTTTTACTAATGGATTTAGAATGTTTTACTTTGTACATACTAATAATAAATACTTTTTTATTTAGCTACTTTAAATAATATAGTATATACAAGTTGTAGTTATAATACAATGATAACTTAAATCATTGTATCAAGTGATTTTTTTACGTAGATTATTGACCGTGTTCATTAATAGCATTAACATAATTTTAATCAAGTTAGAATTAAGCTCTTGAAAAACTCTCATGTTTAAATTAAAAGCTATATTTGCTTCTCCAATAATTTGACGTATTTGATTATCGCTTAGAGGTATATCATCAAGTGACCGCCGATATATCTGTTTAAATGATTTATCATCAGGTATTTGATCAAAATCATAAAAGGCTGTACCATTAGTATCTGATAATCTCATAGCACTTTTGGCAATTTTTTTCAATATCTGGCCACCTGAAAGATCACCCATATAACGAGTATAAGCATGAGCTACTAATAATTCTGGTTGAAACTTACTTATTTCATGAATTCGAGTAATATACAAATTAGTAGCTAATGAAGGATTAATTTGATTTTGCCAATCATAACCATAATAATATACTAAATCCTTAATCAAGCTATTCTTTCGATTTAATTCTGGGAAATAAATAAATTTGACTAATTCATGTTGCTTATTATTTTCTATTTCTTCCTCGATAGCTTCATATATAAAAAACAGATTAGCTACTAATTTTCTATAGGATTTTTTATCGACAACACCTCCAAGAAAAGATTTAACAAAGCTAACATTCTCAGCCATGCTATGCGATTTAGTTGTTCCTTCACGTAATTGTTGAGCTAAATTAGTTGACATTAGTATTTTCCTTAATGAACTAACAATAAATACTTATATTTAAGATGAAATTCAATAATACTATTATTGAATTCTTAATATATATTTAAGAATAAAATAAAACTTTATATGATCATTTTATATTAAAATTCTTAAAGATTTAAAAACTGTCAAATAGTACGAAAATAATCTTTAGATTGCTGAGGGGTGCTAATAATTGTAGGTTGACCTGGTTGCCAATTCGCAGGGCAAACTTCATCAGGATGATTTTGCACATAATCTATTGCTTTGAGAATTCTTAATGCATCATTAACATTTCTTCCTACATCTAAATTATTAACTAAGGCATGCTGTATAATTCCTTGCTTATCTATTATAAATAATCCTCTTAAGGCTTTACCTTCTTCAGTTAAAACATTATAAGATGAGCTAATTTTTTTAGTTAAATCTGATACTAATGGATAATTTAAATCACCCAGGCCTCCAGCTTCTCGATCTGTTTGAAGCCATGCTAAATGAGAATACTCGCTATCTACAGAAATACCTAAAATTTCTGTATTGATCTTTTGAAAAGATTCATAAGCATCACTAAATGCTGTAATCTCTGTAGGACACACAAATGTAAAATCCAACGGATAAAATAACAAAACTACATACTTACCTAGATAGTCTGATAAACATATTTTCTTGAATTCTTGATCATAGACACTAACAGCGCAAAAATCAGGTGCTTGCTGGCCAACTCTAATGCAACTATTCTCTGATATCATTAATATATTTCTCTAAATGTTTACAGTGTAATTAAATATTAAACAATATAACATATTATAAATTGTTTTAAACAACTATAGCGGGGAATGGATTTGAACCATTGACCTTCGGGTTATGAGCCCGACGAGCTACCTAACTGCTCTACCCCGCGTGATAATAACAATATAATACAAATTATATTCTTAAAGCAAATAATATAGACTTATTTCTAAAGCTAAACAGATTATAGTACACATAAAGCTATATTGAATACGGCTAATTAAAGGCATTACTTCATAAATTCCTATCAACCTATCTTTAGTTAAGATATCTACTGTCTTAATCCATATTTGCCCATCATACCATCCAGATTCTTCATAAAATATACTTGCACTAACTAATCTTTTAACAATATAAGACCACCCTAAATAAAGTCTTACAAAGATAACTAAAAGAGAACCTGTCACTAAGATAATATTAAAAATAAAGGTCTCTAATAGACTTTGCTTAACAGAGACTAAAGAGAAAGTAAAAGGCAAACACATTGAAAATAAAATACAAAAAATTATCCATATATTCATTATGTAACGAAATATATTGAATGTTGACCAAGCAAAAAAACATGACTGCTTTAGAGAAGCATACTCATTTATTGGCTGTTGATCGTATGGTACAGGACATATTTTTTTTGGTATACACATTAATAAGAATATATATTCATTAAAACTGTCAATACTAAATAAGCTATAACACTGAATATTGTGCTTATTTGTAAATTATTCTTAGCACTTTTCGTAAAATTTACCGGAGTTGCTTGATTAATCGGATTCCCCAGTACTGTAGATTTTGGATTATTGATCAATATTAAAATAATTGTTACAAAACCAATTAAATACCAGATATACTTCATATATTTATTAAATTGATTACTAAATAAATAGAATATGTTAATCAAATTAACTGTAAGGACCAACATACTCTATTTTTATATTAAAAAATCTATATCTACGTAATAAAACTTACTCACCTTGTATTTTTAACAAAAAAAATCCTAAAATCAAACCAAGCAATATTAAAACAAAACTAATAATACTGATAAAAAAAATTTCATTACCCATAAAAATAATACTCCATTAAAAATAATTTCTCATAACTTTTAAAAACCATTTCTACCCCATACTACTAGAGCAATTGAAAAAGTGAAAACTGCTAATAAAGATCCCCAACCTAAACTAATAATATCCATATTTTATAATAAATTACATTAAATAAAAATTTGACAAAATATATGTCTACAGCATTAATATACTATTAAATAAACAGAATTGTTCTTATTTTAAAAGAAAAAACATGAAACTAAAGAAATATTTATTCATCAAGAACAACTAATAAAATTCATTTTATTAATACAATCATTTAAATATATTATATATTAACAAACACATTTTTTTTGAGAACTATTAAATAACTCAAATATATACAATGAATCTATTGTAATATACTAACTAAAGTATTATTAATATGAGGACACAAATATTCAGTAATAATACTGGTAATTCTCTAAGCAAGAAATGTAAATTTTTTGCATTTAAAAGTTTATAAAACCTAGTTAGAGTTAATATAGATATAGCTTCCTACTATTTTGTCATTTATCAAAAATAAAATCATATATGCAAATTACTACACAACAATCCCAAAATACTGCTAAAGAAACTTTATTGACACCCCGATTTTACACAACTGATTTCCAAGCCATGGCTGAACTTGATATCTCTCAAAATAATAATGAATTTCAAGCATTATTGAAAGAGTTTCGGGCTGATTATAATAAAAAACACTTTATTAGAGACGAAGAGTTTGAGCATACTTGGCAAAGTTTAGATAGTAAAACCAAAGCTTTGTTTGTAGAATTTTTAGAACGATCTTGTACAGCAGAATTTTCAGGCTTTTTATTATATAAAGAATTATCACGCAGATTACAACAGACCAATCCTGTAATGGCCGAATGCTTCTTATTAATGTCACGAGATGAAGCAAGGCATGCTGGTTTTTTAAATAAAGCAATAGGTGATTTTAATCTTTCACTAGATTTAGGATTTTTAACTAAAAATCGAAAATATACATTTTTTTCTCCTAAGTTCATTTTCTATGCTACTTATTTATCAGAAAAAATCGGATATTGGAGATATATTACAATATATAGACATTTAGAAAAGCATCCTGAACATAGAATATATCCTATTTTTAAATTCTTTGAGAATTGGTGTCAAGACGAAAATAGACACGGAGATTTTTTTGCTGCTTTGCTAAGATCTCAACCACAATTTTTAAATGATTTCAAAGCAAAACTATGGTGTCGTTTTTTTCTACTTAGCGTGTTTGCCACTATGTATTTAAATGACTTTCAAAGATCAGATTTTTATAAATCTATTGGTTTAGATGCACGCCAATATGACATACAAGTTATTAGAAAAACTAATGAAAGCGCTTCTAGAATATTTCCTGTAGCATTAAATGTTGATAAACCAGAATTTTTTCAGCGCTTGGACAAATGTGCTTCAGACAATAGAAAATTAATAGAAATTGATAATAGCCAGAAAAACTCTTTAGTGAAAAATTTATCTAAACTATCTCTTTATGGAAGATTAGGTTTAAACCTAATGAAATTATATTTAATGAAACCGATAGAATCAGCAAGCGTATCATCAACTTTCAAATAAAAAGTCACACAGAGACTTGCATTATGATTAGCACAACAATATATTTAAATGTTGCTAATCATAGAATTATTAAAAAATATAAAAAATGTGAAGCTTGTTTTTTTTCTTAGTTTATAATCTTATATAAATAAACTCTAATTTTATAGATAAAATTAGAAGAATATATTTTATTACAAAAGTAAAACTAACTTATGACAAACACAATTAATTTAAAAATGCCCTCTCCAACATTCGGTGGTAGTACAGGGGGATGGTTAAGATCTGCTGAAATAGAAGAGAAGTATGCTATAACTTGGACTAGCAAATCAGAACAATTTTTTGAAATGCCTACTGGTGGGGCTGCAATAATGCGACAAGGGGATAATTTATTATACTTAGCAAGAAAAGAGCAGTGCTTAGCTCTTAGTGTGCAACTAAAAACCAAGTTCAAAATCACTGATTTTAAAATATATAGAATATTTCCAAGTGGAGAAGTACAATATTTACATCCAAAAGACGGTGTTTTTCCAGAAAAAGTTAATGAAGGCAGAGAAGGTATCGGCAATGTATACCATTCAATTGGTAAAAATAAAAATCCAATAGAAGTAAAATTTACTGCAAAGGAAACTTATGATTAGATAAATATATAAAGGAATTATGGCATAATTGTTATAATTGGGCATGTAACCAATTATGACAATTATGCCATACTTTCTGTTTCTTCTACTACAACTTCATTTACACAATTTTCTTCAACTGATATTTTACCGAATATTCTAGTTTGATAGTTAGAAGCACCATGTGTGATTAGATCTATCATGACTTCTTTCACTTTTAACTGAAAAAACCAAACAACGCTTATCTCAGGGAAAAGCATTGTTATATACTTGACACACCTTTTTTCTATTTCACTATGGGTATAATTTAGAGATACTATTTCGCCTTTAAATGTTAAGCTTGCTTTTTTACTCATTAAAGACCGCATGGTTATTTTTCTTTCTTTCATTGACTGACTCAGGTTAGATAACTTTTTATTTATTAGCTTGTATCAACGTGGATAGATAAATCTGTTTAGCTCAAAACAACACCCATCTGTTATTGTTTACAACCCGTTGAGCCCTTTTCCCATAAACCACGCTATAGATCTAGCTCTTGCTGTAATGTTATTCATCATTATTATATTCCCACTTATGAGTATGAGGTAGGGGCTTAAAAAATCTCCATACAATGTATTTATTAATAGCTTTATAAATTTATTCATGATTGCTTCATCGGGTACTTTCTTTGAGTATTTTGATCGGAAGCTCTATTAATTTATTTATAACGAGCTCACCGATATTATACGAAGCCCAGGAGTGATTTTCTTGGTATACATGAAAAAAATTAGTATGGCTTTTATCTATAAAACACTCATTTCGTTCAATATGGGCCCTTTCTGTTGATCTTAACTTATCTATGTTATCAACTTCTCTTGCTTTTTGAGTAAAAAACAGAAGCAATAACCTTAAGTTTATCCAACAATTCTTCTCTTTCTTGTGTAGAACAGACGTTTTCAATCCATTCAAGATCATTATGTTGTATAATAAGCTAGGCTTATCTCTCTTGTATAAATTCGGTTATTATCTATTTGTTAGATCTTCACAGATATCACTATCTGTATTTATAATATCTTTAAGGCAAGTATGAGGGATACATGTATAAAAATAATCTTGCTAAAATGTTAATTTCTCGGTTGTAGATACTCTCAAAAATCATAGAACTGGAACTAATTTATCTCTAAACTTTCCTAGAAACTTTCTCAAAGACATGTATTCACTGATTTTGCTTATTAAGTTTGTATTCTAGAACGACAGACCTTCCTATGGGATATTCTTGGTGTTTTAGACTGTTTCCATAACACCCAGATATCGATTATCAACAATAGAGCCTTGATAAACGATATCTAACAGTCTATTATTTGTACAGCAACCAGCATTTGTTTTTGCTAAATAAATAGCTGTGGAAGAAAGTTTCGACATAAAAAATTTGTGATTCGAATATGAAACAAAGGATTCATATTCTTTATCGTTGTGAAAACCACATCTAACAAACAGGCTTGATTTAAATAATTGATATACAGTAGAACCAATCGTAAACTTAGGCTCTGTGTAAAACACACTATATCCTAACAAGTCATAAACTTTTTTTAACAAAACTCCATGATTTGAAAAAACATCAAAGTTATGCAAATCGTCAAACGCTTGTTTTACGAAATCAGAGGGATCGTTTAATAATTCTTGAAACATGTTTTGTTTTTGCTGAGTTGTATATAAATTCTTATAATATAGTTTTGTATTCGTATTTTTACATATATCTAAGTAATAAGAATTCCCTTGCAAAACAACATTATCACGATAGCCTATGGCTATCTGATATATAAATCCATTAAAAGAAATATATTTACTAAAATAAACGAAAGGAATCTCTTTTGAATTACTTCTGCACCTTGATACGCACTAAGTCTTCTATTATATTTAATAATATCATCCGACGGCCTTATGTTTTTTACTTTTTCAAACACTTCACAAGACCAATCACTTAAAAACATTCTCATGAAATCCGCATTTAAAAAAATCAAAATGCACTATAGACACTTTCATTTCCGGCTTATCTTTCAGTTCAACGAAGAAAAATCCCATATCTCATAAATAATCCAGAGGGGAAAAGTCAGATTGTATTTATTTAAAACTAGAAAGTGAAAGTGATAGGGATTTCTCTAACTAAACGCTTTTGTGTAAATAGAACATAACATGAAAATGTAAACTAATCGTGCCTCTATAACGACTGATATTTTCATGGAAAGGATATCTAAACTCAGTATCATACACTATAAGACTATAAAACTTTAATTTATTTAAATTGTTTTTATAGTCTATTTTCTGCTATACTGGGCTATATGGATGGAGAGGTGGTAGAGTTGGTTGATTGCGTCTGATTTGAAATCAGATGAACCTCAAGGTTCCGTGGGTTCGAATCCCACCCTCTCCGTAAGGTATAATAAATTTTTACTTACTAACAGCTTGCTCTATAAAATTAATTGCCTGACCTAAAGTAGCTATTTTTTCAGCATCCTCATCTGGAATTTTGATAGAGAATTCTTCTTCAATCGCCATAACCAATTCCACGGTATCTAATGAATCTGCTCCTAGGTCCTTTGCAAAATTAGCTTGCAAAGTTACTTTTTTTTCCTCCACACCTAATTGTTGAACTATAATTTTTTTTACCTTTTTAAATATATCTTGATTAGATTCTGTAACAGACATAAAATTACCCTAATATTATTCAATAACCATTTGGACTGTATCTAAAGTAAATTCAAAATAAAATAATTTGTATTTTTATACAACTTATCTTAAGGATAAATACATAACCTTCTGTCTGGTTCTTCACCAAAACTACGACACTGTAAATTATAAGAAGATATTAAATTATACTGCAATTTCCGTATAATTGTTGATCTACATAAAAGCTCTACTGAATGCTTTTTAGATAAAATAATTTTTTCTATGGCTATACGAGTTTCTTGAAGAGCTTCTACTTCTATATCTGCTTTATCAGAACATACTTTCTCCCAATCCATATAAGGTAAATAATTTACACTTAACATTTTTTTTAATGCTCTGATAATATTTGCAATTGTGCTACTATGAATAGTATAAATTGTTAATTGCATTGATTTAGCAATTTGCCGTAATTTATTATTCTGTTTAACATGAGATCTTAATGCTAAAATAACATCTGCTTTAACTATATCTTGAGTAATTACTATCGGAGAGTTCAAAGCTTGAATAGCTGATTTAAGCATTTCTAAACTAACAGAATAAGCATAAACAATAATTACTTTCTTATTAAGAGTTTGGAATTGCTTACTTGATATTGAAGGCGTTATATTTAATAAAGACTTTTGACTTGTTTGATTATCTATTGAATATACCATATTAGAATTTGGTAGATATTGATGCTTCATATTTAATGAATAACTAAACTTTTTTGGGCTTTTATAAGAACCAAATTTATCAGAGGAACCAATTATAGGTGATAGAAATTCAGTTACTTTAGATTGCTCATATTCTATTTGAATAGAACCATCAGAACAAAATTTACGACGTTGAACAAATAATGAGGCTCCTTGCAAGATTTGATCTACTGCTTCATCAACCTTTTCATGAACAATCCAACTATCTCTAGTATGAATTTCAATAGCTACTTGAAAAGCTGGTGAGGATTTACGCTCAAGTATACTTTTTTGAGAACCTCTACGCTTTGCTTCGTCATCTCCTAGAGTAACATATTGTATGCCTCCTATTAAATCAGATAATATCGGATTTTTAATTAAACTTTCCATATAGTTACCATGAGCAGTACCAACTAATTGAACACCTCGTTCAGCAATAGTACAAGCAGCTAATGCTTCTAACTCTGTACCTATTTCATCAATAATTATTACTTCTGGCATATGATTTTCAACAGCTTCTATCATTACTTGATGCTGCAATTCAGGACGAGCAACTTGCATTCGCCTTGCTCGACCTATAGCAGGATGAGGTATATCACCATCACCTGCTATTTCATTTGAAGTATCTATTATCACTACTCGCTTTTCCATCTCATCTGCTAAAACGCGTGCTATTTCTCTAATTGCAGTCGTTTTACCAACTCCAGGTTTACCTAATAATAATATTGATTGACGTTTTTCTAATAAATCTCGTATAATACTTATTGTTCCAAATACAGCTCTACCTACTCTACAAGTTAATCCTATAATATTACCTTTTCTATTCCTTATAGAACTTATTCTATGCAAAGTACGTTCAATCCCAGAACGATTATCTCCGCTAAAATTACCTATTCTACGTATACAAAAATCCAAATCCTGCCAAGAAATAGTTTTCGCAGATAAATACTCAGGACCATGAGGAAAACGAGCTTCAGGCCTCCTACCTAAATCCATAACCACTTCAATCAAGCATTTACATTGATTGTGATTATGTAAAGGTAAGCGTATAAAATCAGGCAAAATTTCCAGTAGTTCATTTAAATCGTCTGCTATTAACATTAGCTTTATATTAATTATTAAATTGGTCAATAAAATATTCTCTATTACTGAAAACTAAAATAACAAAAAAATATAAATTTTTTAGATATTGTACAAATAATATAATCCAAAACTTAACTAAACATAAGTCAAAGATTCATAAACATGGAAAAGATCATTAAAATCACAAGTATATATAATAAAAGCTGTCAAGAAATTTTTTATTATCTATATCAGCATGGGATTATTGTTGGAATAAAAACCATTAAATATAAAAAAAAATTCTTTATACATTAATTATACAATTTGCAGATTATAGTAGAGTATGGATGTTACCTCAAGAGATAGAAGAATACAATAAAATATAATTTCATATAAATTATTAATTAGTCAAGGAAATCATAATAATGAAATTTCAGATAGAAGAACTAAAAAAAATGCTTACATGTATAGAAAAAAATCATATCCAGGAATTGCAAATTAAAAGCAGAGATACTTATATCTTAATTAATAAAAATAATATCAACAGCAAAATTCATAATTATGCAGTTAATGAAGATAGATCATTAAAAACAATAGAAGACAATACACCTACTCATCATATTAATGAATCTAAAATTTATTCAACTATTGTTTCACCTATGGTTGGCACTTTCTATAAATCTCCTGCCCCTAATGAAGCAGCTTTTGTAGAAAAATATGATTTAGTTGAGAAAAAACAGATTGTATGTATAATAGAAGCCATGAAATTAATGAATGAAATTGAAGCCGAAGTTAAAGGTGAAATAGTAGAAATACTTGTACAAGATGGTGATATTGTTGACTGTGGACAAGCTCTAATGAAAGTTAAAACTTTATATTAATTCACGATAGCAAGATTTTAACTATTGTTAACAGATTTAAAGAAGAATAGATATTATGCATATAATATAGTTATATAAAAACTCACATTTCTGGAATTCTATAATAAGTTAAGAATAACCAGATGAAATTAAGTTAAGACATACATTATCTTATGTGAGTGTTTTATTTACTTTCTTAGATATAACAATACAAAACAAATAACGTAAGGAGTATCTCAATGACAGTTAGCTCAAAAGAGCAAGAGACAACAAAAGTAAAAGTCACTGTAGATAAAAATCCTGTAAGTACCTCATTTGAAAAATGGGCTAAGCCTGGCCACTTTTCTAGAGCACTTGCAAAGGGCCCTAAAACTACAACTTGGATTTGGAATTTACATGCCGATGCACACGATTTTGATAGTCATACAAGTTCTTTAGAAGAAGTTTCACGCAAAATTTTCAGTGCACATTTTGGACAATTAGCAGTTATATTTCTTTGGCTAAGCGGTATGTATTTTCATGGAGCACGTTTCTCTAATTACACAGCATGGTTAAGTAATCCTGTGGGAATTAAACCGAGTGCACAAGTAGTATGGCCAATAGTAGGACAAGAAATACTAAACGGTGATGTAGGCGGAGGATTTCAAGGTATACAGATAACATCAGGTTTTTTCCAACTTTGGAGAGCATCAGGGATAACAAGCGAATTCGAACTATATGCTACAGCTATTGGAGGATTATTCATGGCTGCTTTAATGGTTTTTGCAGGGTGGTTTCATTACCATAAAGCAGCACCTAAATTAGAGTGGTTTCAAAATGTTGAATCAATGATGAATCATCACTTAGCAGGGTTATTAGGCTTAGGATGCCTTGGGTGGTCTGGTCACCAAATACATATTGCTTTACCTATAAATAAATTATTAGATGCAGGTATATCTCCGCAAGAGATACCTTTACCTTATGAGTTTTTGGTTAATAGAGAGTTAATTTGTCAATTGTATCCGAGTTTTAGTAAAGGTATTATACCTTTTTTCACTCTAAATTGGAGTGAGTATGCTGATTTTTTAACGTTCAAAGGCGGATTAAACCCTGTTACAGGTGGTCTTTGGTTAAGCGACACGGCACACCATCATTTAGCATTGGCTGTTTTATTCCTGGTAGCAGGGCATATGTATCGTACCAACTGGGGTATCGGCCATAGTATGAAAGAAATACTAGAAGCACATAAAGGCCCTTTCACAGGTGAAGGCCATAAAGGCATGTATGAAATTTTAACATCTTCATGGCATGCACAACTAGCAATTAATTTAGCTATGATGGGATCTTTAAGTATTATAGTTGCACATCATATGTATGCAATGCCACCATATCCATACATAGCAACTGATTATCCTACACAATTATCATTATTCACACACCATATGTGGATTGGTGGATTTTGTATAGTAGGAGCAGGAGCTCATGCATCAATCTTTATGGTCAGAGATTATAACCCAGCTAAAAATTATAACAATGTTTTAGACAGAATAATTCGACATCGGGATGCAATAATATCTCATTTAAATTGGGTATGTATATTTCTCGGCTTTCATTCTTTTGGATTATATATACATAATGATACTATGAGAGCCCTAGGTAGATCTCAAGATATGTTCTCAGATACAGCAATTCAATTACAACCTATATTTGCACAATGGGTACAAAATATACATACATTAGCACCAGGGAATACTAGTCCTAATTCTCTTGCTACGGCAAGTTATGCATTTGGTGGAGATATTGTTTCTATAGGAAACAAAATAGCAATGATGCCAATATCTTTAGGTACAGCTGATTTCATGGTGCATCATATTCATGCATTTACAATTCATGTTACTGTACTAATATTAGTTAAAGGATTCCTTTTCGCAAGAAATTCTAGATTAATACCTGATAAATCAAATTTAGGCTTCCGTTTCCCTTGTGATGGTCCAGGCAGAGGAGGTACATGCCAAGTCTCTGGATGGGATCATGTATTCTTAGGTCTATTTTGGATGTACAATTCTTTATCTATAGCAATTTTTCACTTTAGCTGGAAAATGCAATCAGATGTATGGGGCACTATAAATCCTAAAGGAACTATCTCTCATATTACAGGAGGTAATTTTGCTCAAAGCGCTATAACAATCAACGGGTGGCTACGTGATTTTCTTTGGGCACAAGCTTCGCAGGTTATACAATCTTACGGATCAGCATTATCTGCATATGGATTGATATTTTTAGGAGCTCACTTTGTTTGGGCATTCAGCCTAATGTTTTTATTCAGCGGAAGAGGATATTGGCAGGAACTTATCGAATCTATTGTATGGGCACATAATAAAGTTAAAGTAGCTCCTGCTATTCAACCTAGAGCTTTAAGTATTACACAAGGTAGAGCTGTAGGCGTAGCACATTATTTACTAGGAGGAATAGGAACTACTTGGGCATTCTTTTTAGCAAGAATAATAGCAGTAGGATAATATACAAAAATATCAGGAAAAATAATAATGGCAACAAAATTCCCTAAATTTAGCCAAGCATTAGCACAAGACCCAACAACAAGAAGAATTTGGTATGGGATAGCTACGGCACATGACTTTGAAAGTCACGATGGAATGACAGAAGAAAATCTATATCAAAAAATCTTTGCGTCTCATTTTGGTCATTTAGCCATAATATTTCTATGGACATCTGGCAATTTATTTCACGTAGCCTGGCAAGGTAATTTCGAACAATGGGTTACTAACCCTTTAAAAATTAAGCCTATTGCACATGCAATATGGGATCCACATTTTGGACAACCAGCAGTAAAAGCTTTCACAAAAGGTGGAGCTTCATATCCTGTAGATATTACATTTTCAGGTGTATATCATTGGTGGTATACCATTGGAATGAGAACTAATACAGATTTGTATAATGGAGCACTATTTTTATTGATTTTATCAGCAATTATGCTATTTGCTGGTTGGTTACACTTACAACCTAAATTCAAACCTGGTCTATCATGGTTCAAGAATAATGAATCTCGTTTAAATCACCACTTATCAGGTCTATTTGGAGTTAGCTCATTAGCATGGACAGGCCATTTAATACATGTTGCTATTCCAGAATCACGTGGACAAGATATAAATTGGAGGAATTTCACAAATACTCTACCACACCCAGCTGGCTTACAACCTTTTTTCACTGGTCAGTGGAGTGAATATGCTTTAAATCCTGATAGTGCAAGTCATATATTTGGAACTCAGGAAGGTGCAGGAACTGCTATACTGACTTTTTTAGGTGGTTTTCATCCTCAAAGCCAATCTTTATGGCTAACAGACATGGCTCATCACCATTTAGCAATAGCTGTAATATTTATTATAGCAGGCCATATGTACAAAACTAACTGGGGCATAGGTCATAATTTAAAAGATATATTAGATGCACATCGAGCGCCTAGTGGTAAAATGGGTGCTGGTCATGTAGGGTTATACCAAACAATCACAGATTCATTACATATGCAACTGGGCTTAGCATTAGCAGCTTTAGGGGTCATTACTTCACTAGTTGCACAACATATGTATGCAATGCCTCCCTATGCATTTATAGCTAAAGATTTTACAACTCAAGCAGCTCTATACACACATCATCAATATATTGCAGGCTTTTTAATGGTTGGAGCATTTGCGCATGGGGCCATCTTCTTTATAAGGGATTATGATCCTGAACAGAATAAAAATAATGTATTAACCAGAATGCTAGATCATAAAGAAGCAATTATTTCTCATTTAAGTTGGGTATGCTTATTCTTGGGTTTCCATACGTTAGGCTTATATATACATAATGATACAATGATAGCTTTTGGAACACCTGAAAAACAAATTTTAATTGAACCTGTATTTGCACAATGGATTCAAGCAAGTTCAGGCAAAACAATGTATGGATTTGATGTACTTCTATCATCAACATCAAATGTAGCTAGTCAAGCCGGTAGTAATGTTTGGTTACCTGGATGGTTAGAAGCTATAAACAGTAATAAAAACTCTTTATTCTTAACTATCGGACCCGGAGATTTCTTAGTTCATCACGCAATTGCACTAGGGCTTCATACAACCACATTAATTTTAGTAAAAGGAGCTTTAGACGCTAGAGGATCAAAACTTATGCCCGATAAAAAAGATTTTGGCTATAGTTTTCCATGTGATGGTCCAGGCAGAGGAGGTACATGCGACATCTCTGCATGGGATGCTTTCTATTTATCTGTTTTTTGGATGCTAAATACAATAGGATGGGTAACTTTTTATTGGCACTGGAAACATATAACCATCTGGCAAGGGAATGTTGGTCAATTCAATGAATCATCGACATACTTAATGGGTTGGTTCAGGGATTATTTATGGTTAAATTCTTCGCCACTAATTAACGGGTATAACCCTTATGGCATGAATAATCTATCAGTATGGGCATGGATGTTCTTATTTGGTCACCTGGTATGGGCTACAGGCTTTATGTTCTTAATTTCATGGAGAGGCTATTGGCAGGAGTTAATAGAAACACTTGCTTGGGCGCATGAAAGAACACCGCTAGCAAATTTAATTAGATGGAAAGATAAACCTGTTGCATTATCAATTGTACAAGCCAGATTGGTAGGTTTAGCTCATTTTTCAGTTGGATATATTCTAACATATGCTGCATTTGTTATAGCATCTACATCTGGAAAATTTGGATAGTAAACTTAACTAATTAATTATACAACTGAAATCTAAACATAACACAAAAGACCACTGTACCAATATAGTGGTCTTTTATTATTGCAATAAGACAAAAAATCTATTAATATTTAATTCATATAATTTTCAAGTAATTACAAGATATGGCCAAGATTAGTATGATCGAAAGAGAAAACAAAAGAAAGAAACTAACACAAAAATATCAAGATAGAAGAAGGCAAATAAAACAAAGTATTAAGCAAACATTAGATTTTACAGAAAAAATAAAATTACAAGAGGATTTACAAAAATTACCAAGAAATAGCAGTCCATGCCGTATAAGAAATCGATGCTGGATGACAGGAAGAAGTAGAGGATTTTATCGAGATTTTGGATTATCTCGACATGTAGTAAGAGAAATGTCACATGAATGCTTATTACCAGGTGTTACTAAATCTAGCTGGTAAAATTTTTATCATAACTAAAAATAATATAATACTAATTTAAACTTTTTTCATAGATACCCTACATCTTTAATCTGCAATAGAGTATCTAAAAAATATATGTAATGGAAATTACATTAATTTATTTAAAAAATTTTATAAACCAAACTGATTTCCTCTACGATATTGTAAATACGCTGCTACTAATAAACCTAACAAAGTTACTGGAATTAATCCTAATACTATGCCAGACAAAAGAGGTTCTACCATAAAAAATACCTATTTAATTACATAACTTAACTATAAATCATACTTATTAATTACCTGAAACCAATAGCAGCTTGCCAAACAAAAGCTAAAAGCAGAAAAAATACTGGTATCACTGGTAAAATATCAACCAAAGGTCGAAATACAGCATAAGCTTCAGGTAATTTAGCTAAAAACATGAATGTAAACATATAGTAAACCTCTTACAAATTATCTTATATAAAAATATACATCAAATACAATTTTTTTGTTAATTCGATTGTACATATTAAAAAGTATGTATATAAATTATATGTAATATAATTTTAAAATACATAAATAAATTTAAAAATATAAGATATTATTTTTAAGTAGGTTTTAATGATAAGTTTCAAATTTAATAACTAATAATATATTATAGAACTTATATTTAATTAAATAGAAAAATAATTTTTTAAAATATTCATGATGACAATAATTGTACAATTACTCGTATTAATTTTAGTGGTATTTTCAACTTTATTAGTTATAGGCATACCCGTTACACTTGCTTCGCCAGAGCAATGGGAAAAATCAAAAAATTTAATATATACTGGAGCTGGTATTTGGGCAGGTCTTGTAATAATTACAGGAGTATTTAACTCATTCATTGTATAATAAATATATTATGCATAAAATTAATATAGATATATTTATAATATATTTATATTAATAAGTGAGTTGACAAAATCTTGCTCATTTGTAATTATATACATGGAGCTGCGGGTATAGCTCAGTGGTAGAGCGCAACCTTGCCAAGGTTGATGTCGCGCGTTCGAATCGCGTTACCCGCTTAATTTTAAAACTAGTTCGTTTCTTTAGAATCCGTATCTATTACAGTATCTTTTACGTCATTATCACTTGTCTGAGTAGCAGAGTTGTTATATATCTTTTTACCAATAGTCATCATTAATTGTTGCAGTTCAGATTGAACATTTTTAATCTGATCATAATCTTCTGTCTGTATCAACTGTTTCAAATTTTCTATTAAACTATTAACTTGTTGCTTATCCTGATCATCTATTTTATCTCCCAAATCTTTTAATTGATTTTCAGACTGATAACATAAAGAATCTGCCTGGTTTTTCAAATCAACCTGTTCACGCTTTTGTTTATCTAAATCTGAATTTTTTTCTGCTTCTTGAACTAATTTTTCTACCTCTTCTTTCGGTAAAGTTGATGCACCTGTTATAGTAATAGATTGTTCTTTACCTGTTCCTTTATCCTTAGCATTTACAGATAGAATACCATTAGCATCTATATCAAATGTCACTTCTATTTGCGGTACACCTCTAGGTGCCGGCATAATACCATCTAATCGAAAAGTACCTAAGCTTTTATTATCTTTTGTAAACTCTCTTTCACCTTGCAAAACATGAATTTCAACATTTGGCTGATTATCAACTGCCGTTGAAAAGACTTCTGATTTTTTTGTAGGTACTGTTGTATTACGAGGTATAATTTTTGTCATAACGCCACCTAAAGTCTCAACACCTAAAGATAAAGGGGTGACATCTAAAAGTAATATATCTTTAACTTCACCTGCTAACACGCCTGCCTGTACTGCTGCACCTATTGCAACAACTTCATCTGGATTTACACTTTGATTTGGATCTTTACCAATAATTCTTTTAACTAGCTCTTGAATAGCAGGTATTCTAGTGGAACCTCCCACAAGAACTATTTCATCTATATTTGATGACTCCAATTGAGCATCTTTTAAAGCATTTGTAACAGGTATTTGACAACGATCAATTAAGTTTTTACATAATTGCTCAAATTTAGCACGTGTTATAGTTTTCTCTAAATGTTTAGGGCCTGTATCTGTAGAAGTTATAAAAGGCAAATTAATATCTGTTTGTGATAGACTAGACAATTCCATTTTTGCTTTTTCAGCTGCTTCAGTTAATCTTTGTAATGCTTGTCTATCTTGGGCTAAATCTATTCCTTGATCATTATAGAACTCTTTTATTAGCCATTCAACAATTGTACGATCAAAATCATCCCCACCTAAATGAGTATCACCAGAAGTAGATAAGACTTCAAATACACCATCACCTACTTCTAGAATTGAAACATCAAAAGTTCCTCCGCCTAAATCAAATACAAGTATAGTTTCATTATCTTTTTTGTCCAAGCCATAAGACAAAGATGCTGCTGTAGGTTCATTAATGATTCTAAGCACATCTAAACCTGCTATCTGCCCTGCATCTTTAGTTGCTTGTCTTTGAGAGTCATTAAAGTAAGCTGGGACTGTAATAACAGCTTGAGTAACTGGTTGGCCTAAGTAAGTACTAGCATCCTCAACCAGTTTACGTAATACTTGAGCTGAGATTTCTTCAGGTGCAAAATCTTTAGCTAAAGCAGGACATGCAAGCTTAATATTTAAGTTAGCATCTGTTTTTATACTATATGATGATTGCTTAGATTCTGAGCTAACCTCTTCTTGTTTGCGTCCAATAAATCTTTTAACAGAATAGAAAGTATTTTCTGGATTCATTACAGCTTGCCTTTTAGCTATTTGACCAACTAATTTATCCTGTTTTTTAGTATAAGCTACTACTGACGGAGTTGTTCTTAACCCCTCTTTATTTGGTATTACAGTAGGCTTTCCACCTTCCATCACAGCAACCACTGAATTTGTTGTACCTAAATCAATACCAACCACTTTACTCATAATTACCCCTATTAATAGATTATTTACTTATATATTGCA